AAAAATTATAACTAAAAACGGAATAGAAATATATTTATCTTTATTATGAACAATAAAAACTTTATAAAATTCTTCTTAAAAAAACTAGAGTTTTTCCTTTTAGGAAAAACAAAAAAATTTTCTTTCAAAAAAAAAATAATATTATTTCAAAATACTTTGATAAGTAGTCAATACTTGTTGAATAATTAACATTGCTTGTGATATATTGTATTAAAAAACTGAGAACTTAATAACAAAAATTAAACATGTAATGTTTTTATTTCAAGTAAACAAATATCAGCTGAAAGCTAAATATGGAAAAATAGAGGTATGTTTTTTAAATAGCAACTTAAAAAATTTTAAAGTAAAAAAGGGTTTTTTTATGTCATTTTGTTACTCTAGTCGTAACAAAAAAGGATTTTACCCGAAAAAAAAGGTTTTCTCAATTTTTATTTGTTGTTTTAATAATTTTATTATTAAAACAACAAAACAAGATAGGTCAAGCGAAAAAGATTATTTTTTTCTACTAAATTCAATTTTTTGCAAAAAAATAGAATATACCTCTAAGATGCACTAAAATCCACGTAGACGTCATAAAAAGAATATTTATGATAAATTCCATTTAGATTTACATTGAATGCACGCTACGTGTCAAAAAATAACTAATTTAAGCTATTTTTTTATTTTCCAAACAAAGCTTTTTTATTCTTTTAGTGAAAAACTATATTAAAGAAAAACTATTCCACAAAGGCTCTAGCGTTGTCGTAGCTGTCGAAGAATGTACGCTGTGCGTTAATAAACATCTCAAATTCCTTTTTTAACTTTTACACTTTTTGCATTATTAAAAGCTTTTTTGAATTCTTTTAAATAAAGCTTTTTCACACATTTTATTTTTTTTACTAAAACAACTAAAAGATACCTCTCAAAGGCAATAAGGTCGCCAGAGCCGTCATGCTGATTTTTCAGATAGGAACATCCTAGGTAAAACACCTAATGCAGGCTACGTGTCAAAAAATAACTAATTTAAGCTATTTTTTTATTTTTTCAAACAAAACTTTTTTATTTTTTGTTTTTCCTTTTCAACCACAAATAAAAAAAAGAGTAAATACATATAGAAATTTTAAGTGAAATCGACCTTGTCCCATGTCGGACATTCACTTGTCCAATCTCGGACATTCAAAAAACTAAATTGTATTAAGGGTTTTTCCGTTCTTATACATAAAAAGAAAAAATTAAGAAGCACTTTTTTTATTTATTTTTTTCTTTAAAAATTAAGAAGCACTTTTTTTATTTATTTTTTTCTTTAAAAATTAAGAAGCACTTTTTTTATTTATTTTTTTCTTTAAAAATTAAGAAGCACTTTTTTATTTATTTTTGAAATAAAAATAAGAAGCACTTTTTTTTAAAAAGTAATAAAAACCTGGACAAAAGGAACTTTTGTCAAGAAAAAAAACTCTTTATTTCTTTAAGTTTTTTTCCATCACTTGTCCACTGTAGGATAATCTTCTACAACATAAAAACCTTTATATTACAAGGATTATTATCTTATTTAAAAAGGACGCTACCTTCCATACAGAAAAATTCTTTTTAATAAAAAATGTCAGTTTGTTTGGAAAAATACTTTTTCAAAAAAGAGATTTTCCTTTACTTATATAATTTTTCTAAAAATTAAGATGTAAAAAGATACCTCTTATAAGCACTACAATCGACGTAGACGACATTTGAAGTGTTTTCATAGGAAAACATACTAGGTATCGAATAGAATGCATCCTGTACGTTAAATATAAGCTTTTTTAATATAACTTAAATTTATTTAATAAGTGAAAACTTATTTTCGTTTATATTACTTTTTTTTAGATTTTGAAAGACTAAAAAGTAAAAGATACCTCTCAGATGCACTACAATCGACGTAGACGACATTTAAAGTGTTTTCATAGGAAAACTACCAAACTTTTATTGAATGCACACTGTGCGTTCAATAAAAGCTAAAATTAGATTTTATTTCCAAAAAAGTATTCTTTTTCTTATTTTTTACGGAATATATTCTACGTCGTACTTTTTAGTTAAAAAACTCCCTTTATTTTGTTTAAAATGAAATTTTTATTAAAATTCTTGAAAACTAAATCAATTAAAAGATGCCTCTCAGATGCACTACAATCAATGTAGACGACATTTGAAGTGTTTTCATAGGAAAACATACTAAACTTTTATTGAACGCACGCTGTGCGTTCAAATAAAGCAAAATTAGCTATTATTTCTAAAAAAGTATATATTATTTAGAAAAACTTTTTTCAGAAAAAATACAAGGGTTTATACATAATGGTAAAAAAAACATTAGCTAAATACTTTATTGTGCTTAGTAACCAGTCGCTCCGCCACCGTGAGCCCGTCATTACTTCGTTTTTTTGCGGTCCACCCGCCGCAAAAAGCCCGACCGGTAAACCTGCGAAAACAGCGGCCCATACACCGCGAACCCAACGTCATTTATAATAAAAAACAAATAAACCTATGAGTCTAGGTTTATTTGGTTTTTATTTCCAAAAAATAATAAGTAGAAAGCTATATATATAGCTTTCTTCCTTTTTTTCAAAACAAATTTTTTTTTAATTATTATAAAGAAAAATAGACGTAAGTCTCTTTTTCTTCAGAATCTTATAGAAACCTAATAAACATTCGATTTCTTTTTTTTTTTTATTATTTCAAAACATATATTTTTACTAGAGTAAATATTTTTTTCTTTGATTTAAAAGGTAGTTTTTTTATTTAAAAGCTAGTTTTTTCTTTAAAAAGATTGAATATAGTTCAAAAGAATAATAAAAAGTAGGTTTTATAATGATTATTTTTCAAACATTGAATTTTTTCAAAAAATAGCTTTTTAGAAATCTATACATATAGATTTCTTTTTATAGAGAAGTTTTCAAAGATTAAAAAATAAGTATATTTTTCCTTCTTTTTTTTTTTTTCAAAAAAAAAGTTTTTAGTAGAAACCTAGTTTTATAGGTTTCTTTTAAAGTTTATATTTCAAAGATTAATTTTTTTAGATTTATCTTTCAATAAAAGAATACTTTCAATGAAAATAGTTTTTTTTTAGAAGAAACCTATTTAAATAGGTTTCTTTTTTATATCTATTTTTCAAATATTTATTTTATTGAATATATAAAAAAAGTTTTTTTGTTCATAAGAAACCTATTTAAATAGGTTTCTTCTTATAGATTATTTTTCCAAAAAAAAAGAAGCACTTTTTTATTTTTTTATTAAAAAAAAAATGTTTTGTAGCTAGGGCGAGCAAAAGCTCGCCCTAGAAAGAGTGGCCAAAGGCCACTCTCTGTTGTCTGGCGATAGCCATTGAGCGACTGGCAATATTGCCAGTCGCTTACTGTAGTCTCACGATCACACTCACCCATAGGCCCTTACACACCCTTTGTGGGGGTGTGGCCGGGCCTAGGGTTCGTGAACGAACCCTTATCTTAAGCACACTTCGTGTGCATGCTAAGTGTTTTACACTTAGCATACAGAAAAGGGCTTTTTTAAAGCCCTTTTCTATTATAGCAGTATTTTTTTTTTTGTCAAGTAGTTGAAGTGCTTGAAAGATACGTAACCCTTTTTCGGTTAATTAAAGGTTCGATACCTTTCTTAAAATCCTTTATTGGAAAAGGTTTTTTGGATGTATTAGATCTGGATACGATATTGACCTGTTTTTTTTATTGGGATAAAGCATTTATTAAAAAGTGCTTCTTTTTTTTTTATAAAAGCTAATAAAATAAAAGGTTTTTAATTTATTAAATTTTTTTTTTTAAAAGTGCTTCTTTTTTTTTTATAAAAGCTAATAAAATAAAAGGTTTTTAATTTATTAATTTTTTTTAAAAGTGCTTCTATTTTTCTTAGAAAAAAAGACGCTTTTTTTTTTAGGTTAATCAGTTTTTTTGAAAATCCATTAATAAAAAGTGCTTCTTTTTTTTTATAAAAGGTTGGTAGCCTTAAAAAATAAAAAGAAGAAAACTTTTATATTATTAGCTTTTTTTATTTTTTAAAAAAGTGCTTTTTTCTTTTCGTAAAAAAGAGGAGATCCTTTATTTTATAAGGCTTTTTAATTCAAAGAACAAAAAAAACATTAACAAATTAAAATAAAACCATATAAGGTTTTATATTGTAGAATACAAGTTTTTTTTTACTTTACATTTGAGGTTATTTATTCACTTTGAGAAAATTGAATAAATTGTTTGTTTTAATAAATAAAGAGTTTTCAAAGGAAAATATATAAATAGGTAAGTATACTTTTAAATTGTTTTGAAAGTGAAAAGGAATATTAAATGAACAGAAAAAAGGAATGAATTAATTTTATTACGGTAAAAGATTAATAGCAGTTATTTAATTATTTAAACTCTTTAGATTTTATACTAAGGATGTACTAATATATTTTATGTATATATTAAAAGGTTATAGAGCTGTTTTTAACCTAAAAAAAAGGAGAAAAATTTTTTATTGACGAGGTTATATATCTAGTTTAAAATAAACTTCGTCTGTGAAAAATAAACAAAAATTTTTAGAATAAAAAATTCTAAAAAAGAATAAAAAAAACATAAACACAATGGAGAGTTTGATCCTGGCTCAGAATGAACGCTGGCGGCAGGCTTAACACATGCAAGTCATACGACGTATTTATTTTTTTTGGTTTCGATCAGTAAAAATAAATACGGTAGTGGCGGACGGGTGAGTAACACGTAAGAACTTACCTCTAGGAGGGGGATAACATCTGGGAAACTGGTGCTAATACCCCATATGCTGAGAAGTGAAAAGGTAATAACCGCCTAGAGAGAGGCTTGCGTCTGATTAGCTAGTTGGTGAGGGTAAAGGCCTCCCAAGGCTACGATCAGTAGCTGGTCTGAGAGGATGATCAGCCACACTGGGACTGAGACACGGCCCAGACTCCTACGGGAGGCAGCAGTGAGGAATTTTCCGCAATGGACGAAAGTCTGACGGAGCCATGCCGCGTGAAGGATGAAGGCCCATGGGTCGTAAACTTCTTTTCTTAGAGAAGAACAAAATGACGGTATCTAAGGAATAAGCACCGGCTAAGCAATTGGCCTCCTATTTTGTGAGAAATAGGGAAAACTCGGCTCATAACGGTGAAGCCCAAACGCAGAGGCGGCTATGAGGTTCTCCTCAAAATTAACGTTGTTAATCTCTGGCGTGGGTAATACCGTGGGAAGTTTCTTTGGTTTAATTTATAAATAAAAAAAAATAAAGTATGATTTATAAATTAAATGTTAATCGGAAACCCCGTAACGACTGAGGAAAGGTTTTTTAACTGAGTACGAGATGGAGGTTGGTGACAAAAATTTATTAGCTATTCTAGCTTTTAATTATAAGATCTACTTCATAATACGCCGAGCTTCTTTAAAAAAATAAAGAAGATGGTATAGTCTATGCCAAAGTGAAAATTTTGGAAGAATTCAAAAACTCAATTTTGAGAAATTGAACAAAACATGAATCATGTGCCAGCAGCCGCGGTTAATTTCTGTAAATGTTTGATTGTCTATAATATATAAAGTAAAATTCAGAAATTACCCAAAATAATTTTTTTATTTTGGAAAAATAGACAAAATCAGCACATTTTGTATAAAAACAAAATGAGAACAGCCGCCTATTTTTTAACAAAAATAGAAAAATCCAGCTCATTACGGTGAAACCTAAAACGTTATTTGTTAACGTAATGGCAATACCGTGGGAAGTTTAAGTATTGTAGAAACAATATAGAATTTCTACTTGAAAAACAAGTAGATTTCACCTTACTTAAACCCCGTAACGACTGACCCGAAAGGGGAGAGGTTTTAACAATTACACTGTGTATTGTTAATTCTTAACACGCTGGCTCTTGAAAGTTTCATCATCCTATGATTTAATTTTAAAAATCTAAGGGACTGATCAAGATGAAGGTATAGTCTAGTCTTATAGAAATATAGGAATAACTGAATACATGAGGTGCAAGCGTTATTCGGAATGATTGGGCGTAAAGCGTCTGTAGGTGGCTTCACAAAGTCCACTGTCAAATACCAGGGCTTAACCTTGGACAGGCAGTGGAAACTTGGAAGCTTGAGGACGGTGGGGGCAGAGGGAATTTTCGGTGAAGCGGTGAAATGCATAGATATCGAAGAGAACACCAATGGCGAAGGCACTCTGCTGGGCCGTAACTGACACTGAGAGACGACAGCTAGAGGAGCAACAAGGATTAGATAATCCGGCCAAGCTCGTAAAAAAAAGGCAAAGGGTGTCTCCTTTAATCAAAAGATTAAAGTGTCAATCCAGTTAAATCGGGGAACGTATAGAATCCCGAGGGAAATTGATATAGTTATCAATTCCTGTAGAGACTTAATAGAATATCTATTTTTGTTAATGTTTTTATGGTTTTTAAAACTTTTTTAAAATTAACAAACAAAGAAAACTATAAAAGCTGGAAATCTTATTTGGCAAGTGAGTATGTTCCTAAATTCTTCGAATTCTATTTAAGAATTCGATATCTTTTATGAAGATTTTTGGAGCAAAAAAGTTTATCACAAGTTGTAATAAGATTATGATATAGTCCATTAAAATGACCCTTTTAGTTCTAGCCGTAAACGATGGATACTAAGTGCTGTCAACAAACAGTGCTGTAGCTAACGCGTTAAGTATCCCGCCTGGGGAGTATGCTCGCAAGAGTGAAACTCAAAGGAATTGACGGGGGCCCGCACAAGCCGTGGATTATGTGGTTTAATATGATGCAACGCGTAGAACCTCACCAGGATTTGACATGTCAGAAACTTCCAGAGATGGAAGGTGCCTTTTTCTTTTGAAAAAGGAATCTGAACACAGGTGGTGCATGGCTGTCGTCAGCTCGTGATGTGAATTATTGGGTTCAGTCCCGCAACGAGCGCAACCCTCGTCCTTAGTTACTACATTTGTAGGTCTCTAGGGAGACTGCCGGTGCAAGCCGGAGGAAGGTGAGGATGACGTCAAGTCAGCATGCCCCTTATATTCTGGGCTACACACGTAATACAATGGTCGGGACAATGAGATGCGACCCCGCGAGGGCCAGCTAACCTCACAAACCCGGCCTCAGTTCGGATCGTAGGCTGAAACTCGCCTACGTGAAGTCGGAATGGCTAGTAATCGCCGGTCAGCTATACGGCGGTGAATACGTTCCCGGGCCTTGTACACACTGCCCGTCAAAGGTCGGAAGGAGATAGGGTCGGAAGTGGTTTCGCTTAACGATGAAAATCGAGGGCAGCTACAAATTCTCTGTTTCCAACTAATCTTAAGTCGTAACAAGGTAGCCCTACTGGAAGGTGGGGCTGGAGGACTCCTTCTTAAAATAAAAAAGTATTAATATACTTCGTACTTTCTTTTTTAAAGAAAGTAACCATCTTTTTAATATTTAAAAGATGGAGGGCAACTTTTTAATAAAGTTGCACAGCATTCAGCAAAGACATCTTGCTGGGATAGGGCTATTAGCTCAGTTGGTTAGAGCGCACCCCTGATAAGGGTGAGGTCACTGGTTCAAGTCCAGTATAGCCCACCAGTTGGTCTTTTATAAAACTTTTTTCCCAAAAGATTCTTTGGAAATACTGTTTAGGTGGGGATATAGCTCAGTTGGTAGAGCGCTGCCTTTGCAAGGCAGATGCCAGCGGTTCGAATCCGCTTATCTCCACCCTTTTTAAAAAGGATTCCATTCGATTTTTTTTTGGTGAAAACAAAACTGTTTTAAATTGTGTGTTGTTACAAGGTTTATACTAAAAAGAACCTCTAAAGGTCAAATGAAGTAAGGCGGACGGCGGAGACCTAGGCACTCAGAGACGATGAAGGGCGCATAAACCGGCGATACGCTTCGGGGAGCTGGAAACGAGCTTTGATCCGAAGATTCCCGAATGGGGCAACCCCTATGAACTCCTTTGTAAATTCATAAAAAAGGAAGAGGTAACCCGGTGAATTGAAACATCTTAGTAGCCGGAGGAAAAGAAAGCAAACGCGATTTCCTTAGTAGCGGCGAGCGAAACGGAAACAGCCTAAACTGATGCTTTTTAAGTGTCAGGGTAGTGGGAAGACAACAAAAAAAGAGCTCACTTGTAACTAAGTGAAAAGAAAAAAACGAAGCAGCTGAATCCTGCACCATAGATGGTGAAAGTCCAGTAGTTAAATTCTAAAAAACACTGTCTTATCCCGAGTAGCATGGGGCACGTGAAATCCCGTGTGAATCTGCGAGGACCACCTCGTAAGGCTAAATATTACTGAGTGACCGATAGCGAAATAGTACCGCGAGGGAAAGGAGAAAAGATCCCCTGTAGGGGAGTGAAATAGAACGCGAAACCGTCCGCTGACAAGCAGTGGGAGGAGTTTTGGCTCTGACCGCGTGCCTGTTGAAGAATGAGCCTGCGACTTATAGGAAGTGGCTTGGTTAAGGAATTCCATCCGGAGCCGGAGCGAAAGCAAGTCTGAATAGGGCATAAATGGTCACTTCTTATGGACCCGAACCCGGGTGATCTAACCGTGGTCAGATTGAAGCTTTGGTGAAACGAAGTGGAGGATCGAACTGACCGATGTTGAAAAATCGGCAGATGAGCTGCGGTTAGCGGAGAAATTCCAATCGAACTCGGAGCTAGCTGGATCTCCCCGAAATTTGTTGAGGCGAAGCGGTGACGAAGGGCTGCCTTGGGGTAAAGCAACTGTTTCGGTGCGGGCTGCGAAAGCGGTACCAAGTCGTGACAAACTCAGAATACAAGGTAAGGCTTGCCGTCAACCAGTGAGGCCGTGGGAGATAAGTTTCACGGCCAAGAGGGAAACAGCCCAGATCATCAGCTAAGGCCCCTAAATGGACGCTAAGTGGGAAAGGATGTGGGAATGCGAAAACAACCAGGAAGTTCGCTTAAAAGGGCTGGTTTATTCCCTTTACAAAAAGGTGTAAACTTTAATTGGGTTAATTGCAAGAACGCTTAATGTATTGCTGCCATACTGTAAACACATTCAAGTTTTTATAGTTTGATACTTATGCCAACTTGCAGCGTATCTTAATCAACTCTTCTTTATTTAAGTTTGGTTAAGACCGTTCAACGACTAGAGAGTGTGATTTTTCAATCACAATAATTTCTCCACGAGCAACCAACAATGGTTTATTAACCATTGATGACATAGTCTGAACTGTGTAGAAATCATAATACACAGAAGTAAAGGATAAAAAACCTTTGTATGGAATTTAAAAAAAATTCCACTAATTAAAATTTGATGAAATGAAATTCAGAAAATAAATTAGCAACAACTTGTAGAAGCAGCTAACTTTAAAAGAGTGCGTAACAGCTCACTGGTAACAGCGTTCTTGCGCCGAGAATGGCCGGGACTAAGCGTCCTGCCGAAGCTATGGGATCGAGCAATTGCTCGTATCGGTAGGGGAGCGTTTTGCTACGGGTGAAGCTTTTACGTTAGTAAGGGTGGACGTGGCAAAAGTGAGAATAAAGCAAATTGTTCTCACTTTAATAAATTAAGCAAATTGTCAAGGAAACTAAAATTGAATTCTGTTAACTTGCAGCCAAACTGATACTTCTAAAAGTTGAAAGTATGCAGAAGGTTCAACGGCTAGGAGGTGAGTATTAAAAACAATAACCCTCCCACGAAAGCTTAACAAAGAATAAAAATTCAATATTTTTATAATTTGATGACATAGTCTGAACTTTAAGGAAACTTAAAGAATGGTAAAGCATAAACAGCTTTTTACTCAAAAAATTGAGTAATAAAAGCTAATTTTTTTGGAAAATAAAAATATGTTTAGATTTTTAGAGTTTTGAAATAGCAATTTAAACATGTTCGTTTTTTAAATTAAAAATTAGACTTTTAACCAGTAACATTTTTGGTAGGCTTGAGTAACGAAAACATTGGTGAGAATCCAATGCCCTGAAAACCTAAGGATTCCTTCACTAGGCTCGTCCATGAAGGGTTAGTCAGGTCCTAAGATCAGGCCGAAAGGCGTTGTCGATGGAAATCAGGTTAATATTCCTGAACTAATTTAAACAGTATAAGTCCCGAGGGACGAAGGAGGCTAAATTGAGTCTGTTTATGGATTGCAGAGGAAGCTTTTAAGCGTTGAGAGATTGAAGAAAAACAATTCTTGAGCTGAAGAGTGATCCCGTTTGAACAAATCTTCGGATTTGTTTGGACGTCAATGACGCCACACTTCCAAGAAAAGCTCGTTCGACTTTTGTTTAAATTACCTGTACCTTAAACCGACACAGGTAGGTGGGTAGAGAATACCTAAGGGCGCGAGAGAACTCTCTTTAAGGAACTCGGCAAACTGGCCCCGTAACTTCGGAAGAAGGGGTGCCCTCTTTCTAGAGGGCCACAGTATCCAGGCCCAAGCGACTGTTTACCAAAAACACAGGTCTCTGCAAAGTCGTAAGACGATATATAGGGGCTGACGCCTGCCCAGTGCCGGAAGGTCAAGGAAGTTGGTTATTCCTTTTGGAAGAAGCTGGCGACCGAAGCCCCGGTGAACGGCGGCCGTAACTATGACGGTCAACTTAGGGCCGTCTAAAAAGATGACTAGATGCTGGAAACCCAGAAAAGCTTTTAATTTGAAAACCTATAAGGTGATGCTTTAAAAGTTAGTAGGTAATCAGCAGGAAACTTTTTGCAAAAAGAGAATCCTCAGAGACTATACGTCATCCTTTTCAAATAAATATTCAATTATTTGAATTGAAGATGTAGTCCACACTTACATGAAAGTGTAAGAATACCTTGCCTAAGGTAGCGAAATTCTTTGTCGAGTAAGTTTCGACCTGCACGAAAGGCGTAACGATTTGGGCGCTGTCTCAAAGAGAGGCTCGGTGAAATAGACTTGTCCGTGAAGATGCGGACTACTTATACTTGGACAGAAAGACCCTATGAAGCTTGACTGTAGTTTGGAACAGGGTTCGGGCTTTTCTTGCGCAGCCTAGGTGGGAGGCATTGAAGATTTCTTTTCGGGGAAATTGGAGCCATCATTGAGAGACCACTCTGGAAGAGCTAGAATCCTAATGGCGTTCCTTGAATCAGGACGCTTGACAGTTTCAGATGGGCAGTTTTCCTGGGGCGGGATCCTTAACTCGAAATCGAGTGTGGGGCGTCGATATGGAAACATATCGAATGAACTTGGCTGTATGCTGGGACGTCTGTGCTTAAATGTGTAAAAAAACAACAATTCCGTTACCATTTACACATGTAGAGCTGTAAAGCTTTAATTACTTGTTAAAAGTGAAAATATTAAAGATGCAGATAATCAGCAGGGAAGTCCTCTGGCTAGATTGACCTAGTTATGACCCCTCAACGACTACACGCCGAGCACCTTCTATTTTATAATAAAATACGGTGAAGATATAGTCTGAGCTAGTATGAAAGTACTAGACCTTCTTTGACAATTTAAAGTCTTTGAAGGGTTATTGTGTAGCTAATAAGAAAGTAAAGGAAAAATTTTTAAACTAAAAAAGAAATTTAAAATAAATGCCATACTTTCTATTCTAAAGCAGTTTGTTTAAAGAGGAGACTTTTTAAACAAAAAAACTTAGTAGCTAGTTTTAGCTAATTAGTATACAATAATTAACATTACTGCCTAAAAGGTAACGGAGGAGCGCAATGGTTCCCTCAACCTGGACGGAAATCAGGCTTTGAGTGCAAAGGCATAAGGGAGCTTGACTGCAAGACCTACAAGTCGAGCAGGAGCGAAAGCTGGCCTTAGTGATCCGACGGTTCCGTGTGGAAGGGCCGTCGCTCAACGGATAAAAGTTACTCTAGGGATTAAATGTAGTCCCAATCATTGGAAACAATGATTAAAAAAATCAGGTGAATTGTCAAGAAAGCATATTAATATTAACAATTATGCTAATTTGCAGCGAATCTTAATTTAATTAAAAATAAAAATTATGAACGTTCAACGACTAGTTTAGTAAAAAACTAAACAGAAGTGCCTGATTACTCAATAAATATAGTTTTATGGAGTAGATGACAGAGTCTGAGCTTAATGGAAACATTAAGAAGCATTATAAATAATGCGTTAACAATACTGAACAGGCTGATCTTCCCCAAGAGTTCACATCGACGGGAAGGTTTGGCACCTCAACATCGGGGCTTTTTTATAGTAATATAAAAAATGCATTTAGCTATATGCTGGAATATCCGTTTCCTACGAGGAATGCAGAAGTCGTATGGTTTTAGACTATCAGTTTTGGTAGATAACGAGAAATCGTTTCTAAAATTGACACATACGATTGCGGACAATCAGCAGGGAAGTCCTCTGATCTAATCAAAAGTTAAATTATGACCCCTCAACGACTACACGCTGAATATCCATTTTTAATGGATAAAGATATAGTCTGACCTTACAGGCAACTGTAAGCTAGTTTTAACTAGCGTTTCATAAATAAGATATATATATAAATAAAAAAATAAAGAAGGAAACAATTTTATGACTACAGAAAATGGAAATTTAAGTCGAAATATAAGAGGTAAAGCATTAGAAAAATACAAAAAATCCTTAGAATTAACGGATTTACAAAAAGATGTGCTAATAGGTTGTTTATTAGGAGATGCTTCAATGAGCTTACGTAAAGGAAAGCCTCATTATAGTATTAAGTTTGAACAAAAAGCCGATCGAGCTGAATATATATATCATATTTATGATATATTCCTACCTTTTGTAGGCAGTCCTCCTTTACTAAAATTTAGTAATAAGGAAAAAACAAGAAAAGCAATTTGGTTTCGAACTTATCAACATGATAGTTTAATTTTTTACTACAATTTGTTTTATAAACAAGAAAAATCTTCTGAAAATCCAAAACTTTTTGATTCAATAGTTAAAGTTGTTCCTAAAAATATTCATAAATTTTTAACGCCACGAGCAGTTGCTTATTGGTTTATGGATGATGGTACTTATCATACAGACATAAAGTCTGGTGTGAAAACTTTTTTATTTAGCACTCAAAATTTTACAAAACCAGATATTTCACTACTTTGTAATGCTTTATTGACAAGTTTTGGTATAAAAACATCTATTCATAAAGATAAAGATTTTTGGAGAATTTATGTTCTTTCTGAAAGTACAGAAGAACTAGTTTCGCTCATAAAACCATATCTTCATAAAGATTTTATATATAAATTGGAATTGTTTATATGAAACGAACATAAGTACGATGTCGGCTCTTCTTATCCTGGGGCGGTAGTACGTCCCAAGGGTTGGGCTGTTCGCCCATTAAAAAGGAACGTGAGCTGGGTTCAGAACGTAGATCACTGCGTTAGATTACAGTAATGTAATCTAAGTATTGGCTTATATCGGTGAAGCCTTCTTTTAGTTGAACTGGCTATTAATGGTAACGCCGAGGGAAGACCTTTCTATTTTGGTTCGAAAATCACAAAATAATAAAAAATGAAGGAACAAAACATGAATATTTTAACACAAACGCAAATAGCTTATTTAGCTGGTTTTATTGATGGTGATGGAAGTATTATCGCTCAAATTGTTAAAAGATCTGATTATATACTTAACTATCAGATAAAAGTATCCGTTAATTTCATACAGAGAAAGGAACGAAAACACTTTTTACTTCAATTTAAAAATGAGGTTGGTACAGGTACTTTAAGAGATCGAAACGATGGTATTACTGAATTAAATATTGTTGGTATTAATAGTGTTCTTCCATTCTTAAAACAACTTCAACCGTTTTTAAGATTAAAACGAAAACAAGCAAATCTTGTGATTCAAATAATTGAACAATTACCCCTAACGAAGAATGATCCGCAAAAGTTTTTAGATCTTTGTAAACTTGCTGATCAAGTTGCAAATTTAAACGATAGTAAAAATCGATCAATTTCAACAGATACGGTTAAAATGACCTTTCAGGATTTAGGGTTAATCAAAAAATAGAGACGTCCCTGTAGAGACTTCTTTTAATAAAAGAGATACTATCTTTGGTTAAAGATAGTATAATACGCCAACTCCTATTTTCTTATAGAAATAGGATGAAGACATAGTCCATGCCTTTATGAAAATAAAGGATTATCATATCTAATAGATATGTTCATGCGTGAGACAGTTCGGTCCATATCCAGTATAAGCGCTGGAGTATTGAGAGGATCCCCCTATAGTACGAGAGGACCTATGGGGGACGCACCAATGGTATACCAGTTCTTGTTCCAACAGGAAACGCTGGGTAGCTACGTGCGGAGTGGATAACTGCTGACAGCATCTAAGTAGGAAGCCCACCTCAAGATGAGTACTCCCTGAGGTCACGACTAGACTAGTCGTTTGATAGGTATCAGGTGTAAGGTCAGTGATGATTTTAGCTGAGATATACTAACGACCAATAGATATTGACTCTTTGTGTTCATCTAAATGCGAGATGAATAACTTATTTCTTTATAGTTTTTTACCGAAGCTAGGCTTCGTTGTTTCTCGGTGCCCACGTTCAATAGGACCCACGTCAATCCATCCCGAACTTGATAGTGAAACTGTTGAAGAGATTGTAAAGCTGCAAGGGGGGCTTTGTGGATTTACAATCTTGGTGCCGGGAATTTTAAATGTTTGCGTATTTTTAACTTTTTGTGAAGCTGATAAATTTAAATACTTGAAAAAGTATTTGCTTTTTTTTATTTTTTAAGTTAAACTATTGTTAATAACATTATTTTTTTTATTAAGAGAGAGTGAAAATAAGAACTCGCTTCTCTTCGTTTTTGTTATTTTAATAAGAATGTTATTCTTAAAACAATAAAATGCAACAACAAATAAAAAGCATAATATTTTTTTTTAGTGTGACAAGCTGTGTGTTTTTAAACTCTTTGACGAGTGAGCTAGTTAATAAACATAAAAATTTTCTAAATATTTCTTCCAAAAAGTAGCTTTTCTAATTTTAGAAATTAATTTATAGCTTCTATATGAAGACAATTTTTAGTGAATAAGAATGAAGAGAAATATTTTATGTTAGATTTTTTAACGTACTTTTCACATTTAAAAGTGTGAAAACTTTGACAAAAGACAAGCTTTTTCCCAAAAAATCTTTTGTACTTACAAAAAATTTTATATTTATTAACTGCATTATAGTTATAATTATTAAATAATGAAGGAAATTCATGGAATCAATTTTAATGACTTTTGCTAAATTACCTGAGGCTTATGCGCCTTTTGATCCTATTGTTGACGTTTTACCAGTAATCCCTGTACTTTTCCTACTTTTAGCTTTTGTATGGCAAGCAGCTGTAAGTTTTAGATAACTTGTACTTTTAAATTAAATATGGATGATAGTTACTTTTAGAACAAATAGAACAAGTTTTTGTTCAGCTAAAGGTAGCTGTCGTCCCTATTTAATTCGAAAAAAAAAGTAGGAAGTTTTTTAACTTTAAAGCAAAAAAGCATTGCTTTCCCTTTGTTGTTGCCTTTTGTTGTATTAAGAAGAAAAAATAATAAATTGTTAAAACAACAAAGTCCATGGAAAAACTTTAGTTTTTTTATTTAAAAAAGTATTTTTTAGTTTTTTAGTTGGAATAATTTATAGTATCCGCCTCTTAAGGTCCCTTTTTGGTTATGTTTTATAATAGGCATTCACGGATTAGCGAGTAGTCCAATTATTAAATTGAATATTAAATATACTATAAAAAAAAGAAGTAAAGGATAAAGTTGCTAAAGACTTTTTCCAAAGAAAAACTTTTTCAAATATATTTAATATTTATAACAAATAAATATAAATATTGGAAACTCGATTATCTATTTATATATCTATTGCTATGAGTCAAAATGAAGTTGATATCAATAAACTAAGCTTATCTGAAGTTATTTCAAGACCAAATCCTAATAAACAAGTTGTAGAATTAAACCGTACAAGTCTTTATTGGGGATTATTATTAATTTTTGTTTTAGCAGTATTATTTTCAAGTTATGTATTTAACTAAAAATTTAAAAGAAAAAAGGGTTTTTCTATAGGAAAAGAAACCTATGTTTTATAAAGAGAGCTTGGCTCGCTTTTGGTAAAAATAGTTTTATTTTTTTATTTTGGTGGAAAAAACAACTGTTTTTTTCCTTACAAAATAAAGCTTAAAAAATAACTATAGAAGAAAAAAAATTGAGTTTTTCTTTTCAAAATGTTTTTTAAGTTCACTTCTGAAAAATCGTTTTCTGAAGATAATAGTTGTTATTTTTAAATTAAATGAAGAAAAAAAAAGACTTGAAGAAAAAAAGACGTAAGTCTCTTTTTTTCTTCGGAGAGAATCACACGTTCGTGTTATTATTTTCAAAGTGTCTTTAAATACGATTATTTTTTTAATTAATCTTCTTTTTCTTTATTTAATTCTTTGATGTACGGGAACACTTAATTATTTTAAAGCAATAATAAAGACTTGAATAAGTACAAATTTTTAGAAATGGAAAATACTCCTTTAAGGAGGTTTTACCTGTTGTGCTATTTGAGTGAATTTGCTGAGGGTAGGTATACTTGTTTTGATGCTTTTTACAATTTTGAAAAAGTTTTATGGCAAACACTGGCGTAACTGGACGTATCCCATTATGGCTTGTTGGTACTGTAGTAGGTACTTTAGCTATTGGTTTACTTGCAATCTTTTTTTATGGTTCTTATGTAGGATTAGGTTCTTCACTATAATCTGTTAAAAAAAACAGCGTAAAAGCAGATTTATGGGATAAAAAAAACATTCGTTTTTTTTTTTTCTTAAAAATATTTTTCTTCTGCTTTTACGTTGTTTTTGTTTTCAAATTTTAGAAGAAAAAAAAAACAATAGCTTTTCCCCAATAAAAAAAAGTGTAGTTTTTTCTTAAAAAGTTTTTCCTTGTTTTTCTTGTTTTCGTCTTTTGTTTAGTATTCACAATTTGTAAAACGGTGTTTTTCGTTATTGGGAAAAAGTCATAGTTTTGATTTAATAATGTATATAATTACATATATAATTTTTTATTTTTTTTGGTAAAATAAAAGTACAAAAGTTTTTTATCTAATTAATAAACTTAAATATTTACAAAATAAAGTTATGCTTTTCTCTTTGTTGTTTTTTGGTTTTCATTATATGAAAAAGAATCTTTAAGAGTTTTTTTCTTATAAAAGCCTATTTTCCATATTCTGCCTTATAAAAGGTCTGCTAGAAAGCAGTTATGTTTCTTTGAAAACAAAGACAGATATAGTAGAAGAAAAAGAAGTGTTTAAAAATCAGTATCAATATTCTTCTTATTAATAAATTAACTAAAAGTATAATGTCAAAACAAATTCGAAAAAACGTAAAAAAACCTAGAAAAAAAATCTATCGTGGTGTAGTTTATATTCAAACTACACAAAATAATACAATTGTTACAATTACAAATATTAAAGGAGATGCTGTTTGTTGGAGTTCAGCTGGTTCTTGTGATTTAAAAGGACGACGTAAGGCAACAGCGTATGCTGCTAAATTAGCAGCAGCTAGTGCAGCTAGAAAAGCTCGTCGTGATTTTTTATTAAAAGAGGCAAAAGTCCTAATTACAGGGCCAGGTGCTGCTAGAGATACGGCTATTCATGAAATCTATAAAGCAGGTATTAAATTAACAATATTACGTGAGAAAACAGGAGTACCGCACAATGGTTGTCGTCCTCCAAAACGTCGTCGTGTTTAATTTTTTTATTTGATCTAGTTTCTATTCGTTGTAGTTTTGGCGTTTTTCGGAAAAAAACGGCTATTTTTTTTTTATGAATTTAATCGTGTAGTTATATAAACAATTAAAATTTATTTTTTTGCTCGTATTTAAATAAAAAAACATGCTTTTCCACAAAAAATGACGGAGTTAGAAAAAATAGGTTTAATTCCGCGTTCAATTGTTCGAATGTTAGATAGGTTTTATTATCAACTCTATCTTGGAACAGCTGAACCCTTAGTGAAACAATTTCGATTTTCGAAATATTTATTATTAACAAGTGTTAAGTCTTTATTTGTAGTTTTATTTATTCCTTTTTTTATAAATGTTTTTACAAAAATCTATGTTTTTCGTCCTTTAGTTGAATATTTTTGGGATACAAAACAAACCGAAATTTTTCTAAACTATGAGTTACAAGAAAAAGCTTTTTCTGAAATTAAAAATTTTGAAGAAAAAATTTATTTTGAATATTTAATTAAAACTGAAAATCAGCGAAATTATAATTGGAACGTAGAATCACCTATAGGTCGTTTTACTGGAAGTGATCTATCGTCTGTAAGAAAAAACCAAGCATTTTCTTATTCGACTAAAAATGCACAGCCAGTTAATGTCAATATAGTTACTCCATTAAATTATTCAGTGGAGAACGAATCCTCTTTAAAATTTGTAACGAATCCCTTAGTTTTAGAGCAATTTGGAAGTCATTTGCCATACTATTTGGATGATGTCGATTCTAAGAATTGGCGAAAAAGCGAAAAAAATCCGAGTGTTCTTTTTATAAATGATCAAGAAGGTATTCATATGGAGAAACCTTTAAATAGTACATATGATCTTCAAGAAGAAATAAAGGTCGAAAACCTTTTTTGGGGGAAAACATCAAACCTTCAGGATAGCAAGTTACCTTTAGAAAAACCTAATTCTTCTTTTTCTTCGGAAAAAGTATCGAACCAAAACAAAGCTTTTTATATTTCTTTAGAAAAACCATTCGTGATTGAAAAATCACAACAGGCACAAAATATATTCCGTCAAAAAACAAGAGAATTAGCAGAACATTATAATAAAGAAAGTATTGAAGCAATTACAAATTTATTTGCAGATTTTATGGGTTTAATTATTTTAATATATTTATTGATCAATATGAAAATGTCATTAATGAATACAACAGCTTTTTTATCTGAATCTTTTTTTAGTTTAAAAGATAGTAAAAAAGCTTTTTTAATGTTATTATTTACTGATTTACTAGTAGGGTTTCACTCTCCTAGGGGTTGGGAAGTCATTTTTCATTTTTTATTTGAACACTTTGGTCTTCCTGAAAACCACAATATAATTTTTTTATTAGTAGGTACCTTTCCTGTATTGTTAGATGCATTGTTTAAATACTGGATCTTTCGACATTTAAATCGTCATTCTCCAGCTACAGTAGCTACATTTCAAGCTATGGTAGAATAACAAATTAAAATTAGCTTTGTGAGTGATATGTTTTTATAAGGAAAATACACGAGTGTGTATTTTCCTTCAGGCTTTTTCCAAAACTTTATTTTTAAAAGGAAAACAACAAAAACAAGAAAAAAGTTTTTTTGGATATATTTGGCGTACAAGAGAAGAAAAAAGCTTTTCTTTCAATAGGGAGCAAAGTATCCTTTACATAGATATTTAATCCTTAACCTTTTTTGGTTTTTCCTTAAAGGATTATTTTATTTGAAAATAAGAATCAATAGAGCCGGATGAATTTAAAAATTCATGTCCGGTTTGTGAAGAGGTTTTATAAACTTATTTTTTTATAAAAAAATAAAAAAAAATATAAAACCGACTTTCATCGTATGACTCCTCAACCTGGTGTTCCTCCAGAAGAGTGTGGTGCTGCGGTAGCTGCTGAATCTTCAACAGGTACTTGGACTACTGTATGGACAGATGGTCTTACAAGTTTAGATCGTTATAAAGGTCGCTGTTATGATATCGAACCAGTACAAGGCGAAGAAAATGTGCGAATAGGATAAGTTTATATAAAGAGGTTCAAAACCTCCGTCCTCGATTCGGGACAGAATCATCTACCTTACCTTAGCCTACTTAACAATCAAAATCTTAAAATCAGGATATAAAAATCCCTTACAAGACGAAAGTCTAAGGAAAAATAGCATGGTAGAAAAGCTATAAAATATAGCAAGACATAAAATTACAACACACCACCATTACCCAATCGAATACCATTCAATAATCCAATGGGATGAAGCTGCATAGCCTAAACCGCTTCTAGACTGCGAGACTCGCCCTCGAGAATCGAACCTCCAGCTACAAGGATTTTCTGTAAGCTGGGCAGAATCTAAGGTAAGACAGTCACGCTACAAAGCAGAAGTAACGGTCTCCCATAAACGTTGTAAAGAAATTATATAAATGAAAACTATTATGCTCTCCACACCTTTCTAAAAAATTATTATTTCATGAAAGACGGAGAGAAGATCCATCAAAGTTAGGGAGTAATATACCCTTAGGGCAGACGAAGATGGAAGCGTGGACAATTTAGTTAATATTATTTGGGACTGAACGCTGTCCTTAACAAGTAATTATTTACTAAAGGAAAATAAACATAAAGAGAAAAAATTATAAACAAAATAAAAATAAATTATTATGAAATCAAAAAACAACATTAATGAGATCACTCATTGGGATAATATCCCAAAAGTTAGCCCAACAGAAAAACAATCATAATAAAAAAAAATTAAATAATTTAACTCATAGTTTATAGGAATTTCACGTGGAGAGCCGTATGATGGGTAACTATCACGTACGGTTCGGGAACGGGCTCCTGGTAAAGGAAAGACATAACCCTAGTTTGTTTTTCCCCACTGAAAAGGTGGGTGCCTAGTTTCATCAATACATCGCTTATGTTGCTTACCCATTAGATCTATTTGAAGAGGGGTCAGTAACTAACTTATTCACTTCTATTGTTGGTAACGTATTTGGATTTAAAGCATTAAGAGCTTTACGTTTAGAGGATCTTCGTATTCCTCCAGCATACGTTAAAACTTTCCAAGGACCTCCACATGGTAAAAAAATTGCCCTTATTTAGGTTAACTATTCCCTTCTTTTACATTAGTAGTTTTGGGTTTTTAGTAGTTAACCAAATAAGAACTCTACTAAACGGTAAATCTTTAAGAAAGGTTTTTCTTCCTCAATCTTTAGGTCAAAACTCCGAAAATTTTCAATTAAGGCTTCCGCCTCCTAACGATGGTCCGGAAAAGCAGGAGAATAAAAACCTATCAAAGATTATGGAAAAGGGCCTTAAAAGCTTAGACAATCCCGTGCTAAGAGGTTCTTTCATTTTAGTACTAACTAATGAAGAAATGAATTTTTTTGATCAAATTGCTAAACGGGCTTTCATGCAAGTAATGTCCCGTGAGATAAAGCCTAGCTCAGAAGAGTTAGCAACAATTCATTTGGAGACTGATCCAGGTAAAGTTCAGAATAAAAGATCAGGTGTGTATCTAATTCAGAATCAACTGGACAAAATGTGTGTTGTAGGTCAAACTACAAATTTAAGAAAACGTTTTAATCAGTATGCCACTCGTTCTCGAAAAAATGCCACAGCAACTGATAGAATCAATAATAGGTTGTCTGCAGCAGCCCGAGAAGCCTTTGTCAAAGGCTTCGGTTTTAGTCAGGTTTTTCAACGGTATGTAGTTTTTACTTGGGTTGATGAAAAAGGTAAACCTATTAATGTGACTGAATCTTTTAATTTGAGAAACCAAATGAGTTATTTATAGCATAGGCTTATTCTTGCCTTTTTTGAGTGTGGTCTTTGCTATAATATTAACGATGCCTTTCCACAGCTTACTGAAACATTGGATTTGCCTTTGTTAAGTGAAGAAGATCTAATAAAAAGAACAGAAAGGCTAAAAGAAAAACGAGTTTTAGGCCCTAATCATGCCAAACCTTTTACATATATGAATCTATACTTTTTTAGCAGATCGGATTATGAAAGATATCGTAACGGACTTGCTGTAGAGGAAAGAAAGAAATTTCTTTCTTTTCCTTGCTTACGTGAAAAACTTCGACTGGAAAAACAAGAAATCCGTTATTTAACCGCAAAAGAAATTACAGAGATTCTAGCTAAAAATTTCTTTCAAGGTTTAAAATAACAATTGATCAATTAATTTTTTTTTCATTAGGACTAGTAGGACTAGAAAGGCCTAAAGCGTAACGACCATCCTTTTTAGGAGTAGCGATAAACATCGCGAAAAGTAGAGTAGTCTTTTTTGGCTCGTTTTTACTGGGACAAAAAAGATTAATGATATGGTCTGATCTTTATAGTGATATAAAGCTGATTTTTATTTTTTCCTTTTCATTTCCATTCGATAAAAGGAATATTGATGAAAAGGGAGCAAGTAAAAACAAGAATAATTTAGTGAATTATTCTGAACATAAATGATCCAGGTTGAGCGTGACAAATTAAACAAATATGGTCGTGGTCTTTTAGGATGTACGATTAAACCAAAATTAGGTTTATCAGCTAAAAACTACGGACGTGCTGTTTATGAATGTTTACGTGGTGGTTTAGATTTTACGAAAGATGACGAAAACGTAACATCACAACCTTTTATGCGTTGGAGAGACCGTTTCAGTTTCGTTGCTGAAGCTATTTACAAAGCACAAGCAGAAACAGGTGAAATTAAAGGTCACTACTTAAATACTACAGCTGGTACTTGTGATGAAATGTTAAAACGTGCTGAGTGTGCTAAAGAATTAGGTGTACCTATCGTTATGCACGATTACTTAACTGCAGGTTTCACGTCTAACACTTCATTAGCTCATTACTGTCGTGATAATGGTCTTTTATTACACATTCACCGTGCTATGCACGCTGTAATTGACCGTCAACGTAACCATGGTATTCACTTCCGTGTTCTTGCTAAAGCATTAAGAATGTCTGGTGGTGACCACTTACACTCTGGTACTGTTGTAGGTAAATTAGAGGGTGAGCGTGAAGTAACATTAGGTTTCGTAGACTTAATGCGTGATGACTACGTTGAAAAAGATCGTAGCCGTGGTATTTATTTCACTCAAGATTGGTCTTCAATGCCAGGTGTAATGCCAGTTGCTTCAGGTGGTATTCACGTATGGCACATGCCAGCTTTAGTTGAAATTTTCGGTGATGATGCTTGTTTACAGTTTGGTGGTGGTACATTAGGTCACCCTTGGGGTAATGCACCGGGGGCGGCTGCAAACCGTGTAGCTCTTGAAGCTTGTACTCAAGCTCGTAACGCAGGTGTTGATTTAGCTCGTAAAGGTGGTGAAATCATCCGTGCTGCTTGCAAATGGAGCCCTGAATTAGCTGCTGCTTGTGAAGTTTGGAAAGAAATTAAATTCGAATTCGAAACTATTGACAAACTATAATTTTTTGTTTTATTTTTTTAAGAATATCATCTAAGTTTTGATTTTCAAAAACTACTGTAATTTTTTGTAAGAAAAGTTTCAGTAGGCTTAGATGGTGTTCTTTTTAATCTTTTTTTTTTAGTTTTTGTCGTTTTATTATATGTAAAAATCAAAACTAATTAATTTTTATGAAGAAAAAACATTCGTTTTTTCTTAAAAAAGCTTTTCTTCCAAGAAAAAATAAGAGATTCACACGTACGTGTAATTATCTGCGAAGAAAAATAGACTAATGTCTCTTTTTCTTGGGGAAAATCATTTGTTTTTTTTTAAGCGTTTTAAGAAAAACTTTGAGTTTTCTTTCAACATTTTTTATTTTTTTAAAACAACTACTGTTTTGAATCCTTTACTATTGAAAAAAAAAAGTTTGGCTTTTTTGTTGTTGCCTTTTGTTGTTTTAAGAATAAAATTATTAAAACAACAAAAAAATAATAAAAATTTTAAAACAGCAAAGGGCAAACAATAAACCCTAAGGAAATATCCTGTAAAATACTCGTTCGACTTGAAACAAAAAAGTATAAATAGATTTTTAAGTTGCTATTTATATATAACAAGATATAATATAAAATTATAAAATAAATAATATGGCAAAAAAAAATCTGATTCAAAGAGAGTTAAAACGTCAAAAATTAGTTATAAAATATGAAGCAAGACGTCAGTTATTAAAAAAACAAATAAAATTAGCTTCTACTTTACGTGAAAAATTATCTTTACATAGAGAATTACAAAAGTTTCCTCGTAATAGCTCTGCAGTTCGATTAAATAATCGTTGTATGATTACAGGTCGTTCAAGAGGTTATTATCGTGATTTTGGTTTATCTCGTAATGTTTTAAGAGAAATGGCACACCAAGGTTTATTACCTGGTGTAGTTAAATCTAGTTGGTAAAATTTCAAAAATGTTTGTTTAGTTTAGTTTAGTTTAGTTTAGTCGTTGGGGGTTTTGTTATTTTAAGAATTAATGATTAAAACAATAATTGTTTTATTAAAACAATAAAAAGAATCCTTTTTCCAAAGTATATTAAATTTAAAAAATCGATTTTAATATTAACTAAACTCTTTTTTACAAAGAAGAATTTATTTAATGTTTTATAAATAAGTGTTGAAGTTATTTAAATTTTACTTGTTCGTCTTATTATCCCTTTTTTATCGAAGATGCAATTTTTGATAAATCTTCTAAATATTAAACTTTTTTGACTTTTAGGAGAAGAGTCAGTCTCTATTGATATATCCAATGGAAAAGAACAAATATAATCTACAAGTAAGGTTTGAAAAAATAGTATTTCAATAGTTTCATAAAAATTCTATGACAATTAATTTGCCTGAAAAAGAAGCAAAAAAAGTAAAAATTGCAGTGGATAGAAACCCTGTAGAAACTAGTTTCCAAAAATGGGCTAAACCAGGCCATTTTTCTCGTACATTAGCAAAAGGTCCAAATACAACAACTTGGATTTGGAACTTACATGCAGATGCACATGATTTTGATAGTCATACTAGTGACTTACAAGATATTTCACGTAAAGTATTTAGTGCGCATTTTGGTCAATTAGGTATCATTTTAATTTGGTTAAGTGGTATGTACTTCCACGGAGCACGTTTTTCAAATTATGAAGCTTGGTTAAGTGATCCGACACATATTAAACCAAGTGCTCAAATTGTATGGCCTATTGTTGGTCAAGAAATTTTAAACGGTGACGTTGGTGGTGGTTTCCAAGGTGTACAAATTACATCTGGTTTCTTCCAATTATGGAGAGCTAGTGGTATTACAAGTGAACTTCAACTTTACAGTACAGCAGTGGTTGGTTTAGTATTAGCTGGTGCTATGTTCTTTGCTGGTTGGTTTCACTACCATAAAGCGTTAATAGGAGGCGCCAATTAAAAGCGATTTTAATTGAAAAGTGGGTGAATTGCGGGAACCCTAAGTATTCATTTTGTTAATATAAGGCAATCCGCAGCGAAGTTCAGGACGGGTGTTTGTAAAACATAGTAATTATAAAACATAAAGAGCTTATTGTTTAAACTTTAACTAAAACTTTTATCTAAAATAAAAGTTTTATTAATTTTTAATCTAAAAGTTTAAACATTTGGTTTTTTTGTAAACAATTGCTTGTTTTTTGTATTTACAGGTGGTTAACTTCTAAACAAGCTAACCTTTGATTTTTTTAAATTTTTTAAAAAAACGTTTAAAAAAAAAAATGAATAATCTAGTAAAAAATTACAAATATTACTTGAAAACGTTCAGAGACTAGAGCTTGAGTCCCAACAATAATAGCTCATGAGCGCCCACCACTTCGAAAACCGAGGTGATGATATAATACAACTCATAAGGAAACTTATGGTTCTAAGTTTTTTTAAGTACACAAGTGAAAGAAGGATTTAACTATGGCGAAAACAAATCAATATTGGTATAATGGTAAAGGACCAATGGTTTATTACGGCGAGGTTTGTAAAGGTCGCGGCCATGAGTTAATTTCTTTATCTGGTGTAGAAGACGGAAGTGGCATAGTGGCAAAGGGTACTATAACCTTTCTTTGCAATACTTGCGGCTCAAATGTAACAACAACGGTAGCGTCTTACATGGCAGCAGCTAAAAACAATACATCAAAAGGTTGTAAAGTTTGCAAAAAAAATTTAGCTGTAGCTAGAGAAGCAGCACTAAGGGCTGCGAGACCTCCATCAAAAACACGTCAACGTAGACGTGTTTGGAGTAAACACACACCGTTAAAAACTCGTGAAAAAATTAGACAACATCTACTTTCAGAAATAAATCCACATAACCAGCGCATATTAGAATTAATGGATAGACTCCAACCGCCACCTCCTCCCCCAGGTTTACAAGCTGATGATATGCATTCAAAAGTTGATACTCATCATATTATTCCTTGTCACGACGGTGGTGAAGAGCGTGTTTACAACGAAGTTAGGCTAACACGCTATGAGCACTGGGAAATCCATTTATTGCGTTTTGAGGCTTATGGCCAATTTGGTGATGTTTATTTGTTTAATTTTTGTTGGAAGCAGCTACCTGAAGAATTTAAAGAAAGATTACGTGCAAACCCACTTGCTTGGCGTTTTTTAGGGAAAGTTATGGCTGATTCTGACTAAAATAACAATTATTTTAAACCAAATTATAGTTTTGTCTAAAAATTCAAACATAAACTTAACCTATCAGGTTAATAAAACAAACCAAATAGGTTATTTTGTTGTTTTTAACGTTTTTTTACATTTTCTTAAAAAGCTTGGATTTAGTTTAGCTCCAAAATTAGAGTGGTTCCAAAGCGTAGAATCAATGCTTAACCACCATTTAGGTGGTCTTTTAGGTTTAGGTTCTTTAGCATGGGCTGGTCACCAAATTCACGTATCATTACCTATTAATAAATTATTAGATGCAGGTGTTGATCCAAAAGAAATTCCTCTACCTCATGAGTTTATCTTAAATAAACAATTAATGGTAGATTTATATCCAAGTTTTGCTAAAGGTTTAACTCCATTCTTTACAGTACAATGGTCTGAATATTCAGATTTCTTAACTTTCAAAGGTGGTTTAAATGAAGTAACAGGTGGTTTATATCTTTCTGATACTGCTCACCACCACTTAGCAATTGCTGTACTATTCTTAATTGCAGGACATATGTATCGTACAAACTGGGGTATTGGACATAGTATTAAAGAAATTCTGGATGCTCACAAAGGTCCTTTAACAGGCGAAGGTCATAAAGGATTATATGAAATCTTAACAACATCTTGGCATGCACAATTAGCTATTAACTTAGCTTTATTTGGTTCTTTATCTATTATTGTTGCTTTTCTTTAAAAGTTGGGTAACATTAAACTCTACTATATGCTGGGACAGTTCGTTTTGCTATACATTACAACTCAATCAGCAGGTAACCTTATAAGGGAACCTCAGAGACTAAACGTAGAGCTTATTTTAACATTTTAAAATAATGAAGTTATAGTCCCAATTCTAAGATTTTTTTCTTTTATTTTTGATTTTTGTTGTTGCCTTTTGTTGTTTTAAAAATTAATTATTAAAACAACAAAAAAAAATAAAATTTTTAAAACAACAAATGGAAAGGAACAATACATAAATGCTTTCTGTAAAATTGTGAATTTCTATAGTCAAAAATTACATAAAACAAACCTGAACCTAGTCAAAAAAGAAGTTATTCTTTTTTATTGTTTGCCCTTTGTTGTTGCCTTTTGTTGTTGCCTTTTGTTGTTTTATTATTAAAACAACAAAAAAATAATAAAAATTTTAAAACAACAAATGCAAGGACAAAACAGCCGATTAAAAAAAAATGAATCGGTTTCACTTCTTATATAATTTGATATAGGATCGGAAAGGTGAAAGGAATCTTGGGGTTAGCACCATATGTATTCGATGCCTCCATATCCATATTTAGCGACTGATTATGGTACTCAATTATCATTATTTACTCACCATACATGGATTGGTGGTTTTTGTATTGTAGGTGCAGGTGCTCACGCTGCTATTTTTATGGTACGTGATTACGATCCTACAAACAATTACAATAATTTATTAGATCGTGTGTTACGTCACCGTGATGCTATTATTTCTCATTTAAACTGGGTATCTATTTTCTTAGGTTTCCACTCGTTTGGTTTATATATCCATAACGATACAATGAGCGCATTAGGTCGTCCACAAGATATGTTTAGTGATACAGCTATTCAATTACAACCTGTATTTGCACAATGGGTTCAAAATACTCATTTCTTAGCACCTCAGTTAACAGCTCCAAATGCTTTAGCTGCTACAAGTGCGTCTTGGGGTGGAGATGTAGTTGCTGTGGGTGGAAAAGTAGCTATGATGCCTATTCCATTAGGAACAGCAGATTTTATGGTTCATCACATTCATGCATTTACAATTCATGTAACAGTTCTAATTTTATTAAAAGGTGTTTTATTTGCTCGTAGCTCACGTTTAATTCCAGACAAGGCAAACTTAGGTTTCCGTTTCCCTTGTGATGGTCCGGGTCGTGGAGGTACTTGTCAAGTTTCAGCGTGGGACCATGTTTTCTTGGGCTTATTCTGGATGTACAATTCACTTTCAATTGTAATTTTCCATTTCTCTTGGAAAATGCAAAGTGATGTTTGGGGTTCTGTTGCAAATAATACAGTTTCTCACATTACGGCTGGTAACTTTGCACAAAGTGCAAATACAATTAATGGTTGGTTACGTGATTTCTTATGGGGTCAGTCTTCTCAAGTAATTCAATCATATGGTTCAGCGTTATCTGCATATGGTTTAATCTTCCTTGGTGCGCATTTTATATGGGCCTTCTCTTTAATGTTTTTATTTAGTGGTCGTGGGTATTGGCAAGAGTTAATTGAATCTATCTTATGGAGTCACGCTAAATTAAAAGTAGCTCCTACAATTCAACCACGCGCTTTATCAATTACTCAAGGTCGTGCAGTAGGTGTAGCACACTACTTACTAGGTGGTATTGCCACAACATGGTCTTTCTTCCTAGCTCGTATTATCTCAGTGGGTTAATTTTGTACAAAGAAAGGAAGAAACTTTTCCTTTTTTTCCCCGCAAGCCAAGAAAAATAAATTCAATTTCTTTCTCTGGGGGCTGTTATAATTAAAAACGAACGATAGGAAAAGCTTTCGAAAAATTTTCTTTCTTTGAGTTTTTAGTATTCCATTATTTTTGAAAAATAGAAAAAGAACGGGTCTTTTGTTTTACTTAGCTAACCCCGTTCTTTTTCTATTTTTTGGTTTTAAAAAACGCTTTTTTGACTGATCAAAAGTTTTTAGTTTTTTATCGGCATGGGTGCAATGTTTTTTTGAGAAAAGCTAATAAGTTGCAATAAAAAATTTTAAGTTCTAATTGAAAAAACAAAAACACTCTTATAAAGCTAGCTTTACCAGAAACAATTTTTGTTTTTTCTAAAAGAAAAGACTATGTTTTTTCTTAATGTTTTTGTGAAACGCGCTTTTCTTTATGCGAAGGTATTCATTTTACTTTTTCAAACTTTTTGTTTAAACTTGACAAACAAATTCTCCTAAGTTAAACTATAAAAACAAAAAACTGTTTAATAAAAAAATCACGAAAGTGGTTTTTTATTAAATACGAGAAAAGAGTGGTTTTTTAAGAAAAGATTCTTAACGATTTTTTACTTATAAAAGCAAAATTTTTTAAATTTACATTCCCCCGACTTCTCCCCCAAAAACTCTCATTAACCCTTAACGAAAAGCATGTTTTAATGTTAAAACTTGTTTTTTGAACTTTAACCCACTCTGAAAAAATCACGAAAGTGGTTTTGTAAATTCTTCTTTTTATCCCGCTGAGTGTTAGGAACAAAGCAAAGAGTTAATTTCTAACTCAGGTGTTATCTCTGATATTGAAACGCATCTTTATTGTAAAGATTTTGTTTTTTTATCTGGAGATCCGGTTGAAAACTTAAAAGTCTATCCTGAACTTTGCACACTTGAGGGCCAATCTATTTTTGACTATTTAACGTCTTTATAATTTTCTAGTTAAATGAGGAAAAAGACTACTATGTGTTTTTTCTTAGTCTCTTTTTCTACTGTGAGAATTAAACTTAAGTGTGATTCTCTTCGAAAGAGAAAAGCATTCGTACCTTGAAAAACTTTTTTATTTTTAAAAACAAGAGAAAGGTTGCTTGAAAAAGAGACTACTAAGTGTTTTTCAATGTTTGTGTCTTTCTCTTTATCCCCCCTAACAAACACCCCTCTAATTTTTTTTAATAATTTTTACTTATGAAACATTCTACAAATACAAATGATATTTTATCTACTTATAGTTTTGCAACTCGTTTAGCAAAAACCAAACAACAACGTTTTTTAAATGTAAATGCGTCGGAGCCTACACCCGTAAAATGGGATGAGGCATCTACAAATGAATTAATTGATTTAATGGAAAAAGAGGTACCTGTAGTTGAAATTTATGAGTGTTTTTACCAAAAAAACATTCCTCTGCTTGCTGTACATGACAAAATGAAAAAACTAAGAACCAAGCATCCTCGCTTAAAAAAAATGGTTAAGCAAAAGTCGATCGAGTTTTTCGTAGATACGAACTGGAATTTAGACGATCTAAATTTGCTAGTAAGCCGAATGGCTTCTCGTCGTTCTACTTTTGAGATTTTACAGGAAGCGTTTCCATATCATTCTGCGTTAGACTTAAAACAAAAAATAAACGCTTTAATGCAAAGTCGGTTAAAAGAATTAAACTTTAAAGCAGAGAAAGCAGTTTGGTCTAAAAAAGACGAACAGCTTTTAAGGCTTTTAAAGGCACATAACACTCCAATCATGGATATGTGCTTACTTCTTGGGCGTACTATCACATCTATTGAACATAAGATGACTACATTAGAGATCGCACACCCAGAATACGACTGGTCGCTTTTTGAGCAAGAAGGTTATTTAAAAATCCCTATTGAAAGCTGGCCAGTAAAAAGTATGAGCGGTAGTTTAACAAACTTTTATTATTTGGTTCACCCTAAAGTATTATCAAGTTCTGAAGGAAAAAACCCAACCGCACTTTTTCGCTCTTGGATTCAGGACGCAGAAAAAAATCTTGTTTCAAGTATAAACGTTTGGGTTACTAACGGAAAACAAGAAGTAACGCATTATTTTGCGAATGTTGATCGTTCGAATCCCCAAAAAGCAGAAATTTCTTTTTTTTCTCCAAAGGAAAGAGACTTAATGAGAGCGACCATGCTTGCAGATGGCGCACTTGTCCGCCAGCCTCAAAAAAAGGAAAGCGCACATTATTGTTTTGAGTTTTCACTGTCATTTTCGTGGTTTTTAAAAACACCTACGCTGCCGTCTCCTATGCTTGAGTCTCGTTTGGGGTATATTCTTTGGTTTTATAATCAAATAAATCCTATATACCGTACACCCACAAGCTTCTACTTATCTCGAGACCTAGGGGTCGTATCTAATGTAAAACATCGTTGGAAAACAAGTATTGTTTTAGAGAATTTTCCAGACGCGGAGGTTTTCTTTAACCATTTCTATGGTCAAGGTACGGATCAACAACGTGATTTTTTAAGAAAGCAGAATAAAAAAGTTTCCAAACATTTACCATCGCTAGACGTATTCTGGCGTTATTTTAGCGAAGGGGATATTGACTTTATGCTGTCTCACTTGTATATGCAAAAAGGTTCAGCTTCTACCGAACGATCTGTAGTCACGGCGGGGCTTCATCGGACCGTTTCTTTAAGTTTATTTGCAAGTTCAAGAGAACAAAACGAACTTTTAGCTTTTATTTTGTGGAAAAAAACGGGTTTAAAATGTAGACCTGTAACGTCTACAGTGAATGGTATATCAAAAACAGAGTTGTTTTTATGTCTTTCTTCTGTTCCAGAGTTTTTTAATCGCGTGAAACCACATATGCTTCCTTGTATGGAACATAAAGTTTTTGAACCAGAAACACTTACCAGTGTCGCAACTTATCAAGATAAGGCATTTGATATACTGCTGGCGGCGTGGGAACAGCAATTTGGTTCCATTATAAGCCTTGACTAATAAAATAACTATTTTTAGTATTTTTAATTTAAAAAATTGTCGTTTTAATGAAACTTTGATAAAATAGAAAAAAGAGGTAAGCATTTTTTGTTTTACTTATTTTTTATTATTTTAATTTTGTTCAGCTTTTGTGTTTTTATTTTCCGGCCGAGGTTACTGGCAGGAATTCATTGAATCTATCTTATTGAGCCACGCTAAATGACAAGTAGCTCCTACAATTCAACCACGCGCTTTATCTATCACACAGGGCCGCGCGGTAAGTGTAGCACACTACTTATTAGGTGGTATTGCTACAACATGGTCTTTCTTCCTAGCACGTATCATTTCAGTTGGTTAATTTTTACATATCTTTTTAAACAAAAAAATAGTGGTATAAAATCCATTAGAAGTCTTTAATGATTTGTATACGCTGTTTTTTTGTTTTATGGCCTTTGTGATGGAATGGTAGACATATCGACTTCAAAAGTCGACACCTTTTAGGTGTACCGGTTCAAGTCCGGTCAGGGGCATTTTTTAATAAAAATTGGCACAAAAAGGGATTTACTTTTTAATAAAAGTTTTTATTTCAAATCAATTGAAGATTGAAAAGAAATAAACTTTTTTTTTATTTAAAAAGACTTTAAAATGTTTCTTTATCTTGGTTTTTTAGTTATATTAAATATATAGTAATAGAACTTATTTATTTTTTAATATTTCTGAAAATTGATAAAATACCATAAGAATAATAGTTTTCATATATAAAAGCAAAAATAATAGAAAAAAAAAAGTTGCTTTTCTTTTGTTGTTGCCTTTTGTTGTTTTTAGAATAATATTATTAAAACAACAAAAACAAGAAAAAAAACGAAAAAGTTTTCTTATAAAGTTATATTAAATTTTTTACAAAGTTTGTTGCTTTACTTGGTTTATTATTAGTTTTAATGTATATAAATAAATTCTTTACTTAAAAAAAAATTTTGCTAATATTAAACTATTAAATAAATAATATTAATCTATTTTTATGGGGATATGGCGGAATCGGTAGACGCTACGGACTTAAAATCCTTATTAACAAAAACTTTTAAAGTGTAAGAGAATTGTTAATAAGTTGAGCCTTTAAATAAAGTGAAAGCTCTTTAAATCAGGGAATAGATCCAATTTGAATTCTAAATCCTGAGCCAAATCAGAGTAAAATAAAATAATTGTTTTTTTTGCATTTGATTGGTGCAGAGACTCTATAAGAGCTCTCTATTTATTTATTATTATAAATAACAGAGAAAGAGAGAGTCCATTCTTTTTAATTTAAGAATGAAAATCCGTTGATTATTTCAATCGTGAGGGTTCAAGTCCCTCTATCCCCATTATATTGTAAAACGGAAAAAATTCCGTTTATATTTTATTCTATTTTTGTTTTTACAAATTGATTTAATTTAAAATTAAAGCTATAATATTAATTATAATTAATGAATATTTTAAATTAATAGTGATACAAAATTTTTTGTTTTTTTTTTTATGAGTAAAGTATATGATTGGTTTGATGAACGATTAGAAATTCAGGCTATTGCGGATGATATTTCAAGTAAATATGTTCCTCCTCATGTAAATATTTTCTATTGTCTTGGTGGTATTACTTTTACTTGTTTTTTAGTACAAGTAGCTACAGGTTTTGCAATGACTTTTTATTACCGTCCAACTGTAGCTGAAGCTTTTGCTTCAGTTCAATACATTATGACAGATGTAAACTTTGGTTGGTTAATTCGTTCTATCCACCGTTGGTCTGCTAGTATGATGGTTTTAATGATGATTTTACATGTATTTAGAGTTTGGTTAACTGGTGGTTTTAAAAAACCAAGAGAACTAACTTGGGTAACAGGTGTTATTATGGCTGTTTGTACAGTTTCATTTGGTGTAACTGGTTATTCATTACCATGGGACCAAGTAGGTTATTGGGCTGTAAAAATTGTAACAGGTGTACCTGATGCAATTCCAGTAGTTGGTCCAGCAATTGTAGAGTTTTTACGTGGAGGTGTTGGTGTTGGTCAAGCTACATTAACACGTTTCTATAGTTTACATACATTTGTTTTACCTTTATTAACAGCTGTATTTATGTTAATGCATTTCTTAATGATCCGTAAACAAGGAATTTCTGGTCCTCTTTAAAATAAAATAAAAAAAGCTTTTCCCATTTGTTGTTGTAATAATTAATTATTACAACAACAAATGGGAAAAGCTTTTTTGTCTTTCAATAAAGAATATTTTGTTTAGTATTCCTCTGGAAGACAACAGTTTCTACGAGTTTATTTTTTCGTCAACTCTTTTTTTTATTTTTAAATTATTTAAAATTGGAAGAGCTTCTCTAAGGAAAAATTTATTGTTTTCCTTGGCGAAAAGCATTGGTTTAATTCATAAATTATAAAAATAGCTTTATTTTACATATATGTTAACATTAAAAATTTTCGTGTACACTGTAGTCACTTTCTTTATATGTTTATTTGTTTTTGGCTTTTTATCAAACGATCCTGGCCGTAACCCAGGAAAAAGAGATGACTAAAGTTGTATATATGATTTTCCCTAATTAAAAAAGAAGTAGCTGTAGTCTTTAATAGTTTCAAGACTATGGCTACTGCTTTAAATTAGAAAAAATTTAAGAAAAAAGTTTTAGTTTTTTCTTAGGCAAAAGCTTTTTTAAGAAAAAACTATGCTTTTTTCCAAAAAAAAAACTTTAATTTTTTTACGGTTTTTCTCTTCTGTTTTGTTTTTTATTTTTTTACAAAAAATTTTGGTTTTTCAAATGAATTTCATTAATAATTTTTATGTTTTTATCAGGGTAGCAAAGCTACCTTTTAGAAGAAAAATTCAATATACTAACAATTTTGTATTGAAAAGCTTTCAAAACGTTTATTCTTCACATGAATTTATTGGCCTGTAACATAGATGAATGCTTTTATAAGTGGAAAGACACTAACTTTACGTGTGTTTCTCTTCCCTTTTGCTTTCCCCCCCTTAAACTTTTTGAAGAAAAAACTACGGTTTTTCATTCAAAAATAAAAAAGAATTTTCTTATGAAAGCTCATATGTTTTTAAAAGATAGAAAATTAATTCTATGGGGTTTGTTGTTTGCGCTTTATTATTTTAATAATTAATTATTAAAATAACAAAAAAGCATTCATCTATTAGAAATTAGAAATAGAATAAATAATTATGACAATCTTAGAAAATGAAAGTCTAAAATTTGAATGTGAAACTGGTAATTATCATACGTTTTGTCCGATTAGTTGTGTTTCGTGGCTTTATCAAAAAATTGAAGATAGTTTTTTCTTAGTAATAGGAACAAAAACTTGTGGGTATTTTTTACAAAATGCTCTTGGGGTAATGATTTTTGCAGAACCTCGTTATGCTATGGCAGAATTAGAAGAAGCAGATATTTCTGCTCAATTAAATGATTATAAAGAATTAAAAAGGTTATGTTTACAAATTAAACAAGACCGTAATCCAAGTGTAATTGTATGGATTGGGACTTGTACTACTGAAATTATCAAAATGGATTTAGAAGGAATGGCCCCTCGCATTGAAGCAGAAATAGGAATTCCTATTGTTGTTGCTAGAGCAAATGGTTTAGATTATGCTTTCACACAAGGTGAAGATACTGTTTTAGCAGCAATGGCAAATCGTTGTCCTGAAAAATCTTCAGTAAATTCTTTACTGAAAGAAAATTCAGCAAATCCTGTTATAGAAAATAATAGTCTTTCTAATACCAATTCCGATTCAGAAGGCTTTTCCTCTATAAATAAAAATAGTTTGGCTACTAAAAAACCATCAAAACCTTCTCTTGTTTTATTTGGTTCTTTACCTAGTACAGTTGTAAGTGTTTTAACTTTAGAATTAAATAAACAAGGAATTCAAGTCGATGGATGGTTGCCTTCACAGCGTTATACAGATTTACCTGCATTAGGAGAAGATGTTTATGTTTGTGGTGTGAATCCGTTTTTAAGTCGAACAGCAATGACTTTAATGCGTCGTAAAAAATGCAAACTAATTACAGCTCCTTTTCCTATAGGTCCGGATGGTACACGTGCTTGGGTTGAAAAAATTTGTAAGGTTTTTGATATTGTTCCAAAAGGTTTAGAAGAACGTGAAGCAAAAATTTGGCAAAGTTTAGAAGAATATTTACCTTTAGTTCGTGGAAAATCGGTTTTTTTTATGGGGGACAATTTATTAGAAATTTCTTTAGCTCGTTTTTTAACACGTTGTGGTATGATTGTTTATGAATGTGGAGTGCCTTATTTGGATAAACGTTATCAAGCAGCTGAAATTCAATTATTAGAAAAAACATGTCTGGAAATGAATGTACCTATGCCTCGTATTGTGGAAAAACCTGATAATTATTATCAAGTTCAACGTATTCGTGAACTTCAACCTGATTTAGTAATTACAGGAATGGCTTTAAGTAATCCTTTAGAAGCTAGAGGGATAAGTACAAAATGGTCAGTAGAGTTTACTTTTGCACAAATTCATGGATTTTCTAATTCAAAAGATGTGTTAGAATTAGTAACAAGACCTTTGCGACGTAATATGATTCAGCAATTTACTCATAAAACTTTAGTTAAGTCTGATGTTTAAAAAAATGTTGCTGTTTTTATGTGAATAAAACAACAAACTAAGAGGCAAGGGGTTTGTCATTCTATTAGAATGCTCTAATGGTATAATAAACGATTGTTTTTCTTCAAGTATCTGCTATTTTATATAATTTGCTATGAAAAAATAGTTTTTTCAAAGGGATTTAAATAAATTATGACAATTGTAGAGTCTCAAATTTTTATTGCTCTTTTTATCGCATTAGGAAATGGTTTTTTAGCTTTTCTTTTAGGAAATGCTTTATATCAACGTTAAACATATAAGTAGGAGTTATTAATTTTTAATAACTCCTACTTATAAAAAAAGAGTATCAGAATATGCTTTTTATGATACTCTTTTTTTTTTTTCTTTAATGATTTAGTTTTAAATTCGTAAGTTTGGTAGTAAAAACTTTTGCCCAATTTTGTTGTTTTAAATAATTAATAATTTTTTTTGTTGTTTTAATAATTTTATTATTTTTTTGTTGTTGCCTTTTGTTGTTTTAAAAATTTTCTTCTTAAAACAACAAAAGGTAACAACAAAAAAGCAATCAGTTTTTTAGTTTGAATTATGGTGTAGTAAATATAAATAAAAAATATAAATATGAAATTAGCTTATTGGATGTATGCTGGTCCAGCACACATAGGGACTTTACGTGTAGCAAGTTCTTTTAAAAATGTGCATGCAATAATGCATGCGCCTTTAGGTGACGATTATTTTAATGTAATGCGTTCAATGTTAGAACGTGAGCGCGATTTTACTCCTGTTACAACTAGTATTGTGGATCGACATGTTTTAGCTAGAGGTTCTCAAGAAAAAGTAGTTGAAAATATAACTAGAAAAGATAAAGAAGACCAACCAGATTTAATTTTACTAACTCCAACGTGTACTTCTAGTATATTACAGGAAGATCTACAAAATTTTGTGAATCGGGCTGCTTTGGAAGCGAAATCGGATGTTTTATTAGCAGATGTAAATCATTATCGTGTAAATGAATTACAAGCTGCGGACCGTACTTTAGAACAAATCGTTCGTTTTTATATTGAAAAAGCAAAAAAACAAAATATACTATCTACAACCAAAACTGCTAAGCCATCTGCAAATATTTTAGGAATGTTTACTTTAGGTTTTCATAATCAACATGATTGTAGAGAATTAAAAAATCTTTTAAATGATTTAGGTATTGAAGTAAATGCCGTTATTCCAGAAGGTGGTTCAGTTTTAGATTTAAAAAATTTAACTAGAGCTTGGTTTAATATTGTTCCTTATCGTGAAGTTGGATTAATGTCAGCGGTTTATTTAGAAAAAGAATATCAAATGCCATATGTTGATATTACGCCAATGGGTATTGTTCAAACTGAAGCTTTTATTCGTCAAATTTCCAAAGTTTTAAATTCTTTGGATAAAGAAAATAATTATCAATTTGATTCGTATATAGATCAGCAAACTAGATTTGTTTCTCAAGCAGCATGGTTTGCAAGATCTATTGATTGTCAAAATTTAACTGGAAAAAAAGCTGTAGTTTTCGGAGATGCAACACATTCTGTAGCAATGACAAAAATTTTAGTTCGTGAAATGGGTATCCGTGTAGCTTGCGCAGGTACTTATTGTCAACATGATGCTGATTGGTTTAGAGAACAAGTGTGGGGATTTTGTGATGAAGTTTTAATTACAGATGATCATACACAAGTAGGAGACATGATTGCTCGAGTAGAACCATCAGCTATTTTTGGAACACAGATGGAGCGTCATGTAGGAAAACGATTAGATATACCTTGTGGAGTTATTTCAGCTCCAGTACATATTCAAAATTTTCCTTTAGGCTATCGTCCGTTTTTAGGTTATGAAGGCACGAATCAAATTGCAGATTTAGTTTATAATTCATTTACTTTGGGAATGGAAGATCATTTACTTGAAATTTTTGGAGGTCATGATAGTAAAGAAGTAATTACCAAATCTTTATCAACGGATTCTGAGTTAAATTGGACTTCAGATGCTATTGCTGAATTAAATAAAATTCCAGGATTTGTTCGTGGTAAAATTAAACGTAATACAGAAAAATATGCTCGTCAAAATAATATTAATAATATTTCAGTTGAAGTAATGTATGCAGCAAAAGAATCTGCTGGAGCTTAATTTTTTTTCTTTAAAAAAGTCACTATTTTTTTTTAACTTACAATGCTAAAAAAGTATTCATTTAATAGAAAAAATACGATATAAATATTTCAATTTATGGAAGTTAATATCTTAGGTTTAACAGCTACAGCATTATTTATTATTATTCCTACTTCTTTTCTTTTAATACTTTGTGCGCTTCAATAGTAGTATGAATCTTCTGTGCTTTGCGCTTGGATGAAAGGAATCCAAAATCTAACTGATTAACCAAATAAACCATATAAATCAATTATTATAAATAAAGGTAGGCGAAAGCCTTAAGGGAAAATAGCATATCAGTAATTTAACGGTTTTCTAACTATACAAATGCTTCTAAAAGCCTGTTTTTTGTTAGTAAATCAATAGAGATGTTTTTTTAGAGAACAAACTGTTCTAGTTTAATTCTTTTACTTTGTGTAAGACAAAAAAGTCTAGGTATATGTTGAAAAAAGAAGGTTTTTTATTACAGCCTTGTGCATATTGTCTAAATATACTAGAGTAGTATTTAGGTTTCCTTGAATATGTACTACACGGTTCATTTTTAAGTTGGCTTTGTTTTGACTTATAAAATTTAAGTGAAGATCTCTAAAGACAATGAAGACATACGAAAAGTGTTGTTGCTGACTCTCATTCTCTCAATTAAGAGAATATGTCAGGAGACTTTTTCATGAAAAGTAAAAACAAAAAGAGCCGTATGCAAGTAAACTTGCTTGTACGGTTTGGGAACAGAACATGATTGAGTGAAGTTGTGTTCGAGTTTCATATGTAAAAACTGCTTCTTCTAACGAAGCTTAATTTTTTTTATTTAACTTACACGTAAAATAAGAATGGTTTTATTATAGTCCATCTTTTTACGTGTAAGTTAAGTTTTGAATTAAAAGATTTTTTATTTTTGAGGCTTTTTTCTTACTAGTTTTAAGAGTTTTATTCTTAAAACAACAAAAGGCAACTACAAAAAAAAACTACAGTTTTTTCTTCTCTAATTTTTTTTTTTCGTTGATAAAAGCATTTTTTGTTATGGGAAATTTTCTATTCTAATTAAAAGTTTCGTTATTTTTATTGCAATAGTTTTTCATTTTCGAATTTTAATGATAATACTAATAAATTTACAAATTAAAAGAAAGACTTTTAATATAAGAAAAAATGGATTTTTCTTTGTTGTTTTTTTTTAGTAAATATGATATAATTTTTTTATTAGTTTTTAAAAATTCGCCTGCTTAGCTCAGTTGGTCAGAGCATCCGTTTCATACGCGGGATGTCACTAGTTCAAATCTAGTAGCAGGCAACTATAAATACACAAAAACTTATAGAAATATATAACTATATAACTATATATATAGTTATAATAACTGGATTAAGGATAAAAATAGTTATTTTTTTCCTTTTTTTACTTGGCAAAAAGCTTTTAGTTTTTTAGCTATTTTTTATTAAGGGCAAACAACAAAAGAGGGAAAAGCATATATAAATCTTTATTTTGGGATATATAATTTAGATGAATCAAAAATGACTATTGAAAAATATTTTCTTCCTGATTTTGTCGAACTACAAAGGAAAAGTTTTCAACGTCTTTTAGAAAAAGGTTTAATAGAAGAATTAAATAAAAGAAATCCTATTACAAATATTCAAAAAGATTTAGAAATATTGTTATATCCAGAGGCTTATAAATTATGCCCTCCACGATGGAATAGTAGAGAAGCCATTCTTCAATCAAAAACATATGCTTGTCGGTTATATGTGCCAGCACAATTAACTGATCGAAAAACAAAAAAAATTCAATTTAAATGGATACTTTTAGGAGATATTCCTTTAATGTCAAAACGAGGTCATTTTATTGTTAATGGAGCTGCTCGTGTCATTATAAATCAAATTGTTCGAGGCCCGGGTCTTTATTTATCTGAAATTCAACATAATGTAGATTCTACTCCAACTTCCACAAAAATAAAACTTCGTAGGTATGCGGCAGAATTTATTTCAATGCGAGGAACATGGCTTCGTTTTTCTATAGATAAAAAAAAAATGATATGGGCTGAAATGAAAAAAACACCCAAAATTCCTTTACTTTGGTTTTTATTAGGTATGGGTTTAAATGAGAAAACCCTTTTTCAATCTTTAAGTAATCCAAGACGTTTATTAAATAATTATTTAGAAGCCGTAGATTCTTCTAGCTTAGATTTGAAAAAAAAGGGGAGAGCTTTTTTTCAAATGAATGAAACTTCAAGTATTAAAAACTCTTTTTCTCGAAGAATTCCTATGGTTATGAATAAAAATATAAATATACAAAATGACGAAGAGGATGAAATTCCACAATATGCAAATTCTACTACAAAAGCTTTAGAACTCATCTACTCACGTATTTCTAATAATAAAAAAACAAATGTTTTTCTTCAAGATAATAAATTATTAGCTAAACAAGGTAGAAAATGGATCTTTAAAAAATTCATGAATCCTCGTACTTATGATTTAGGTCTTCATGGTCGTTTATCTTTAAATAAAAAATTGTCTTTAGCTTTGCCTTTATCTCAAAGGACTTTAACTATGTATGATGTTTTAGTAGCTACAGAGCAACTAATGCGAGTTGAACAGGGTTTATTAGGAACAGACGATATAGATCATTTGAAAAATCGAAGAGTGCGAACGTCCAGTGATTTGATTCAAATGCAAATCGGTATAGGATTATTACGTTTAGAAAAAAATATTCGTGAAAAATTTCAGACTTTATCTGAACAAAAAAATCGCTCTCCTAAAATAGATTATTTTTTTAGTACAAAACCTTTGAATGGAGCTTTAAGAGAATTTTTTGGTACAAACCCTTTATCGCAATTTATGGATCAAATAAATCCGTTAGCTGAAATTACTCATAAACGTCGTTTAACTTCTTTAGGACCTGGTGGTGTATCTAGAGATACAGCAACTATGGCTATTCGAGGTATTCATCCTACTCATTATGGTCGTATATGTCCTGTTGAAACACCGGAAGGTAAAAACGCTGGGTTGGTGAATTCATTAACAACTTTTGCTCGTGTTAATCCAGATGGATTAATTGAAACACCTTTTTATAAAGTTTATAAAGGTCAAGTACAAAAACAAGCAGGTTTTTTTTATTTAACCGCAGAACAAGAAGAAAAAGCAGTAATAGCTACTGGTGATTTAAATTTTTCTAAAACTCAGTTTTTACCAACTGGTTTAATTCCTGCTAAGAAATTTGATGAATTTACAAAAGTCTATCGAAATGAAGTGAATTTTATGTCTGTTTCTCCTATACAAATGATTTCTATTGCAACATCATTAGTTCCTTTTTTAGAACATGATGATGCTAACCGTGCTTTAATGGGAGCAAATATGCAACGTCAAGCAGTGCCATTAATTAGAACAGAGCAAGCTATAGTCGCGACTGGAAGTGAAGCTCGTACTGTCAGTGATTCAGGCCACGTTATAAAGGCTAAAACCGGAGGTCTTGTAGGTTATGTTAGTGGAGAGAAAATAATTATATATACTTTTGTAAATTAACGAAAAAATTAATGCTTTTTCCTTTAAAGATGCTTTTTCCAAGAAAAAAAGGATTTAAAAGGAATTAATAAAAAAAAACCACTGTGAAAGAAAAAACCTTAGTTTTTTCTTAAAAAACTTTCTCCAAAGAAAAAAATTGTTGTTTTTGTTAAATAAAAAATGTTTTAGGGGAAAGCATGTTTCGATTAAAACTATAATTTATTTAGTAAAAAAAAAATGCCAGCTTTTTTTTTTACTATTTTTTAGGGGAAATTTTTTTATAAAAAACTTATAAAAAACATTCTATTAATTTATTTTAGCATAAGAATCTAGACTTATTTTTTTTTTATTGTATAATAATAATAAAATTAATAAATTAAGTAAGTGATTTAAAAAATAGAATTTTATAAACAAAAAGATTCTTAAAGAGTTTTTTTTGTTTCTTGCAGGAAAAAAATACGAATACTTTTATAAGTTTTTTATAAAAAATTTTTGCTTTTCCCCTAAAAAAAATAACACAGAAAAAATTTTAGCTAATTTAATTAAAATCTTTTTTTTTGTCTAGATAAACAAAAATTTGTTATAATTAAAAGAGTGTTAAAAATTTTAGAGTTAGTTAAGGAAAAGAATACCTAAGGAGGGGGCTTAAGTTTCATCATACCTTTCATTTATATAGTTGGATGGGAAACGTTTTTCTAAGAAAAAAAATCGTTTTTCAAGGTATTTACTTATACAAAAGTATACATATGTTTTTTTTAGTTTGTTGGAAGGTGAGTGCTATAGCATTTGTCAAATATTCTTTTCAACTTTTAAGTTGATTTAACTGAAGGCTTTTCTTTTTATAATATTTTCTTTTAAAAAAGAAAAAGAATTTTTTATTTGAGAAAAAGCATTTCTTCTTGATTGTAGTATATTAGATTTGAACTTTTAAGTTTTGTTTCAAAAATCACTACAATAGTCCATAATAAAAAAGAAAAGGAACATTTTTAAGAAAAAAACGCTATTTTTTTTTTTCTTGGGAAAAAGCATTAGAAATGTTTTTGAGTATATTGAAATATTTCTATTATTTTTAAAAAGAATTTTGGACAGATTTTTAGCAAGGTAATGTAGTTCTAAACAAAAAAAAGGAAAATTTAGAACAAGATTTGCAAAAAGATTGTTAAGAAAAAACAAAAGTTTTTTTTGGAAAAAAACCTTTTTAAGAAAAAAAACTAAGGTTTTCCTTAGGTTTCAAAAATATTCCAATCAAAAAATTAAGAATTTTAAAGGAGGAATTTAAAACTTTATGGCAACAAAGGTATTTCCTAGTTTTAGTAAAGGATTAGCTCAAGATCCTACTACTCGTCGTATTTGGTTCGGTATTGCTACCGCACACGATTTTGAAAGTCATGATGGTATGACTGAAGAATTAGTATATCAAAAGATTTTTGCTTCTCATTTTGGTCAATTAGCAGTTATTTTCTTATGGACATCTGGAAACTTATTCCACGTGGCTTGGCAAGGGAATTTTGAACAATGGGTACAAGATCCTTTACATGTACGTCCAATTGCTCATGCAATTTGGGATCCACACTTTGGTCAATCTGCAGTAGAAGCTTTCACTCGTGGAGGTGCTACAGGTCCAGTAAATATTGCTACTTCAGGTGTTTACCAATGGTGGTATACTATTGGTTTACGTACAAACCAAGATTTATATAATGGTTCTGTATTTTTATCGATTTTAGCGGCTCTGTTTTTATTAGCAGGTTGGTTACATTTACAAAAAAATTTCAGACCATCTTTATCTTGGTTTAAAGATGCAGAATCTCGTTTAAACCACCACCTTTCTGGTTTATTTGGGGTAAGTTCTTTTGCGTGGACTGGTCACTTAGTGCACGTAGCAATTCCTGAATCACGTGGTCAACATGTTGGTTGGGATAACTTCTTAACAACTTTACCACATCCTCAAGGGTTAACTCCTTTTTGGACAGGAAATTGGGCAGCATACGCACAAAACGCTGATTCAGCAAGTCATGTTTTTGGAACTTCTGACGGTTCTGGACAAGCAATTTTAACATTCTTAGGTGGTTTCCATCCACAAACACAAAGTTTATGGTTAAGTGATATTGCTCACCACCATTTAGCAATTGCTGTTATTTTTGTATTAGCAGGACATATGTATAGAACTAGCTTTGGCATTGGCCACCGTTTAAGTGATATTTTAGATTCTCATGTAGCTCCTGGTGGAGGTATGGGTAATGGTCACCGCGGTTTATTTGATACTGTAAATAATTCTTTACATTTCCAATTAGGTTTAGCTCTTGCATCTGTAGGTACAATTTGTTCACTAGTTGCTCAACATATGTATTCAATGCCTCCATATGCTTACTTAGCAAATGATTTCACAACTCAAGCAGCTTTATATACTCACCACCAATATGTAGCAAGTTTCATTATTTGTGGTGCTTTTGCTCACGGTGCTATTTTCTTTATTAGAGATTATGATCCAGAGCAAAATAAAGGAAATGTATTAGCTCGTATGTTAGATCATAAAGAAGCTGTGATTTCTCACTTAAGCTGGGTTTCATTATTCTTAGGTTTCCATACATTAGGTTTATATGTTCATAACGATGTTATGCAAGCTTTTGGTACACCAGAAAAACAAATTTTAATTGAACCGGTTTTTGCACAATGGATTCAAGCTGCTCATGGTAAAGCTCTTTATGGTTTTGATTTCCTATTATCTTCTTCTCAAAGTGTAGCTTTCTCAGCAAGTCAAACTTTATGGCTTCCTGGTTGGTTAGAAGGTATTAATAGTAATAGTAATTCTTTATTCTTAAATATTGGTCCTGGTGATTTCTTAGTTCACCATGCTATTGCGTTAGGTTTACATACTACAACTTTAATTTTAGTTAAAGGGGCTTTAGATGCACGTGGTTCTAAGTTAATGCCGGATAAAAAAGATTTTGGTTATTCTTTCCCTTGTGATGGTCCAGGTCGTGGAGGTACTTGTGATATTTCTGCATATGATGCTTTCTACTTAAGTATTTTCTGGAGTTTAAACACTATTGGTTGGGTTGCTCAACGCACAGGTAGCCCGTATTAAGTGGAAACTTAATTTAGTTTTTAATTTTTACTTTTTTTGCTTTTAATTAAAAAAATGTTATTTTAGAAGGATATAAAATGTTAACAGGAAATTTATTATATACAAAAGAATATAAGTGGTTTTGTTTAATTTATACAAGATGTCTAGGTTTTTTAATGAACAAAATTGCTAAAAAACCATAGTTTTCCAGCAAAAAAGAAAGAATAGTCGTAGAAACTATTTTTGTGTTAGGGGTTCATATTTTGGATTATTCTATGTCTAATAGCTATATAAATTTAAATGTTGAAAATTTTTTAATTAGATGACGAAAGACACGTCTATGTTTCTAAAGAATTAGCTTTAATTAGAATAAATTTTATTTTGTTGTGTTCACTTTCTATTTCAAGTTTTTTATATAGTAAAGATATAAATCGATTATCTTTTGACACAAATAATCAACATTTTAAAAAATTTTTATTAGATTTAAAATTGTATATTCAAATTAACGACTCTGACCTGTTTTTTAAGATACATAAAATAAACCACGGTACAATATTAACTTTTAAACCATTACGACTTTTTTATACTTATCGCTTAACTTATAATAATATTGAAAAAAGTATAAATCAGTATTGGGCGTTAGAGGTTCCTCAACATCCGCTAATGGTGATATTAAATATTATTCGTCAAGTGATTCTGTTAAAAAGTTAGTAAAACAAAAATGTAAAAACAAGCCAAATAGCAATTAATAGTTTTAAAATGGCCTATCCTTAAATACATATATCCTAATACTATTTTTTTAATAAAATTCAGTAAGGTAAAAATTTATAAAAAACCGAGTTAATTGTAGGAAACCAATGTATTGAATAAAACTCAAACTTGGCAATCTACAGCAAAGCTAAGTAATTAAAAACTTAGAATGTTTAGAGACTAGAACGCTCGGCATCTATTATTTAGATGATGATATAGTCCAAAATAACTTGAAATGTTATTTTTTGTACTTTCTATTTCCACTGGAAACATTTAACACTGTGGCAAGGTAATGTAGCTCAATTTGATGAATCATCTACTTACTTAATGGGTTGGTTACGTGATTATTTATGGTTAAATTCATCACAATTAATTAATGGTTATAACCCATTCGGTATGAATAGCTTATCTGTATGGGCATGGGTTTTCCTATTTGGTCACTTAATTTATGCAACAGGCTTTATGTTCTTAATTAGCTGGCGTGGTTATTGGCAAGAATTAATTGAAACGCTTGTTTGGGCTCACGAAAAGACTCCTCTAGCAAATATTATTCAATGGACTGATAAACCAGTTGCTTTATCAATCGTTCAAGCTCGTCTAGTAGGTCTTGCACACTTCTCAGTAGGATATGTTTTCACATATGCTGCCTTCTTAATTGCTTCTACTTCTGGTAAATTCGGTTAAGAATTTCTTATTTAGGAAAAGGTTTTTTCTTAATATTTAAATAATAATTAGAAAATAAGTAAAATAGTTTAAAAAGCAATAGTTTTTCTATGTATTGATTTTTAAATCGATAGAAAAACTATTGCTTTTTAGTTTTTAATTTTTTAACGAATTGGATACTAACAGAAAAAAAGCTAAAAAACTTATAAAAACATTGACTTTTCTTTTGTAATTTTTTATAATAAAATTAAAGAAAAAACTGTTGTGTATCTATTAAAGACTATTATACTAAGTGGATTTTAGTATTTCATTTTCATTTAAAAAATAAAAAAGCGTAATTGAGTTACGTTTAAAAACTAATATACTTTTTTTGATTAAAATCGTTATTGGTTAGTAGGATATTCTGCTTTTCACAAAAAAAAATAGTGTTTTTTATTTTATGTTTTGTTGTTTTTATAATAAAACAACAAAGGAAAAAGCGGCAAATAATACTTCTATATGTTTAATTTAAAAAAATTTATAAAGCGAGTAAAGCTACGTTGTAAAAAAAATTTTGAATTATAACAAAATATAGACATACTTTATAAAGTAAAAAAAAAAAAAAGAAAACATTTTATGGGTTTACCTTGGTATCGTGTACATACTGTTGTATTAAATGATCCTGGGCGATTAATCGCTGTTCACTTAATGCACACTTCTTTAGTTTCTGGTTGGGCTGGTTCAATGGCTTTATATGAGCTTGCTGTATTTGATCCTTCTGATCCGGTTTTAAACCCTATGTGGCGTCAAGGGATGTTTGTACTTCCTTTCATGACACGTTTAGGTATTACAAAATCTTGGGGTGGTTGGACAATTAGCGGAGAAACAGTAACTACAGGTTTTGAATGGACTTATGAAGCTGTAGCAGCTGCGCATATTATTTTATCAGGTGCTTTATTCTTAGCAGCTATTTGGCACTGGATTTATTGGGATTTAGATTTATTCCGTGATCCAAGAGAAGGAAAACCAGCTTTAGATTTACCTAAAATTTTTGGTATTCACTTATTCTTAGCAGGTTTATTATGTTTTGGTTTCGGTGCTTTCCACGTAACAGGTTTATATGGACCTGGTATTTGGGTGTCTGATCCATACGGATTAACTGGTAGTGTTCAACCTGTTGCTCCATCATGGGGTGCTGATGGTTTTGATCCATACAACCCAGGAGGTATTGCTTCACACCACATTGCAGCTGGTATTTTAGGCGTTTTAGCTGGTCTATTCCACTTATGTGTACGTCCATCTTTACGTTTATATTTAGGTTTATCAATGGGTAGTATTGAAAGTGTACTTTCAAGTAGTATTGCTGCAGTATTCTGGGCTGCTTTCGTTGTTGCTGGTACAATGTGGTACGGTTCAGCTGCAACTCCTGTTGAGTTATTTGGTCCTACACGTTATCAATGGGATCAAGGTTTCTTCCAACAAGAAATTGAAAAACGAGTAGCAACTAGTGTTGCGAATGGTGCTTCTGTATCTGACGCTTGGGCTCAAATTCCTGAAAAATTAGCTTTCTATGATTATATTGGAAATAACCCAGCAAAAGGTGGTTTATTCCGTTCAGGTGCTATGAACAGTGGTGATGGTATTGCAGTAGGTTGGTTAGGCCATGCTGTATTTAAAGATTCTGAAGGTCGTGAATTATCTGTTCGTCGTATGCCTACTTTCTTTGAAACATTCCCAGTAATTTTACTTGATAAAGATGGTATTGTACGTGCTGACGTTCCATTCCGTCGTGCTGAATCAAAATATAGTATTGAACAAGTTGGTGTTTCAGTTTCTTTCTACGGTGGTGAGTTAGATGGTGTAACATTCAGCGATCCAGCTACAGTTAAAAAATATGCTCGTCGTGCACAATTAGGTGAAATTTTTGAATTTGACCGTGCTACTTTACAATCAGATGGTGTATTCCGTAGTAGTCCTCGTGGTTGGTTTACTTTTGGTCACTTATGTTTTGCTTTAATTTTCTTCTTCGGTCACATTTGGCACGGTGCTCGTACATTAGCTCGTGACAGATTTGCTGGTATTGATGACGACTTAAATGATCAGGTAGAGTTTGGTAAATTCCAGAAAATTGGTGACCCTAGCTCTTTCCGTCAAGCTGTTTAAACTAATTTTTTTAACATATTCTATTTTTATTTATAAGAAAATAAAGAACCAGTTAAACAGACAAAAAGCTGTCGTATAATTTTTATTATATTTTTTTTTGAAGAAAAAAGAGGGTGTTTAAATAAAAGAATTTTTATCTAAACGCTCTCTTTTTAAGAAAAAACTAAAGTTTTTTTCTTGAGTTTTTCTGCAATACAGCTATTCTGTTTAAATAGGTTCTTTATTTTCTTTCAAAATGTAGTAAAATATCTTTTAGAAAAATCTTTTTAAGAAAAAAAAACTTAGTTTTTTTTTCTTGGGAAAAAGCCTTTTTATTAAAAAGGCAAAAATTTTTGTTTTCGATGAATGACGAAAAAAACACTCGGAGAGAATATCATGTACGTGTTATTTTCTCCGAAGAAAAAAGAGACTTTCTCTTCATTAGAAATACTTGTTGGAAATTATTTAGCTGGGCTTGACATTTGTTCGAGCAAATGAATATTTCATTTCTTTGGGAAAAAACATTTATTTTAGTTATTTTTATAGCTTATGTAAGAGAAAAAATTCTTCTCAATAAAGTTTTACTTTGTAATATAAATTTGTTATAAAAAGACTATGTTTTTTTTTCCCCTTTTAAAAAGAATTTAATTTTTTGTTTTTAAATGTAGTAAAAAGAACATTAAATATTTGAAATTAATTATATTAATATTATAAGAATTCAATAAAATCTTATGGAAGCTTTAGTTTATACTTTCTTATTGATTGGTACTCTAGGGATTATCTTTTTTGCTATCTTTTTTAGAGAACCTCCTCGTATTGTAAGATAATTTTTAAATAGTCTTTTTTTATTGAAGAAAAGAATTAATGTTTTTTAACATTATTCTCTTCTTCAGTAATTATCTGAAAAAAAAAGTGTAATAAAGATAAAGACACTTGAAGATAAAAACATTTTAAGAGTATTACACGTATGTGTGATTCTCTCAGAAGAAAAACGATGCATACGCCTCTTTTTTCTTCAAGTGTTTTTCTCTTGTATAAGAAAAATAAACTTGAAGAAAAAAGATACTTGAAGAAAAAGATCCTTACGGCTCTTTTTTTTCTTGAGGAAAAGCAAGTGTGTTTTTCTCCAATATAAAAAATCTAGTTTCACTTAGAAAGTAAAAAGAGAATTATTAAATATAATATTCTTTAATATGAAGATAAAAGAATAAAAGAAAAAGTATATGCTTTTATAAGGAAAAAATACATTCGTATATGTTACATTATGAAGAAAAAGACTCGTAAAAAGGGTTTTCTTATTAAAGCATGCTTTTCCCCAAAAAACTATTTATCTTTAAACAACTCAATTCAATACTAATAATAGAATTCTTTTTACTAACTAGATTAATAACAGAAGAAACCATTTATTAAGGGATTATGGGATGTTTAAAACAATTACTAGTTCATAAACGTAAGAAAGAAGCTAGTTCATTGTTTGGTGCAAATAATTTTTATTTTTTCAAAAGTTTTTGAACACTTTTGAATATTGAGAATAAAGCATCCCTTATTTAAATACATTTACATAAAGTAAAAAATTTGAAAAAGTTTTTATAAAAAATTATGGCAACAGCTAAATCAAATACTTCTACACCAGAAATTGAATATCAACCAGGTATTAGTACTCCGTTAGGTCGATTATTAAAACCTTTAAATTCTGAAGCTGGTAAAGTTCTTCCTGGTTGGGGGACAACGGTTCTTATGGGTGTTTTTATGAGTCTTTTTGCAGTTTTTTTAGTTATTATTTTAGAAATTTATAACAGTTCAATCATTCTTGATGATGTTACTATGAGTTGGAAATCTTTAGCTAAATAATAATTAAATAGTCAACAGAAAGTGATTGAAAAAGTTCGAAAAAACGAACAAATTTTTGACAAGAAGAGAAAGACACTTTTTTTTTCTTCAAAAAGAATTGAAAAATAAAAAAAAGTGTCTTTCTCTGAGGGAAAAGCATTATTTTATTTATTTAAATAAACAGTTGTTATATCTAATAACATTATTAGATATAACAACTGTTTATTTTTTCAAAATAGTTTATATGCTTTAATTGTATATTTAATAATTGGAGCATAAATAGAAATTTTAAAACAAGAAAAAAATTTTGTTATCGTTGATGAAGAAAAAAAACTTTAGTTTTTCTCTTCAAGATACTTTTTGCCGAAAAAATAAAGTTTATTCTTTCGAAAAAAAAATATAAAAGCATGGTTTTTTCTTAAAAAATTTTACAAAAACTCTATTTTACTATAAAAAAATATTTTCAATGATTAAAAAGAAGGTTTTTATTTTTCAGATTTGATTTTTTGCAATTCTCAATCTTATTTTAACTGATAATTAAAAATTAAAGATTTATGTCTCATATTGTTAAAATTTATGGTGCGATTTGTGTGCGGCCTGTTCTTTCGTTTTTAGTTCATTAATTAAATAAGAATACTTTTTTCTATACCGAATATACAGGAATCTGTTTTTTAAGAAAAAAAATTATAAGGGATAATCCTTTTTAAAATCTATTTGTTTATTTTTGAATTTAAAAGCATAAAAGAAAGAAATGTTTTGGTTGGTGAAAAGCTTTTTTAAGACAAATATTAGAGTTTTTCTTTGTAGGAAAGCAAACATTTAATTAAAAGATTTTTAGGTATAATCCTTTTAAAAAAGTTAAAAATGTTTTAGAACTATTAAAAAAAGAATAGTATAGCTTTGGGTTAATAATAATAAAAACGAAGAGAAAGACACTTGTAAAGAATTACACATACGTGTGATTCTCTTAAAAGAATAATGAGACCGATTTCTCTTTATTATTCAAGTATTGTTTTTCTTGTTTTTGTTGTTTTAATAATAAAATTATTAAAACAACAAAGGGAAAAGCAATTGTTTTTTTTTTTCTTTTTTTACATAAAACAATTATATATTTATGTTGTCAATAACTTTTCAATATAAATATCTTAATAGTTTTTTATTTAACGTTCATAAAAATATTTTCTAAAGATAGGTCGTCTATTATACTATTTGAAAAATATAGAAATTACAACAATAAATTGGTAATTGTAAAATTTTTGAACGTACAAAGTATTTACTAAGTTCTATGTTAAATCTTTTGATACAGGCAAAAAATTCAGAAAAAATAAATTTATGTAATTAAAAAAACGTAAATTTTTATTATAATAAAAAAGTATAGAACTAAACTCTGCTTTCCCCAAGGAAAAACGTTAAAAGAAAATCAATTTTTTCCTTGGGGAAAAGCAAGATGTTTTCCTATTTAATTTTTTTCTGGATTTTAGGATTTTTATTAAAAAAACTTTATGCTTTTCAATAATTTTGTTTTTGTGAAAAGTATAAAAGCTAAAAACATGTTTTGAAAAAATCATATATATATTTTTTTTCAAACATTGTTTTAGCTTTTTGTTAGGTTAAAAAATTAAAAACAATTTTTTATAACTACTTTATTCTATTTTATTTTAAAAAAAAGAATCATTAATATACTTAATATACATTAGTATTTTAATTTAATTAATGATTTTCTTTGTATTCAAGTTTTTATAAAACAAGAATGCTTTTTTAAAACGATTGTTATGAAGAAAAATACACTTGAAGAGAATCACAGGTACATGGGATTCTCTTCAAGTGTATTTCGCTTCAAACTAAGCTTTTTTTTAATTCTTTTTTGGTATTATTTGAAAAGGTTAAATATGTTCTTTAAATTAATCTATTTTTTTTTTGAAAAGCTTTTTTAAAGAAAAACTCTAGTTTTTCCTTGTTTTTGTTGTTTTAATTAATTATTAAAATAACAAATGAAAAGCATTGACGAAAATCAAGATAAAAGCAATTATTATTTTCCACAATGAGAATGATTTTTAAACTAATATATAAATTAAAGTATTATGGAAAGTCCAGCTTTTTTCTTTACCATTTTTTTATGGTTTTTTTTATTGAGTATTACTGCATATTCTATTTATGTAGGTTTTGGACCGCCGTCAAAACGTTTACGTGACCCTTTTGAAGAACATGAAGATTAAATAATTATTTTTGGTATTATATATTGGAGAAGAAAAAATAGTTACTCTTTTTCAAGAAAAAACTAAAATTTTTTCTAGAAAAAAATTTTTCTCAACAACTAGTACTATTTTTTCTTCTGCCAAAAACAAAAAAGATATAAAACAATACTTTTCCCCTTTCGAAAAGTATAATTTTTTAAAATTTAATATAAATTATTTAGTAGAATATAAAAATTAAAGAAGCCGTATGACTAGAAAGTATTCTTGTACGGTTTTGTAGCCGAATTATTGAATAAAGAATAATTTAGGTTAACAAACATAGAATATAAACAAAATTTTTCTGTTGAAATTTTAACTAGTTTCCTAGTTATATAAAAAATCACAAGAGCATACCTGATAACAGATTTGTTCTATAGCTAAATGAAAAAACTATCTAAAGTGTTTTGTATAGTTTTACATATAAAATAGAAATTGACAAAAAATCAATTATTTATTTGAAAATTGTTGTAATTTTTGTCAATTTATGGAAGAATTTTAAAATTAACCTGTCTAAAAGTCTTTTATGTAGCTTAACAAAATGAGTTAAAAAAAAGCATTTTTAAGAAAAAACTAATGTTTTTTTTTAGTGTTTTTTTTTCCAGAGATTTCATAAAATTCTTTGGAAGGAAATATAATTGTAAAGTATTTCAGGCTTCCTAATATTAAAAATAATTATTCTATGTACAAATAAATCCTAAAATAATTGAGGGAAAAGTATAGGTTTTTAAATTTATTTTTAACGACATGTTTTTAGATCGTTCATTTAGAAACCATATATCATTTATTTTTTAGGAAAAGGATACTCGTGACGCTAATGCTATAAAAAAACTTGAAACGTGAACCCAAAAATATTTAAATTTAAACTTTTTACAAACAAAAAAGTTTTTTATTTTACAGGGTTTTTGTGTAAATATAGATATGGGTTAAAAAACCATTTTATTACAAATTTTTTTATTAGAAGAAAAAACTAAAAGTGTTTCTTAAAAATATTTTCTCCTACTAAAAAAAATTTATAATAAAGCTGACACGAGTAAGTCGATTTAATTGTTCACCGTATTAAATTGATTTAAGCTAGATGTTAGGTAACTAACAAGTCTAGTTTTTTAAGGAGGAAAAAAAAGATAAACTATTTTTGCATAAAAAAAACTGCAGTTTTTTTAGTAAGTTTTTATTATTAGTTTTTTTATTTTAAAGTTTAAAAATAAAAAAGTACTTTTCATAAAGTTTATATGATTTTGACCTACCTAACATACTTGTATTGGTTGTACACAATGTGTTCGTGCTTGTCCTTTAGATGTTTTAGAAATGGTACCATGGGATGGATGTAAAGCGCTACAAATGGCGTCTGCTCCTCGTACTGAAGATTGTGTTGGTTGTAAACGTTGCGAATCAGCATGTCCAACTGATTTTTTAAGTATTCGTGTGTATTTAAGTGCTGAAACTACTCGAAGTATGGGCTTATCTTATTAATTTCTTATATAATATTTTTCTCCGAGAACTGTCTTTTTCAAAAATAATATTTTTTTAAAAAAGACCGTTTTCGGGGAAAAATATAAAATAAAGATAAAATAAGTCAAACATTTTTTTATGGATAGTCTCTATATTATAAAAATTATTCTATATTAAATAAAAAAATAATAAAATAGCAAAATATGTATTTGACAAAAAAAATAAGAAAGTTAAAATATAGCTGTATAATTCAGAAAAGATAAAAATCTTTAAAGAAAAGCTTTAACAATTTTTTGAAGGGATTGTAGTTCAATTGGCTAGAGCACCGCCCTGTCACGGCGGAAGTTGCGGGTTCGAGCCCCGTCAGTCCCGTTATTTAAAAAATAAATAGCTATATAATGAAAAAAAAGCGATTTTACTTTTTTTTAATGGTTGTTTTGATTTAAGGTTTGTATTATTGAAACTTGAAATAAATATAATTTTAAGATATGCTTTGTATATATTTATTTATAAAACAGATCTTTTTTTACTTATATAAAGGGTAAGCCATATGCCCATCTATTCATCTTAGATGAATTACAATTATTTTAATTAAAAATAAAAAAAATTAATCACAATAAAAAAAAAACAAAAGCTGACATATAACAAGTTTTGATTATTTATTCGAAAAATGCAGAATTAAAAAATTAGGGTTTTTTGGGGAAAAACATTTTAAGAAAAAACTTTAGTTTTTTCTTAAAAAAGAGTTTTTTTCAAAGAAAAAAAAATAGGGTTTTTTGAGGGAAAATCTTTTTTTCATAATATTTATGAAAAAAAGCGTGTTGTTTTTTTCTCTTTTAAAGTTTTTTCGATTTTTTTTGTTAAAGATTTTTACTAAGATATAATATTTATATATTAGTTGTCAGAATTACAGTTTTTATTAAAAATAGAAGAATAAAAGAATGACTCGAGTTAAAAGAGGTATTGTAGCACGTAAAAGAAGAAAAAAAATTTTAAACATTACAAAAGGTTTTCGTGGAGCAGCATCTAAATTATTTAGAACAGCTAATCAAAGATATATGAAAGCCTTAAAACTGTCGTTTGTCAATCGTCGTAAGAAAAAACGTGATTTTCGTAGATTGTGGATTACTCGCGTAAATGCTGCTGTACGCACAAATGGTCTGAGTTATAATGAATTTATTTTTGCTTTAAAAACTTGTAATATTCAATTAAATCGCAAAGTTTTATCGCAAATAAGTATTTGCGATCCACAAACGTTTAGTATTTTATACCAAACTTTACAACCAATGTTAATAAAAAAATTAAACAAAAATATTTAATTTTAAAAAACATTGAAAATTAAATAGTTCGTTTTTTACAATTTAGTCTGTGATCTTTTAAGTCCTAAAAAAAGGGATTTTGCTTAGATGACACTATTATATTCTAAGCAAAATCCCTTTTTCCTTTCAAAGTTTTGAAAAAAAAGAAATTTTTATTTTATTGTTTTAATAATTTAATATTAAAACAACAAAATAAAAAATTTTTAATAAAAAACTCCTTTTGTTTCTAGGAGAAAAACAAAGTTTTTAAGAAAACTTTTATTAATTTTTTATTACTCTTTAACTTAAATAAAAAAATTTGTATTAAATAGTAGTATATGCTATTATATATAGCATATATATATTAAAAAATCTTCAGAAAGATAACCTATCTTTCTAAAAATAAAATCAAATCAAACTTGCCGGGATAGCTCAGTGGTAGAGCAGAGGACTGAAAATCCTTGTGTCACCAGTTCAATCCTGGTTCTCGGCATAAAATAGAATTTTTTATTACTAAAAAAAATAAAGGAAATAAAAAAAAGCTTTTCTTTCTACTAAGAAAAAACTGTAATGTTTTCTTCAAAAAATTTGTTTTTGAAGAAGTATAGATTAATACATTATTAATAATAATGTTAGAGGAATTAACAAACGTAATAATTTTTTTTTGTTTTATTAGGTTTTTATCATTATTATTATTATTATTAATTTTAGTTATTACTAACTAAACTTAGTAAAAGGCTTTGAATAAAAAACAGTCGTTTTTAATACCATTAAAATGCTTTAATGGTAGTAGAAACGACTGTTTTCTATTTTTTCAGGTAAAATGTAATTAATTCAATTACATTGCATAAATGTAAAAACAAAGTATAATAATATATATATTTTTTTACATTTACTTACGGGATGTAGCGCAGTTTGGTAGCGCTCCTGTTTTGGGAACAGGAGGTCGCAGGTTCGAATCCTGTCATCCCGAATATATATATATATAATTCAAAAATTATTTGAATTTATTTTTAAATAGTTTATGTAAAACTACGCGGTGGACTCTTTTTTATAAGGAGAAAACCATTTTTGAGGGAAAAACTTTAGGTTTTCCTTGGAAGAAGAGCAGTAAATTCCTTATTATTAAACTGCGATATTTTATGTTTAATAATATTTTTAAATTTTTTTTCTAAAAAATTTTACTTTTAGACAAAAAAAGTTATAATAAATTTATTATGATTTAAAAAAAAATGTTTGATCTATCTAAATATTTTGGAAATTTTTTTTAGATAGATTTTTATTTTCATTTAGCTAAAAATCTAAATAAAAATAAAAAAAGATTTTTATGAGCTTATGTAAAAGTCAGCCATACTTTATTAGAATAAAGTCTCGAATAGTTTAAATATAACCGAAAAATCTTCTAAAAAACTGAAGAGCAAAGAACTATAAAGAAAATCTTTAGTTTTTTCGTCAACTAAATTCGGATTCAAAAAAGTTATTTTTTCCTTTTAAAAAAAGGAAAAAAGTTTAAAAGAATGAGTGTTTTCAAAGAAAAAACAGTTTTTTCTTACATTTTGTATTGTTTTTGAAACAATGAAGAGAAAAAAAATAAACTTGAAGAGAATAGAATCACACGTACGTGTGATTCTCTCCGAAAAAAAAAAGAGACTAAAGTATCTTTTTCATCAAGTGTCTTTTTCTTCAAACGCTTTTTTTTTAAATTGATAAAAATTGTGTGAAGAATCATTTTTTATTAAGTTTGTTTTTCACCAATGAAAAACTTTTTTTGAATTGTATTTGAATGAAGAAAAAAGACACGTACGTGTTTTTCTCTTCATTTCAAAAGTTTTTATTTAAAAACATAAATAATATGCAAAAATTAAAACAAAAAAAATTCTTTTTAAGAAAAAAACTAAGGTTTTTTTCTTGGGAAAAAACAAGTTTTTCTCCTATAAATTATAATAAATATACTTTGTATAACACATTAAATAAAATAGAGAAAATACAATCGTTACAAGCGTTTTCTTCTATAGGTTTTAGAAAAACGCATTTAATCCAGTGTTTTGCTGAAAAACCAGAATACATGCTAAATACTTACTCAAGTTTTCAGAAACTTAAAAGAAAACAAATTCGAGAAAATATTCAAAAAGTTTGTGGGAAATCCTCGGTTTTTTCATGTTTAACTACTAATTCTAGAAATTCCTATGATAAAACATTTTCCCAATCTATTTTTAAAAATTTAGATTCTAAAAAAAAGGCAATTTCTGTTATTGACTGGCATTCAACAAAACCAGTTTCTGATAATTATGTAGGATTATGGTTCTCTTCTTGGCTAAACCCTTTTTCTACAAGCAAATATTGGTGGATTTTATTCCCTTCACAAAATTTTCTTTCTAGTTTACGTTGGGAAACTTTTGGGGAAAAATCAAAAAAATCTACAACAATATTTTCTTCAAATAAAAGCTGGTTTTTTGAAAAACCAGTCTATTTTTATTGGATAATTCCGTTTTTTGGATGTTTAGGATTAACTTCAACTACTCAATGGGGACAAACATTCGTTGAAAAATCCTTAAAAGGGTTAACTAAAGGTAGTTCATCTTTAATTGAAATAGATAACAAAAAAACGATTTTACTTAAAAATATTTTTAGTAAAAATGGGGCTAACCAGGATTCTTCTGAAGTATTAAATTTAAAACAAGAACTTTATTTATATACATATCCAAAAAATGAATCAAAAGACTTTTATTTAAATTCTATAAATAGTTTTTCCCAATTAAATTTACTACAAAGAAAAAAGTTTGAACTTTGGTGGAATCAACAAACATTAAATAATACTTTTGAGGAAAACCTACAACAAATGGCTGAAAAAGAAAAACAATTGAATTCTAGTAATCAATATCTTTTTTTAAAAGAAAAAACTAAAAAAATGAATTCTGATCTTTCCTCTATAGTTTGGAATGATTTTTTATTAAGTAATTCGAAAATGAATTGGTTTTGGTATGAGTTAAATTTGCTTTTCCCCAACAATGCTTTCCTTCAAGGAAATTTTTTGACTAATTGGAATTCACAACAGAAATCTAAGCGTTATATATGGGAAAAATTCGTAGGAAATAAGAATTATAAAATAACTTTAAAAAAAGGTACATTATTAGATGCTTCAAAAAATAGAATAGAATTAACACCTTTACAAAAATCGACGGGACTTTTTGTTGGGAAAAAGTTTTTTTCTGATAATCCTATAAAATTACTAGGAGGAAATATTACATTTCCAAAACAAATAGCAGTTTTTCCTTTTAAAAGTTTTAAAAACAAAACCGTATTTCCAGAAAAAATTGATTTAGAAGCAAATACATTCTTAAGAAACAAAAACCAACTTATTAATTCAATACATAAAAAATCTTCAGGTTTTTCGACAAAATTTAAATTATGTTCATCAAAAAATGATTTGTGGTTATCGAAAAATAGAATAAAAGCAAATTCTTTAGTCATGGTTTTCAATAAAAAAGCTTTTCCCCAACAAAAATTGACTAATAATTTCCTTTCTGCCAACAAAAAAAATGAGTCTTTTTCCTCCCAAATTAATCCTTTTTTAGACTCTAAAATATCTCAAAATTTACAATCACCAGAAACAAAAAATTTAGAATTTTATAAACTATTTGGTTATTTAAATAATTCGAATCTTGTACAATCTACACAACTATCTTTAAAAGAAAAACAAGGGTTTTTCTCTTCTTCTTTTTATGATTATATTAAATCTTCTTTTATATATGAAAATATAACAAATAATTTATTATTAAAACAACAATTAGGGAATCTATCTTTTTCTCTTGTTAATTCTAAGTTAGTCTTTTATCCTTTGTCAGAGGGTTTTTTCCCAATGGTTAAAAAATTAAAAAATCCTATTTTAATGTCTGGTTATGTTTTTCAAGAAAAAAGACAAGAAGAAAACACTTATGAGTGTTTTCTTACGAATAAGATTAACGGAAATTTTGTAGGCTTTAATCAAAAAAGTAGTCATATTAGTTCTTCTAAAACGAATAAAAAGATGGCAGCAAAATTCCTGTTTAAAAAACTTAAACACACAACTCTTTCTCCTTTCGATCGTGATTTTTTGTATAAAAGATTGTTAACTAGTACTCAACCTGTACAGCGTTTACAAAGTCAATTTTCTAAAAGTTTAAATTTAAAAAATCTTCTATTTACAAAAGATTATTATTTAGAGAACAATTTTTTAATGCATAATAAGCAAGTAAGTAGTTCTAATTCATTAGAACAAAAACTTAATCGAGGTTTGTTACTTTTTCCGTTTAAAAGGCTTTCTAATAAAAACACTGTTTTTCTTACAAAGGACAGCGAGCTATCCGTAGAAAATGCTTTATTACAAACAAAAAAAATTGCCGAGAAATATCGTTATAAAGATATAGGGAATTGGTCCTTTTATTGGAATTATTTTAAAAATTCTTATGGTACATCTTATCTATTAAGACCATTTAATTGGATTTCAGAAACTTCAAGAATAAATTCTATTAATAATTTGAAAAAATTAACATTAAATTTTTCTGGAAAAATTGGATTAAATCGTATAATACCAGGACAAAATATTTTGTTTCAAAAATGGCATTCTAGAAAAAAAGAAGGTTTTTTTTATAAAAGAATAAATAAATTCAATTTAAAATCTGATAATTCTTCTAATAGGGAAAAACTAGAGTTTTTGTCTCTTCCACAAATTTTGAATTTGTCAAAAAGAAAAACTAAGAATAATAGAATTGTTGAGTTGTTATGGGGTTTTCGATCTAAATATAAATTAGAAGAAGTATTACAATATCAAAAATCAAAGTATTATCAAAGTAAAAAAGCACAACAAACAAATATTGATTCAAATGAAAATCAAATAACAAATGATTCAAAAGTTACAGTACAAACATTAACAAAGACATTAATGAAACATAGAAGATACAAAAAATATATGCGTTTTGAGGTGTTAGCATCATGGTTGAGAGATGTTTTATATTTTCGAAAAATGTCTCGCAGAATATTTCCAATAAAAAAAGATATTTATACAGCTAAAATACGTAATGGTTCATTAGATTTTATTACAGATTCCTATGAAAAATTAGACAATCAAAGTACAATAAAATCTTTGAGAAAAAAACAAGCATTTGTTTCGTCAAATTTTTATGATTCTGCTCTAAATTTAACAAAATTTGAAAAATTAAATGTTAAATTTCGAAAAAATAGAATTTTAAATATTTTTTCCCAACAAGAGAGAAAAAAAAGCTTATTTACAAAAGCTTATTCACAAAAACTTTTGTTATATGGTTTGTCTATATTCGATACAAAAGCTTTCCCCTTAAAACAAGAACAGGATTTTTCCAAAATAACAATAAAATCAAAAAAACAAAAGCATTTCTCTACTATAAAAGATGTGAAAAATTTGCATTTGAAAAGAATGCAAAGTTCTTTACAAAATGAAGTAGGAAATACACTTAAATATTTTTCTAATATTATTGAACCTATAAAAGCATTCGATAATCAATATTTATATTCATCTAAAAAAGCCTCTTTAAAAAAACTAAACTTACAATTTTCAAATAGAAGATTTCTATACTATTCTAATTCAAATAAGTTTCATAAATTAAATTTATCAAAATATTTGAATTTTTCTAAAAACCAAAAACACCAAAAAACAGTATTTATAAATAATCTTATATTAGATAAATTTTATACTATTTTTAAAGAATTAAATACAAAGATAAATAGCTTATTTAGAATGAAAAGGCTTTTCCCCAACGCGATAATGCAAGGAGCTTTTAATATTAAAAAAGGAGAAAAATCAAACAAGATTTTAGATCGTTTTTCTATACATAATGAATCTTTAAGTATAGTTGAAAATACTAAAAAGTTGTCTCGTTTTTCTAATGTTTATAAACTTTTTGAAAGTCAAAAAGATTGGCAAAAAAGTATGGCACCTTTTGTTATTGATTTGAAAAATTCTCAAAAATTTTCTTCTTATAATACTAGTTTAAAAAATAATATAAAACTTAAATTACATAACACTTTTTATACTTTTTCAACAAATATAAAAAAATTTTCAGTATATTCTAATTCTTCTCTAAAAACAACGCGATTCCATTTAGCAAATGAGTCGATCAATAATACAAAACAAAAAATATTTAAAACTAAAAGTCAACATTTGTTGTTAAATTCTATTATAACCGAATTTAAAAATTTATCATCTTCATTTGTGATTTGGAGAAATAAATTTAAAATTCGTCGTGATTATTTACTATTATTGTCTTATATGTATTTAGATTATGTAGGAGCACTTATAAATTCAATATCTACTAGTTATTTTAAATTTCCTTTTATACAAAAACAAAATGATTATGAAAAAGATTTTAATAGTTCAATAAATCAAATGAATAAATATTATGTGTATTCGAAAACAATTAAAAAGAATATGGTAAAACCTAAATGGTCTTTTGCCATTTTGAATCATTTAAAAAACCAACATTTTGCTGTTTATGAACAAATATCTCAATTTAAAATTTCTGAAACAACAAAAGAAATAGCAAAAGATAAACAAAAAATTTCTAGTTTTTCTCCACAGGATAATGGTTACATTATTAAGTATAATCAAACATTTAATCCATCTGTTACTTTTCAACGTTCAATTGCACAATCTTTTTTTAACAATTCTAAATTAACTCATTTAAATTTAGAAAATCAAACTAAATTTTTACCCGTACAAGATAGTTTATTTAAAAATAAATCTTATTTAAATTATACTTCTAGTATTTGTCAAAAAAAATTCCTATTTATGAAAAAACAACAAATTTTTACGGAAAAATTTGGAACACTGTTAGGGCAGAATTCAAGTAACTATCGTTTCAAAGGGGTTGAAAACAAAAAAACGATTAAACCTAGACGAAAAACAGGTTTATCGAGAATTCGCATTTTAAACAAAAAAACTAAAATATATAATGGAATATATAATTCAAATCCTTTAAGTTTTGGAAATTTGTATTTTTCAAATATTTTAAACAATCAATATAGTTTAAATTTTAATCAATTAAAAATAACAAGTTTATGGTTATGTACTATTTTGTTCCATGTTTGTTTAATTTTTAGTTTAATTACAGTTTATAAATCGTCTGTTCATTTTTGTGTAAAAGGTCTTTATTCCACACTTTTTGTTTTAAATAAATATTTTGTGTATTTAAAATATCGTACTCAACGCTTAATTAAATATATTTATCAAAGTAATTTTCAATCAATAATGGAATATATTCAAACTAATTATTATGAGAAGTATTTTTTATCGACACAGGCTGCTTTTATTAATTATAGTTATTTCTTTTTTATAAGAAATCCTGTTTTTTCACATTTTTCTAGAACAGCAATATCTACTAAAAAGACTCTTTCGTTTTTTAAACCCGTATTTTTTAATTTAAAAAATAATCAAACTAATCAAAAAAACGAAACACTTCGTTGGGGTAAAGCATTCCAATTTATTAGACAAAAAAACCAAACTTCTATTTCATCAAATCTAACAACAGGTTATACTGATTTTGTAAATTCTTTAAAAAAACAGAAAAAGGATTTATGTACTCCTATTATAGAAAAAACTTCTCAATTTCCACTTGGAGAAAATCAAGATGCTTTGTTAATACAGACATTGATGGGACCTGAAAATAGTACAGAAGCTTTTAATAAGTTACGTCAATTGTTTAAAGTAAATCTTGGTGATTCTTCAGTAAAACGAAATTTTAAATTAAATTTTAAAGTTTTACAGTGGAATATGTTTTTAACATTATTAATCGGTGAATCAGAAATATTAGCAGAATTGGAACCTTATAGAGAAATGCATTGGTATTTTTTAAAAAGATTTCCGATTTTTTTACGAACGCCTTCTGGAAAAGATCCAATAGGCATGACTGATTATCAAGCAGATGAAAAAATCCGAATTATAAAACAAAAAATTCGCCAAACTATTATGATTCTTTATTTACGTTCTCGCAAATATGAATCTAAATTACAAAATCGTTCTGAAGTTAGTAATAAAAAGAATCAATCGATTGTAAAAAATAGATTAAAAACTGCTAAATGGGCTAAAGAATCTATGAAAAAGGGTTCAAATACAGACTCATTGAAAGAGAATATACAACAAGCAGAGAAAGAATCAATTATTTCTTCTACTAACTTGAAAACAGATCAGCAAAATATAAAACAAAAAAATTTTGCTTTTAAAAAGGATTTGTCAGACTATATACCATCATCTTTGAAAAAACAAAAATTTGTATTAAAATTTATAGAAACTTTAAAAACGTCTAAACGTCGACAACAAATTCGTAAAATTTCAGCATGGAAATCTATTTTAACTTTTTTAGGAAAATTAAGTTTTATTAGTCGTTATGCTCGTTTAAATAAACGATTTAGACAATCGATGATGTTATTTTCATATCCTTTAACTTCTTTCGGTCCTTTAGGAACAATTTTTCTTCCATATTTAATTAAAAATTTGTTTTTAATTTTTGATTCAGTTGAAATGCAAAAAAAATTCTCTCCAAAAATTAAAACTAGATCAACTGTAAACGAAATGAAACCATTTATTTATTTTGATAACGAATATTCTAAAGACTCTAGCCATATTGATCTAAGAAATGAATATAATCTTTTTTCGGAATTTATGAATACCGAATTCTCTAAAAAACCCTTTTTAACTCAATCACATACTACACCATTTGGTAAATACGATGATAAAGATGAACAACATCAAAATACATCCTTTTATATTCAAAATCGTTTAGGAAATTTAAGTTTTTATATAAAACAAAAAATTAGTTCTAAAACTGGAAAAATTCTTCGTTTGCCCGACAAAATCGAAAAAAATACTAAAACTTTCCCTAAAAATTTTAGATTTTCTGGTAAAAATAGTTTCTCCCAAAATAAAAAACCGGAAAGTCTGTTGCAGTTTGGGCATTTTTCACAATTAGCACCAGATTATACACCAAGTTTTTTAGAATCGAATAAAGATTTTTTAATAAACTGTCAAAAATTAGTTAAAAAATATGAACGTATGTATGTAACTTTAGATAAAGTTACATCGTTTGATGATAAATCTAAAGGTTTCTATTCTTTAATATCAAAAGATAAAAATAACTTGAATAAGAAGTCTTTCTTTTTATCTGTTTTTAATAAAGATAAACAATCTAGAGGGGTTATTTTTGAAAAATTAAATAAAGAAGCTTCTCTTGATGCAAATTTAAATCTATTATCAAATGTGAATATTGGGCAATTAAATTATAGTGGTAATGAATCATTGCTTTTAAATTATTCAGAAAAATTTAAATCCCGTTTAGGAGAAAGCATATATTTTGAAACTTTTGATCCGAAACTTCGTTATTATCGTTTTTATGCTAATTTTACAAAAGTATTATCTGATGTTGGTGGTTTACGTTATCATATTGATGCACATCAGCATTTAGGTTCCTTAATATGTCAAGTTTATACAGGATTATTTACAAAACAATCTGCAAAAAATTATTTATTAGTAGCTGGTTCAAATAAAACGGACTCTTTATTATATTTGGTTCAAGCTTTAGCGGGAGAAATGGGAATGAAATTATTTATGGAAGACGCTAAACGTTTACAACGTATAGGTCGACGTGGTATTAACAAAGCAACAAAAAGATTAGAAAAACTTTTTGATATTGCACAAGCAAATACCCCTTGTCTGGTTTTTATAGAAGATATTCATGTGATTGGATCTAAAACAAAAATGGTAAAAGTTGATGAAGAACAAGAAGATGAAGAAATTTTAGTACGTTCTTTATTATCAAAATTAGTTTATCGTAAATATCATAAAAATAAATCTCTACGTGAAGCATTTATGGATCAAAATTTATATATAGGTGGTTCTCCTAATAATAGACGTAGATCATTAAAACCTATAAATCCAATTCCAAAAAATTTAGTTTTATATCAATTAACACGTCGTAGTGCTTTTGCAAATTATTTTTCAAATCAATCTTCTCAATTTCGTAGAATAAATACAAAATTATATATGAATCAAAAATTATCTCCAGCTTTTACAACAAATGCTGTATTAATTTGGAAATTATTTAAATCAAAAATTGCTACACCAAATAAACGTATTAAGGAAGCCCCTTGGGTTCACATTCCAGTAGACGCAATGCGCAGTATTCATCCACTTACTTATTCAATTCGAGTAAAAGTAGCTAAAATTACTTTATTAGCGATTTTTACAATGGGAACGCGTTTAAGACTTGTAAAGGATTTAATTCGATTATTTGAAAAACTTCATTATGATAGTCATCAGAATTTTGTTGTTTTTGCTACAACAAATAAATTATCTTCTATAGATCCTTCTCTTCGTAGACCAGGTCGTTTAGAAGAAACAATTTATTTATCATCATTAACAGGTGTCCCTTCTTTAGTTCGTTCTTCTGCTTTTATGAGTAAATTAGATACTTTTAAAACTTATTTAAAAGAATTACCAGGTTTGTTTTCGACTTTTAATGTAATAGATAATACTTTATTTTCTTCTCGTTTAGATTTAAAAGAATGGAGTATTATTAATTATATCGCTGAAAATGCTTATATGGACAAATCTACAGATGTTTCTAACTTTATTTCGAAAGAGTCAAGTGATTCTTTAGAAATAGCAAACGAAAATAGAAACAAACAGTTAATACTAAATAATTTTAATAGAAGTTTAAAAAAACAACGAATGACAAGCTTTGAAACAATAAATAGTTTAAATGGTTCCCGATCTAAAAAGAATTCAGATTATTGGGAAATTCTTTTTTCTAATATTAATTTACAGAGGAAAAAAGGGATATTTAATTCAATAAAAGATCATAAAAATATTTTAGATAATCAAAATGATACAAATAATGAGTCCATTGTTCTTTACCAAAGAGCTCATTATTCTTGGGGAAAAGTTTTTATATCATTAGCTTATTCTCAAGCAGGACAATGTTTAATTTCCTTTTTACCAGTTGTATCGAATTCCTTATTCTTTTTTGATCCAGATAATACAAGCGGCTTAGATTTATGGTCGCCTGTTGTACAGGAAAATGTATTTAAGTCAAAAAATATTTTGTATGATCGTCGTAAAAAAATAAAAAATTCGTTTATACGCTTATTTTCTTCAAAAGTAGGTGAATATTTATTTACAAATCCTTTTGAATGGAAAAAATTGAATTCAAAAAATATTGCAAAATCGGATTTTTCTATAGAAGAAAAAAACAGAGCTTTTGACTTTTCACAGCAATATGGATTTATACAAAGTGTAACCGGAATTCATCAAAATTGGACTCGTGCTTTTTCTTCTGTTATGAATGTAATGACAACTAGTTGTTTATATTCTAAAACACCTTTAATATCTAAACTTTTAAAAATTGAAGATGTAAGTAAACCTAGACAAAAACAATTTTTTGAAAGTTTAAATTCAGGTATGTTATTTGAATATTCAGATTTTCATTCTCGAGCATTTTTAAATAAAAATATTGTTTCAATTGAAGAAAATTTAAATATGTTACAGTATCAGAAATATATGTTAAATAATCAAGGGCGTCCTCTTAGAAAATATGTTCAATTATCTTTGAATAATCGTTTATGGTTATTTAGAATTCTATTTACCGAGTTAGGATCTTTAGAAGACATAAGCTTGCGACCGACTTCAATGAATTATTATTATCGTAATAAAATTTTAAATAAACAAAAGTTGAAACTTTCTTCGTATCAATGGTGGAATTGGCATTTACGTAAACCTATTGATCAGTTAGAAGAAATTCAAGATATTGCTTATTTTCCATGTGCTGACAAATATTATAATCCTCGTCATAGACGTTGGATGTTAACAAATGGTTATTGGGGTTATAATCTTTCATTTAATAAAATGTTTTATTATGATTTGTATGAACAATATATTTTTGAAAGTTTCCATAAAGCTTATAATCATTTAGATAAAAATCGTGAATTAATTGATTATTTAGCTCAGTTATTAATTTGTAAGGAAACAGTAACAGAAACGGAACTATTTTTAACTTTAAAACGTTTTATATAATGCAATTTTAAGCGTAACAAGTTTTTTTAAAAAATGATTTTACAAACTGTTAGAAAAACCTTGTTATTCAAACTCCCTTTTTAATACAGAATTTAATAAACTAATAATGCTATCCTTATCTTTATAAAACAGTTTTTTTATATTAAAAATAAAAATAGCAAGAGTTTAAGCAAAAATGTTTGTATGGAACTTTTTGCTTGAACTCTCGCTATTTTTATTCTATTTTTGATTTTTCTTTTTGTTGTCCACAAGAGGGTACTTTTTTTTTTTAGAAAAAGAATTTTTGAATAGAAAAATATTTATTTTTCTTCAATAATTGTAAAAATTAAAAATTAAATAATATTTTTTTAATAAAACTTTTTTTTTTGAAAAAAATAAAAATTAAGGTATAATATAATTAGAGTGAAAAATTATTCCTGTTATTTTTTATTATAAAATTTTAGTATGTATTATTGATTCAAAGCCTAGTTATAGCTTTGTCTATTTTAACTTAGGAGATGCACGTTTGGTGCAAAAGAATAAAAACGCTTTATAAATATAAATTTATATCAAAATTTTTGCTATAAAAAATTCCATAAAAATGCTTTTGGGGAAAAGCCTTAAGAGTTTTTTATAATAAGAATTTTTTTATGTTTAAACAGCTTTTTTTTATTAAAATTAATAAAATCGAATAATACTTTTTTTAATGCTTTCCCCCAAAATTGTCATACGACAATATAAAAAAAATCGAAATTTTTTTTTTCTTTAGAAGAATTTAAAGATTTTTGATAATTTAGGTAGTAATAAAGGTAGTTGAAAAAGAATTACCAATTGAAAGAATTTATTAAAAAAATATTAGAAAAGGTTCAAAAAAAGGAAACTATTTAATATCTAAAAAATCCTTTAGAAAAAAAAAAACAAATGGGACAAAAAATACATCCTTATGGTTATCGTGTAGGTATTACACAGCCTCATTCAGCTCGTTGGTTTGCAAATACATATCAGTATCCGCAGTATGTTTTTGAAGATTTTTTATTGAGACAATCTTTATTTAAAAATCTTCCTTTAGAAAATTTACCTCGTCAAAGACAGGAAGATACTACAGAAACAAAACTGGTTAAAATAAAAATTGAAAGATTAATACGTAATACAATTAAAGTAAAACTTTATGTGACAAGTCCAGAATCTTCAACAAAATTATTTGATTCTGGAATTGCAAATAAAGCGAATTTAAATTCAGGTTTTTCCCCTACAAAAAAAGAATTTAGTAACACAAAACGAGATAAGCGTGGAAGTGTTTCACAAGATTCTGCAAGAAAAGATATTATTACTAAAGATCGTAATAGTTTGATTGCAAATTTATTACAAAAATCTTTAACTAAAAAAGTAAAAAAATTACATGTTGTAAAATTACAAAATATTATCTATAAATTAGAAACATTAAAAAATTTATTAGAAGTTAATGGAACGGCAAAGAATGTAACTTCAAATACTTCAACAATTCAATTAAACAAATCTAAATCAAAAGAGATTCAGTTTAATGTTTTATGGGCAAAACACACAAAAACAAAACGTTTAATATATGGTGTAAATATTTTATTAAATGAGGTAAAGAATGTAAATTCTTTAAATAAATTAAAATTACAATATAAATTATTAACACTAAAAAAACAATTATGTAATTTATTAGTTACTCAATTTGAATTTTATACTAACATAGCAAAACAAAATTTAAATGGTTCTGATTTATACAATACAGAGAATTTAATTTTCTTAGATTCACGTCTATTAAAACTAGATCAGTTAACTCTTCAATGGAAAAATAATTTGGAAACGGTTACAAAAAACTTAGATTCTGTACATTCTCTTTTAAAAATAAAATTAGAAAATTTACAAAATAATTTAGTAACAAATCAAGATTTTACTCAAAAGTGTAAAACTCTTTTAAGTATTTTAAAAATTCAATCTCTTTTAATATCAGAACATTCGAATACATTTGAAAATAGTATTTTAAGTCAAAGTTTACAGAATGTTAAAACTAAATGGATATCAAATGAAAATTCTTTTACTAAAAAAACTAAAGTAACTACTGAAAGTGAATTATCTAATGTATTAGTTAAATCAAAGGTAGAACTTAACTTACTTAAGTTAGAAAAACAAAAACTTATTAAAATTTTGAATCATTTTAGAATTTTAATTTTTTCTATTAGTAAAAAAACAGAAACAACAAAACAGTTTATTTTATCATTACTTTTCTTACAATCTAAATTGTCTAAACAGAATAATATAAATACAAATAAAGATTGTATAACAGGTATTTCTGTATCAAATTTTATTTTAACTATTAAAAAATTACAAAAACAATTTAAAAAAGTTCAAAAAACAGTTAAAAATTCAATATTAACAAAAGTAAGTAACATTGATAGTCTATCTTGTAATTTAGAGCAAATTGTAGCAGAGACAACTATTTTGACTCTATTTGAAAATAATAATAATAACCAAGAAATGTTTAAAATTGCAAAAATTTACCGTCAATATATGAATTCATTACAACCACAAATTTTATCTAAGAATACATCTTGGGAGAAAGCATCTAATGAATTAGAAGGGAATTTTATAAATTTACTTTCTACAAAGGCACTAAATATTTCTTCTACTGATTTTTCTATGTTAACAATAGAAAATTTAGGATTAAATAAAACTTTATTTAGTGACATTTTAAGAAAGAAATTAGGCGTTTTTTCTTCTTCTAAAGCAAAATCTTTATACAATTTCTATTTAACATTATTAAATCAGCGCCAAAATTTAAAACAACTTCTTGAATTAAAAATTAAATCTTTATTATTAAAAGTTAAAAATTCTTTTTCTCAAACTGAGAAAGAAACAATGATTTTATCGCTTCGAAATTATAATTCTCAATTACAGTCAAATAATGTGTTTATTAATCAATTAGAAAATTGGCTAACTTTATTAAACAGTAACTATTTGAAAGAAACGTCTTTAACAAATTCTCAAAATTCTAATGCAAGTATTGTGACTTTAAATACTCGCATACAAAAAATAGATCATTATTTAAGTAAAGTTATTCCATTAAAAACAAATAATTTAGTAGGTAAACTTGAAAGAGATTTAATATATGTGAATTTTAATATTTTAAAACAGAAATTAGTATATGAAATTTTACAGTCAAAACGTTTAACACTTTTATCAGAAAATTCGAAAATTCAAAATTTTAACGTTAATGAAAAAATAGATTTAAATAAATTAAATAGAGTATTAACCGTTTTACAAAGTCGTCTAACTGAATTACAAGTATCTATAGCAAAAGATTTTTCTACTAATGAAAATATGGATTTAAATAATGCTTTTCCTCCATCAGTTTTTTCTCAAACTTTACAATTAAAAACAACTTTACAAAAAACTTTAAAAGCAAATTACGAAAAAAGTTTTGTAGTGTTACAAACGCGTCGTAAAGTCTTTAATAATTTTTTACATAGATTTGGTGGTCGTCGTAAATTCGAACAAAAAGTATTAACAAATACAAATTCTTTTGCAGATTCAAATTTGTTTGAAATTTCAACTTATAATAATGAAAAAGAACAATTCATTTTTACGAATCAACAAATGAATGCTGTGCAAGAAAAAATTTTAAATAGAAAACCTTTAAAATCTATCGAGACACGTAAACAACAATCTATTGCAAATAAAACCATAAAGAAAAAAATGAAAAAATTTTTAATTGATATGGCTTTAAAAAATAATTATAATCATTTATCTTCATTAAAAACAATATATGAAACTAAATCATTATCAAAACTTTGTGAAACTTTAACAGATATTCAAACACTTCCTAAAGTAAGTGTTATTGAACTTGTTAAAGTACGTCAACCTAAACAATATGCTGTTTGTTTAGCTAATTTTATTGTTGAAAATTTAGAGAAACGTTTTTCATTTAGAAGTACTATGAAAAGAGCAGCTGAACAAGCAATGTCAACAGCAAATGTAAAAGGTATAAAAATTCAAGTATCTGGTCGTTTAAATGGAGCTGAAATTGCTCGTACTGAATGGTTACGAGATGGTCGAGTACCACTGCAAACATTAAGAGCAAATATTGATTATAGTTATAAAACAGCAAAAACTATTTATGGTATATTAGGGGTAAAAGTTTGGATATTTAAAACAACACCAACAAATATGAATTTATAGAAAAAAAAACAATCGTTGTCGTTATGAATTAAACGATTACGATTGTTTTTTTTTTTAACAAATTTTGTTTTAAAGTATACTTTCCACCAATAAAAAAACTAAAGTTTTTTTTTAGAAACATTTTTTCTTTTTTTTTGCTTTTTTTAGTAAAAAAAGTTAATATATATTTCAAGTTTTTAAGTTGGTTTGTTTTATATTCTATAATATAAAACAAATTTAAATTGATCCTGTAGTATCGAAATTAACAAATAGTTTTTTATAAAAAAATTCGTAATGATTTTTCCTAAGAAAAACTTTAGTTTTTTAAAGAAGCTTTTATACACTGTTTTGTTTTTCTATGTTAGTTTTTTGTCCAAACGTATTGATGTAAAACAGATTTTTTTGAATACAAGGATCTTTGAGTATTGAATATTTTAAAATAAATTATGTTGACTATTATTAGCTATGTTGTATTATTAATTGGTGCTTTAACATTTACATTAGTTACTTATTTGGGTCTTTTAAAAGGAGTAAAATTAATTTAATTTACTATAAAAGTATAAGATATAAAAATATCGTTTTTTTAGATCTTGTACTTTTATCTTAAATTTTATAAAGGGAGAAGCAAAGAGGAGAGAAAAAACTTTACGTATGTTTTTTCTCCCCTCTGCTTTTCCCTTAGATGAAAAAAGAATAATAAATAATATTCTAGCCACCATAACAATAAAATTATTAATTCTTTTTTTTATGAATCTTACATTAGAAATTTTTCTTTAAAGTAAAACAAAGTTTATTTTTAATACTTTAGAAAAATTTTATTTTTTATTTATTAGTATTTATGACTTTATAATTAAAAATAAACTATAGAAAACAAAAATTTTTTACTTTTATCAAACAATTTATCAAAAAGAAAAAAAAGAATTTGAAGGCTTTTTTTTTTCAAAAAATTTTTAAGAAAAAACTGTAAGTGTATTTTTAGTTTTATGAATGCCTTTTAAAGGAGAAAGAAACACTAGTTACGAGTGTTTCTTTCCTTTTTGCTTTCCCTTTGAAATATTTTTAAACAAGGTTTTTTTTCAAAAAAATATTACTAAATTGAAAAAAACTTTTTTAAGAGAAAAACTAAAGTTTTTCCCTTGTTAATAATATAATGTATACTTTAAAATTAATTGATAGTAAAATAATTTCTTAAATTAATAGTTAATATTAAGAAACTCAAGAAAAAAAGTTTTTCTCCCAAGAAATAAATTAAGGTTTTTTATATAGCTTTTTTATTTCTTAAATAACCATTTTTTTTGTTATTTACCTTTGTTGTTGTTTTTTGTTGTTGCCTTTTGTTGTTTTAAGAATAAAATTATTAAAACAATAAAACATAATAAAATGATTAAAACAACAACTGAAGAATAAAAATAGTTTCTTAATTTTGCTAACTTTAAACAAAATGTATAAAAAAAAAAAACAAAAAACAAAAATGTATATAAATAATAATAAAATATCATATTGTTGGGAAAAAGCAGTTTCGAAAAAAACTCAAAGATTTAATCCTAATTTAAATCAAAAAGTAAAAAGATGTTTTTTTCCTTTAGCTATTTCGTCTAAATCTCATATGGTTTTTTCGACAAATAATAATACTTTTTTATCTATGAAAAATTTTAATTCTTCTAATGCAACTATAAAAAATAATAGAGAATCAAATTCTATTTTTTGGAATTTTTCTTTTAATAAAGGTCGATTAAAAAATTTTGTTTTTTGGTGTTTTACGAATTATGGTCAAAGAAAAACAATTTCTATTTTAGAAAAATTACAAAAAATAGGATTTGGGTATGCTACCAAAGCTGGTATTTCATTGAGTATTGATGATTTAAAAATACCACCAATAAAAAAAACGTTATTATATGAGGCTGATACAACAATAGAAGCAGGCTTTTTAAGTTACAAAAAAGCACAATTAACAGGGTTAGAACGATTTCAACGTATAATAGAAACATGGCATGCTACTAGTGAAAGTTTAAAAGACGAAATGATTAAATATTTTAGAAAAACGGATTTATTAAATCCAGTTTATATGATGGCTTTTTCAGGGGCTAGAGGTAATGTTTCTCAAGTACGACAATTAGTTGCAATGCGTGGGTTGATGGCGGATCCTCAAGGGAAAATTTTAGATTTTCCTATTAGAAGTAATTTTCGTGAAGGTTTAACTCTTACAGAATATGTTATATCCTGTTATGGTGCACGAAAAGGGGTTGTAGATACCGCTTTAAGAACAGCGAACGCAGGATATTTAACAAGACGATTAGTTGATGTGGCGCAACATGTAATTATTTTAAATTTTGATTGTGGCACAAAAAAAGGAATTTATTTAACAGAAATGAAACAATTTAATAAGACTTTATTTTCTCTTCGTCAACGCATGTTAGGTCGTGTATTAGCAGCAGACGTTTATTCATTAACAGCGTTAGATAAAAAACAAACAATCATAGCTTATCGTAATCAAGAAATATCAGAGAAATTAGCTTCTCAAATAGCAAAAGTAACGAATAAAGTTTTAATTCGTTCTGCATTAACATGTGCAACACCTAGATTAGTATGTCAATTATGTTATGGCTGGAGCTTATCCGATGGTCATTTAGTTCCTATAGGAGAAGCGGTTGGTATTATTGCTGCTCAATCTATTGGCGAGCCAGGAACTCAATTAACAATGAGGACGTTTCATACCGGCGGTGTTTTTTCAGGGGAGATGTTTGATCAATTAATTGCTCCCTTTGACGGTACGGTTCATTTTTCTAAATCTATTCCAGGAACTCTTGTTCGTACAACTCAAGGTAAAATTGCTTTTTTAACAAAAATGGAAGGCCAATTAACTATTAAAAGTAAAAACATTGTTCCTGAAAAAAACCAATCGTTTAAACTTCCTGCATATACTCTATTATTTTTAAGAAATAGTGAAACAGTTTTAAAAAATAATATCATAGCTCAATTAGCTTTTTTATCTTCACGTATTAGTACAAAACCAGATTATTCAGAATTTGTTGTAAAATCAGAACTCGAAGGTCAACTTTATTTCGATTCAATGGATATAATTGAAAAATATACTGATACTAATGATATTATTACACAATCAACAGATTGGGGTTCTATTTGGATATTGTCTGGTAAAATTTGTCAATTCCCTTTAAACGGTTCTTTATTTGCTTTTCCTGGTGATTTTGTGAATAAAAATTCTGTATTAAGTAAAATAAAATGGATTCTTTCTGATAAAAATCTTTTGGATACAAATATTTTAAATTTAAAACAGAATCAAATTTTACAAAAACGTAAATCAAAATGGTTTTCTAAAAATAAATTACAAACAATTAAAGCTATTAGTCAACAAAGCTCAAAAACTTTATCGATTGGTAAAAGCTTTTGTCAAATAAAAGAACAATTTTTTGTAACAAAAAATAACGATATTCTGACTAAAAAGAATTTTTATGTTCCAAAAGTTAGAGAGGGAAAAGTATTACTTTTAACAAAACCCGATTTTTCTTTTAAACATAAAGTTTTAAAGTCTAGTCATAATCAAAAAGAAATAAATAATTCTTTATTACAAAAGTTAAACGTTTGTAATAAAAATAGGAAAATGTTAAAACAGGTTTTATATGACACAAACAATAAAAAAGAGGTTTTTGGGGAAAAGTATCTACAAAAAAATCAGCCTTTCTCTCAATATATTTCAACGACAAAAAACTTTTTTGAAATTAATACTAAAAAAAATAAGTCTATTACTCAAAAGCATACTTTTTCTTCAAAGGGGGAAAGCATATTAAATGTTTATTCTCCTTTAGTATGTTTATCTATTTTAAATATTCGTTATAAAAAATTAGGTTATTTTTTTTGCTTAAAAAAATCTTTACCATTAAAAAAACCTCTAGTTTTAAAAAATTTAGATTTTTTTAATATTAAATCGCTTTCTCCTAATCAAATGAGTTTATTTGATTACAAATCTAAAGTTTTAAAAGAAAAGCCAGAAGAGGTTATTTCAATAAATAAAGCGCCATTAGCAAATTTTTCTATGAGAATTAAAAATGCAATTCAAATAAACAAATATTATAAAGATTATTTAGAATACACTAAAAAATCAAAATTAAATAAAGATTTAATATTTATTCCTTTATTATTAGGGAGACAGCAGCTCTCTCAACATTCTAATAAATCCTATTCTAATAAAACTAAAACTATATTAGCACACTGGTTTCCAAAACAATTATGTACTGTAAAAGGTGGAAGTGGTGTTTATTGGCCTTTGAAAGATTCTTTAGCGCATTTAGAGCAAAAAAGAAATCAATTTAAAAAAATATCTAAAACTAGTATGAAAAATGTCTTAGGTAAATTTTTATGGGTGAATCAAGAATCTCTAAATCTTAATTTATATAAATTAAAAACGAAAAAACTAACTTGTTTATCTAAAGATAGTTCACTATCTTTTAGGAGTGAAAATTTTACAAAAACTAGATTGTATCTACTACAAAATAAATTCCAAAATTTATTATATATAAAGAGAAGTCATTTTTTTATAAAACAAAACGAAAATATTTGTTGTTCTACAAAATCAATTCTTCACCAAAAACTAGATAAATTTAAAGCAAATGCTTTTGCTCAAGAGGAAAACTTTGGTTTTTCCCTTCGAGATGCTTTTTCACAAAATTATTGTGAAAAAAATACTAATTATAATTTATATAATTTACCATTGAAAAATGCAAATATAAAGTCTGAAACATATCCATCGATTTCTTTATTTTTTAAACGAAAATTGCAATTTAACTTAATTTCAATTATTCGAAATAGTGAAAATCAAAAAAATTATAACGATACAAATCCGAATATATTGGGACAAGCATTATTAAATATTGATTTTTTAAGAACTTCTTTAGATCCGCTTTTAAATTATAAAAAGAATTCAAAATATTTTTATAATTTAAAAATGTTTTGTTTTCAATTAAAAAAGAAAAATAGCAAAAGGTTTTTTTCTAATAAAAACAATGCTTTTTCCCAACAAATACAATTCTCAAATTTTTCTAAACAAAAAAATGCTTTCTCCCAAACTTTAGCTTCTAAAGTTAAATTGTCGCAATCAAATTTAAAAAATTTTAGAAAAAATTGTAGCGTTTTTAAAGAAGTATTATCTTTAGAAAACGCTTTCTCTCAAAAACAAGAGGGAAAAAAAGCTTTAAATGGTTTTACAATTTTTAATAAAAAAATTTCAAAAATTATTCCTTTAAATAAAAAAACGAATTTAAAATTAAAGCAAGGATGGTTTTATGAACCTTTAACTAAAAAAATAATGCCTCAGATACATAAAAACTACATTTTTCCTGGTCAAATTATTAACAAGGATTTAGTTTTTGACAATAATTTAGTATATGTGGAATATCTTACAAAGTCTTCTTTACAATATTTAATGGCAAATACAAAATTATTAAAAATTTATAAAAATAGTCAAATTTTTAAAAAATATAAAGTTTTTTATAATAAAAACTGCCGTTTTTTATCAAAGGACATTCTGATTTTTTTAAAAAAATCTAGACAAAATCAAAAAGGAATTGCTTTTCCTCAAAAAACTATTCAAAAGAATGGAACAACTCAGTTTAAACAACCACCTTTTGTTTTATTAATTCGTAAAGTATCCGAATATTTTGTTTATAATCCAATTACTTATAAAAAAGAACTTTATAAAGATCAAACAAATTCTAAAACATGGTTTGTTATGAATAGTAAATTTAGCAATAAGGATTTAAAAATAAATTTTCATACATCTTTCTTAAATAAACAAAAACAAAGTTTTAAACTGTTAACAAAATTTCCTAGTACTGATTTATGTATACAATTAAAAAGTAAACTATTAGAATCTATAGTTATGAAAAAACTGTCTACATTACAAAAAAAATCTATTCCAAAACGTCGTATATTTGAACGTGAACAAAGAAAAAAGAAAAATTTTAAATCTATCAATATGCTTTTTCCCAAAAACCAGTCTAATTGTAAAAGATTAAATAGATATAAGTTAAATAAGAAACTATCTGAATATCCTAAATATTATAGTAATAAATCTAACCAATTGATAGAATTCTTATTGATTGGTACTAGCTTTAATAAATCTCAAGATTTTTTAACAACAGAACATACTAAAAACGATTCAGTTTTATTATCTAAAATTAAACAAAACTATTCTTTTCCACAAATGTTTTTTAGTAAAAAAATTAGTAAGAACTTGCTTTTTTCCCATAAAAAAGATTTAGAATATAATTTGGTACGACCTAGCAATCCTTTAAATGTAAGTAGAAGTCGTTTTTTTAATAAATTATGTAAACCAAAATACTCTTTTAATTATTTTGCAAAATCCTCTTTGAATGAAATAGAATCTCATTTTAGTGTGTCAAAAAGTTCAGTTTTTATATTCAAAAATTATGCATTAGTTAATAAAATGTTCTCATTATTTCTTTCTAATCGAAATACTATAGATCTATCTACAAGATTAAATAGTCAAGAATTGACAAATGTGAATCAATTTCAAAAAAAGCCATTTAAGCAAAAATCTTCTATGAATTTATTAACAAAAACATCTCCAGTTTTAATGCCTAAAAATTTAAGAAATTGTTCTTTTTCTATTTTAGCTTTTGTTTTTCAACAACCTTGTTTAGATTTATCATTTAATCAACAAGTTTCATTAGGGTTTGGTAAAACATCTCCTCAACAAAGAATTGAATTAGCAATAAAACCTAGTTCATATAAAGAAAATGGAGAAATAGCAATAACTCGTTATTTAAGTTCATTTACTGGAGAAATTTTAGGTCATAATAAGTTTTATTGGGTACGTAATAGTCAAAAAAATCGTTATTTAATTTTAACTAAAAAAGATCAGATTAGTTTTTCTTTAAATACTTTGAATTCTAGAGTCTTAACAAATAACTTAAAAAATACATTAATTAATACCGAAAAGAATTTAATAGAAAGTCCGATTTTTAAATCAATAATGGATAAAACTAAAAAAATAGATTTTTATGATTCAATTGCGCCAGGTTTTGTGGGAGACTTTATTTCTAAAGGAGATATTTTACAATTAAAACAATTAGATATTCGTTTTTTTACAATTTTATCCAATTCTGGACAAATTATTCATCGTAATAAAAATAAAATAACATTACGAAAAGCTCAATCCTTCTTTTTATCTCCAAAATGTATTTTTCATTATACTCATGGAGATTTAGTGGAAAAAAATAATTCCATTTTAAGTTTACCTTATGAACAATTAAAAACGGGTGATATTGTTCAAGGGATTCCAAAAGTGGAACAATTATTAGAAGCACGATCTTCTTTTAAAGGAAAAGAAGAAGAAGAAAATTTACATACCCTTTTAAAGCTTGTTTTTCATCGTTATAAAACAAAATTTGGTTTAAAAATAGCTGTTCGCAAATCTTTTGAATTAATACAATTAATAATAGTAAATTCTGTTCAACGTATTTATAGATCACAAGGTGTTAATATTTCAGATAAACATTTAGAAGTTATTGTCAAACAAATGACTAGTAAAGTCCAGATTACTAGTAGGGGTGATTCTTCTTTTTTTCGAGGTGAACAAGTAGATCTTTATATTGTTGAAAAATGGAATCAAAAATATTCACGTTTAAATAAAATACGTTATAAACCTATTTTATTAGGAATTAGTAAATCTTCTTTAGAAGTTAATAGCTTTTTATCAGCTGCAAGCTTTCAACATACAAAAAAAGTTTTAAGTAAATCTGCTTTCCATACTAATGTTGACTTTTTAAATGGTTTAAAAGAAAATGTTATTATTGGAAATTTAATATCAGCAGGTACAGGTAATATAGATTTGTAATATTTAATAAAGTATTTCTAAGGGTAGTTTCACTACCCTTAGAAATAAAAAAACCTTTACACGTAATACTTTTCTTTTTTGTTGTTGCTCTTTGTTGTTTTAATAATTAATTATTAAAACAATCAAATAAAAAATGCAAATTTTTCAAAAAATAACCAGCTACCTTAAAAAAACATGTTTTTATAAGGGGAGATAAATAAACTTAAAGTTTATTTATCTCCTTTTTGCTTTCCCCCAAAACGTTATTTTAAATCATAAAAAATTAAGGTTTTTTATGTTGTTTTTTGTTTTCTTAAATGGTAAAATTGATTTAATTTGAAAATATACGCACATTATAAAAGTTTGTTTTTTATAGAATTTAATATATATATAATTTTTATGAGTTTACAAGTTTGTGTTATGACTCCAGAACGTATTTTTTGGAATGGTCAATCAGAAGAAATTATTCTTCCTACAAATACAGGTGAAATGGGTGTTTTAAAAAACCATGCTCCTATTATTACAGGTTTAGACGTAGGTGCAATGTTAATTCGTACTGAGAAAGGTTGGACTTCTGTTGCTATTATGGGTGGTTTTGGTATTGTTGGTCAAAATCGAGTTATATTATTAGTGAATGAAGCTGAATCTGCAGATACAATTAATGCAGAACAAGCTGAAAATGATTTTACTCAAGCAAAAGAAAAATTAGAACAAGCTCAAACTACAAAACAACGTGTGGAAGCAAACACTATTTTTAAAAGAGCAAAAGCTAGATATCAAGTAGTAAAAAATTTATCAAAAGCTTAATTTTTTTTTTTTGGAAAAGCAAAATTAGCTTTGAATAAAAACAACTATTTTTTTATAAAATTTATTTAAATATTCAAGAGAAAAATACTTGAATAAAAAGAGACTTACGTTTCATTTTTTTATTCAAGTATTTTTCTCTTAAATATAAGAAAAATTGTATTATTGTTTAATGGTCATTTTGTTTTTTTTTTCAATAAAAGTGTTTTTATTATTATCTTAATACTTTTATTGAAAATTCCTATAGACATTTTTTCTTGAAAAAAAATAAAATGTTTAATGGAAATTTTTTTGTTTTGTAAAAAAAACCTGTTTTTATAGTCTTTAATACTTAATTTTAATTGAAAAGAAAGTGCAAAAAAAATAAGGGAATTTTTGATTAAAACTAAAAATACTTTTGCTTTTTTTTTACTTAAAGGCAAACAAAAATGAAAAGCAAAAGTATTTTTTAAATCAGAGTTTTTAAAGCTTATTGAATTGAAGTTTTAAACCTAGTTTTAGAATGTATTTAATTTATGATAGATAAAAAATCTATAAAGATACTTCCAGTGGAATATACTTTACAAACATACTATCGTTCTAACCAAGATACTACATTAGTTAATCGACCGGCTGTTGTAGAAGGAGATTGGGTACAATCTGGAGATTTATTAGCCGATTGCTCCTCTAGTAAGGGGGGAGAATTTTCTATAGGTAGAAATATTTTAATAGCTTATTTACCATGGGAGGGTTATAATTATGAAGATGCCATTTTAATTAGTGAACGTCTTGTTTTTGATGACTTGTATACTTCAATTCACATAGAACGTTATGAAACTGGAGTAGAAACTACTGCATTTGGTGAAGAAAAAATTACTAAAGAAATTCCTCAATTAAAAGATACAATAGAATTAGATCATTTAGATAAAAATGGAATAGCATATTTAGGAAGCTGGCTAAAAGATGGGGATATTTTAGTTGGAAAGATAACTCCAACAGAACCTAAAAAAATACTTGCTCCATATACAAGATTATATAATGATATTATAGGAAAAAAACTAGATTATGCAGTTCGTGATACTTCTTTACGTATGCCAAGAGGTTTAGAAGCAAAAGTTATCAAAGTTAAAATATTTAAAAAATTTATGGATCAATATAAACCTCTTTCTTCCAAGGAATTGCATAAATCACGTACGGGTAAAGTGTCAACGATAAAAATGAGAACTTTAAAAAAAATACATCAATTTAATAGTAAATTAGGCAAATATGTTAAAAAAGCGATTTTTTTTAGAAAAAAACATTTTGCTTTTAATCAAAAGAAATCTTTTTCTCACATTAATAAAATTAATTTACTAGGATTTAAAAATCATTTAGAAATTTTTTTTGTAAATAAAAAAAGATTAAAGTATAAAAGCTTTTTAAAAGAACAAAAATTAAAAGGAAAAACTAGAGTTTTATCCTTAGAGAAGCTTTTTGCCAAAAAAGAAAAAAATAAGCTCATAAAGAAAAAAACAAATAGTAAATTTATTCAAGAAATGCAAAATAAAGTTCAAAATAAAAATCTCATATTAACACCGAAAAAAACCTTGTCTAAAAATAAAAAGCAAGCTGTGAAAGTTTTAAATTCTGCAAAACCTGCTTTTGGGGAAAAGCCTCAATCGAATTTTAACCTAGTTTCTTTTAATAAAGAAAAAAATACGAGTAGTCTTCTTAACGAAATTTCTTCAGTTCATATTTATTTAGCTGAAAAAAGAAAAATTCAAGTTGGAGATAAAATGGCTGGTCGACATGGAAACAAAGGGATTATTTCTCAAATTTTACCAAGACAAGATATGCCTTATTTACCGGATGGTACTCCTATTGATTTAGCCTTAAATCCTTTAGGTGTACCTTCACGTATGAATGTTGGTCAAATTTATGAATGTTTATTAGGATTAGCTGGTAAATATTTAAGTGAACAATACCGCATAATGCCTTTTGATGAATTATATGGACCAGAGGCTTCTCGAAGTTTTGTTTTTTCAAAATTGTTGGAAGCTAAACAAAAAACAGGTCAATCGTGGATATTTCAACCTAATAATCCTGGTAAAATGAAATTATTTGATGGTCGAACTGGATATTGCTTTGATCAAGCTATAACTACAGGATATTCATATATGATTAAATTAGTTCATTTAGTTGATGATAAAATACATTGTCTAACATATGATCATGATGTTTTAACAAGTGAAGGTTGGATTCCATTAAATCAAGTAAAAACTTCTCACTTTGTTGCAACTCTTCAAAAAGATGGACAATTAGTATATCAAAACCCAACTGAGATTTATCATTATAATAACTTTAAAGGTGAACTATATCATATAAAAAATACCAATGTCGAATTTCTTGTTACATTAAATCATAGAATGTTTGTAAAAAAAGGCAATTTAGAAGGGGAATCGTTTGAATATTATAAATTATTACCTGCCAAAAAATTAATTGGTCATTATCATAAATATTTAAAAACATGTAAATGGAATAAAGAAGATTATAAATTTAAATTTCCAAATATGATTGACACTTTAAATATAATATCAGAAAAAAAACTAGAAATGAATGCTTGGTTAAAGTTTTTTGGTATATGCTTGTCCGAAAGTTTTTATTTAAATAATACAATTCAAATTTCTCAATCAAAAAAACATGTTTTTAATTTTTTAAAAGAAGTTCTTTTGAGTCTTGGTTATTCTTATTTTGTTTCTAATAATAAAGTTATAATTAATGACAAACAATTAGTATCCTATTTTAAACAATTTTGTTTGACTGAAGAACTGAAAAGATTACCTTCTTGGATTTGGGAAGTAAGTGAAAAACAAGCACAACTATTATTAACTACTATGATATATGTTAATGGAACATCTAACAATTTATCTTCTTGTTATTATACTCGTTCAAATGGATTAGCTGATGATATAATGCGTTTAGCTTTACATGCTGGTTGGAGTGGAAATAAATTTCTTCATTTAGCTAAAGGAGATATTTCGATTTTTAATGGTACAAAAGTCATTAATAATAATGATTTATGGGGGGTATCCATCATCCAAAATAACACTAATCAAATAATAAATAATCAATCTACAAACAAACAATATATTCCAATGGAACGAATTATTCAATATAATGGATCAGTTTTTTGTTTAAGTGTTCCTAATCAAGTTTTTTATGTTCGATGTAATGGTTTGACTGCTTGGACAGGAAATTCTCGAGGTACTGGACCTTATTCATTAGTAACACAACAACCTTTAAAAGGCCGTTCAAAACATGGTGGACAAAGATTAGGTGAAATGGAAGTGTGGGCTTTAGAAGCTTATGGTGCGGCTTTTACTTTATTAGAACTTTTAACGATAAAATCCGATGATGTTACAGGTCGATTAACTATTTGGGATTATGTTTTATATAAAAGACCTTTATATATAGGTACTCCAGCTTCATTTAAAGTGTTGGTTTGTGAGTTAGAATCTTTATGTTTAGATATTGGAATTTATAAATCTGATACAAATAAAATATTACGTCAAATAAAAGTTTCGAATATGGGATAAAAAACAGAATTAGTTAATCAATTGTAATTTCTTTTTAAAGTTGATAAAAACGTATTTTTCTTCCTAAAAGTAGACAAATACATAGATTTTTTACCAAGTATGATAAAAAATTTGAAATTTTCTTATATGCAGGAAGTTATAATATAATTGTTGGTAATATAACAAGGAGTGTTATTAATTTGAAATGATTTTTTTTATAATAAAAAATTTACTATTTATTAATTTATATTATTATAATTTAATTAAAAAAAATAGTGGTATAGGTTTAATTCTGATTTTAATCAGACCTATACCACTGTTTTTTCTTAAAACAGTTTTTCTTTACGAAAAAACTAAAGTTTTTCTTAAAAAAAGAATTTTATTTTCGATAAAAATTCTTCTTTTTTTTTTTAACCGCCCTTTTAGGGTCCAAGTTATTTGGAAATGTACATTACATAGACGGTTTTTAGAAGTTAATATGGAAACTTCTAGATTTATGCAAAAAAAAAATACATATGGCTGCACCTAAAAAACGTACATCAAAATCTAAAAAAAATATACGCAAGAATGCGTGGAAAAAAAAAGTAGTAAAACAAGCAATGCGTGCACTTTTTATAGCAAAATTAGCACAATTTGATATTGGAAACGTTAGTTTAACAACAGAAAATAGCAATCTAGAATAACACATAAATATTTATAAAGTTATTTTTTATAATATTTAAATATTATAAAAAAATGTAAGTAATTTCTTCCGATAAAATATCTACCTTCTTAAGTTTATTTTTTAATAAAATATATATTAAAACTTGTCATACTGAAGGAAATAACTCTAGGTTTTTCCTTAGAGATGTTTTTTCTCAAAGCATTTTTTCAAAACTTAAGAACAAAAAAAAGTAGATATGCTTTTCCCTAAAAATTTTTTGTTCTTTTTTTTCCAGTAAACACATTCTAGATTTTTAAAATAATAAAAAAAAAACGAATTAAAAACTCGATTTTTTCTTTTTTTTCATGGAAAAATACAAAAAAAATAAAAAAATTCAATATACTTTTTTTTAATTCTTTAAAATATGGCTTCACAAATTCAAATTTTAGGAAAAGGAATTGGCAGACGTAAAGAGGCAGTTGCTCAAGTTCAATTACTACCTGGTACTGGTCAATTTATTATTAATGGATTACCTGCAACTTTCTACTTGCAACAAAATCCTCGTTCAATTTTAGCAGTAGATGCTCCATTAAGACAAATTCAAAAAGATCATCCTTCTAATAATAATGAATTAGAAAATTTAGATACAATTGTTAAAGTTAAAGGTGGTGGATTAATTGGTCAAGCAGATGCTATTAAATTAGGTGTTGCACGAGCTCTTTGGTGCGGGACTGAATAATTTTGTTAACTGGAGTTAAAAATCTATTCTCAAAGTCAGAATAAATATATATCACTTATCCATAATAAAAATACAATTTAAATTCAATAAAATCGAAGGGGAAATCCTCTGGAAACAATAGCATGTGATGTATAAGAGACCATCCAAATTAGGAAAAAGGCGTAAAGCTAAAGTAAATACTATTCCCTCGGTAAACTCGTGCCAAGCTTTGTAATTAAAGTTAGTATTTCCGATATGTACATACAAAGAGTACTTATAAAGACTTTGGAAATGCAGGAATTAAGACATCTGTCGTAGTATAGATACAACCTATAATGGTCAAGTTGCAAAATGAAATCAGCCAAGCGGTCTATTTACATAAAAATAACAAATAAATAGAAAAAATATAAAAAATATTGAAGGTATGACCGGAGAAGTGTAAACTGTTTTTTAACAGGTGGGCGCTAGAAAAGAAAACAGTCTTTTTAAATTATTGTATAAGGACTTGTTATTTTCATTGAAATTCTTAAAAAGCTTTCAATTGAAATCCTTTCTGAAGAGCCGTATGACGGGTAACTGTCACGTACGGTTCGGGAACAAATAAGTAGCTTTAAAGTTGTTTATTTAGTTTCATTCAAATAAATGAAGATTATCGTAAATCGTTAAAAGACGTTGGTTTTTTAACACAAGATTCTCGTATTAAAGAACGTCGTAAATATGGTTTAAAGAAAGCTCGTAAAGCTTCTCAATATCATAAACGTTAATATTTTTATTCAAGCGAAACCTTTAGTTTTTCTGCAAAAACTATTTGAAGTAAAAAAATTGTTTTTTACTCCAAATCAAGAAAAAACTTTAGTTTTTTAATCGGGGCATAGTTTTTTGAAATAAAAATTGTCTAGTGAGCTTTTTGCTCTTTTTTTTTTAGGAAAAAACAGCTTGCTTTGCAAAGCAAAGCTGTTTTTTTGTAGTTATTTTTCGAACAAAAGTATGCTTTTTTCTCAACTGATTTTTTATTTTTGTCAATTGTGATTTAAAAGTGAATTTTTTTTAGTTAATAAAAACAAAAATATATTCTCAGATTAAATTAATAAGGTCATGTGTTCGTAAGAAGCGCTTAATAAAATAAATAAAATTGAATAAATATTTTTTTTTCGTAAAGAGAAAACCGTTTTTTGTATGTTAGTCAGATTTAAATAAAATTTTTTAATTTAGAACTTTTTTCAAAAAAATGAATTGAAAAATAAATTATATAAATTTTTTTTCATTGATTAAACGAGTAAAACAATTTACTTTTCAAAAAAAAAAATATTTAAAATAAAGACAAATGGAAATTTAATACTTTATTATAAGTATTTGGGGAAAAATAAATTAAAAATTTCTTTTTTTTTTAAGACACTGAAGAAAAGAATTTTAGTTTTTTCCGAAAAGATACTTTTCTCTTTTTTTTTCTGAGATAATCATACGTACGTGTGATTATCTTCAAATGTCTTTCTTTAAATTCGCGCTATTTAAGAAAAATTTATTTTTAATAAAAAATTTATGAATGTAAAATTCAATTTCGTAAATGAAACTAAAAAACAACCACAATCAAATAATGGTAGTGAAAATAAAACTGATTTGAGGAAAAGCATTAATACTTTTCCGCAATCAGTTTTTAAAAATTCAATATTAGTTTCTTGTAAAGAATCTGTTATGGAAAATCGTCGTAGTTTTTATGGAAAATATTATATAGGTCCTTTAGAAGTAGGGCAAGGTTTGACTTTAGCAAATGCTTTACGACGCTCTCTTCTTTCTGAATTAACTGGTTTAGCAATAACTTCTGTCGAAATTGAAGGAGTAAGCCATGAATATTCAACTATAAAAGGTGTTCATGATTCTGTTTTAGATATTTTATTAAATTTAAAACAAATAATCTTAAAATCAAAAGTTTTAGTAAAACGACCACAAACAGGATATATACACTTTCAAGGTCCAGGAGTTCTTCGTGCTCAAGATATTTATTTACCTTCATCTATTCAATGTGTTGATCCTGAGCAATATATTGCTACTTTAAGTGATAATGGCTTATTAAAAATGAAATTAGTTATTCGTCAAGGAAAAAACTATGTAGTACAAACACCTAGTGCTGTTAAAACTGAACCGCTTCAAAATACAGATAAGAAAAAAGAATTTATTAATTTTTTAGAATCAAAAATCGATTTAAACAAATTCTTATTAAATTCAATGTTAGCAAAAAAAGAAAACAAAGAATTAGATAATTTAATAAAAAAAAGACAAAAAGGCAAAAAGCCTTTTGATAAGAGTGTAACAACAAATTCTTTTTCTATTAAACTAAAAAGTACAAAAAATACAAAATTAGAAAGATCTGTTAATCAAATTTTTGAAAAAATTAAAACAAAAAAATTGTTTGCAATTTTATTTAAAAAATATCTTTTTTCTGTTTTATTTTCAGAATTTTTATCAAATGTTAATAATTTTAGTATGAATGATTCAACTACTGATTTGATTTCCAAAAACACTTCTAATACAAAAAGTTTAGTTATAGATGCTGTTTTTATGCCAGTAACTAAAGTTAATTATATATTAGAAGAAAATCATCAAAAACTATTTAATGAACAGAATCTGGTAGATCTTCAAAGTTTCAAAAATACACAAATGGATATTCAAGAAATTATTGAGTCTATAGAAAATCCAGAACAAAATATGGAGATAAAATCCCTTTCATTAGAAAAAAAAACTAATAAAAATTCCTTTTGGTCTTTATTTACTGAAGATTTAAATAGTTCATTAACTAATATTCGTCCAAGTTTAGAAGAAGAAAAATATTTTGAAAACTATAATAAATCACCAAAAGAAATGATTATCTTAGAAATTTGGACAAATGGAAGTATTCTTCCCAGTACTGCTTTGAAGCAAGCAGCAAAAAAACTTTTAACTCTTTTTATTAAATTTAAACGTGCGAAATTAATGAATTCGACGTTTTTTAAAACAAAATCTAATTATGAACAAACAATAAATACATTAAATCAAAGAAAAAAAACTTCTAAAGATAATAACTAAAGTTTTTTTTCTTTAGAAAAGCTTTTTTTTAGAACTTTTAAGTATACTATTATTTTTATAAAGATTTTTTTAAGAAAAAAAAAATGAAATAGAAAAAGATGTTAGTCTCTTTTTCTTATAGTGTTTTTCTTTTATAAAAGAAAAAAACACTTACGTGTATTTTTTTTTTCAAAGTGTTTCCTTCAAGAAGTTTTGTTACTTTTTGTCAATAAGTTTTTTAAAACTAATTTATATAGAATTAATATAAAATTAATTTTGTTAGTTTTGCATTGAGGATGATTTTTAATAAATATAAAAAATTAAACATAATTTTTATGAATTCGGAAAATTTAATACGTCGTTATGTAATTACAGGTTCACGTCGATTTAGCAATTATTGGTGGGCTTCTGTAGTTTTTTTAGGTGCAACTGGTTTTTTGCTGACTGGTTTGTCTAGTTATGTAGGAGAAAACTTATTTCCTTTAATACAATCTCAAAATATTCCCTTTTTTCCACAAGGTTTAGTTATGTCTTTTTATGGAATTTTAGGTCTTTTATTAAGTATTTACTTATGGTTAACTATTTTGTGGAATGTAGGAGGAGGATTTAATGAATTTAATAAAAAAGAAGGTATTATTCGTATTTTTCGTTGGGGATTCCCGGGAAAAAGTCGCTGTATTGATGTTGCTTATTCTTTAAAAGATGTCGAAGCTATTCGAGTAGATTTTAAACAAGGTGTCAATCCTCAACGTACTTTATACCTTCGTGTAAAAGGGAAACGTGAAATTCCATTAAATCAAATTGGTCAACCGTTAACAATCGAAGAAGTTGAAAAACAAGCTGCTGAATTAGCAAAATTTTTGCAAGTTGCTGTAGAAGGTATTTAGATTAATAAAAAATAAAAAAAAACGAATCTTTTTCAAAAGCTAGCTTGAATTATAGTTATTTTTTGAAAAAAATCCATTTTTTTTGACGTTTTTAATAAACAAATTAAGTAACATTTTTTTTTGGGGGAAAATATAAATAACTTGAATGAATAATTCAAAATATTTTTGCTTTCCCCCATATTAAAAACTTTTTTTGTTTTTAAAATTTTGGTATAATTATATTTAAAATTTTTTTAAAAATTAAGAGAAAGAAAAGGGAAATAAAAAAGTGACTAAAAAAAAATCGATATATGCTAAAAAAAATGGGAACTTCAAATAGTAAAAAAAATCAAAAGCCAATGGTTCAACCTAAACGTAAAAAATATAAAAACGTAATTGATTTAAAGAAAAAAGAAACTGTCAAGTTTTTTAATTTAAAAAAACAAGAAAGACGTGGCAAAAAATTTTCAAAACAAAAAAAAGAAAAAAGTTTAACATTACCTGTTATCCCTCCAAAATCAGTTTTTATTATATTGAAATCACGTAATAGAAAAATTTATGATCGTAAACTTATTGATTATAAAAACCGTGGTTTATTACAAGAATACATTAATTTTACAGGGAAAATCATACCAAGACGTAAAACAGGTATTACAACAAAACAACAACGTTATTTAACAAAAGCTATTAAAACTGCTCGTATATTAGGGTTACTTCCTTTTGTAAAAAAAGAAAAAGGTTTTTTTAGATAAATTTAAATAATGCTTTTCTCTTGTTTTTGTTGTTGCCTTTTGTTGTTTTAAAAATTAATTATTTTTTTTTGTTTTATTCTTAAAACAACAAAAGGCAACAACAAAGGGAAAAGCAAAAGGTGAGAGAAACACACTTTACGTATGTTTCTTTTACCTTTTAAAAGCATAAACATTTTTTCAAAGGAATCAGGTTTGCATTTTTTTAAATAAAAGATGAAGGGGAAAACTTTAGTTTTTCCCCTTCTAGGGACTTTTACTCAAGGAAAAAAAAAGAGATTAAGTTCTTTTAGTGTGTACTAAAGGCTTTAGATTTAATACCTTATAATTTTTAAGAAGAATTTGTTTGAGGGAAAGTCTCTTTTTTTTTTTACTAAAAAAAGTAGTAAAAAAAGGTTTAAAATTTCGAATTTTAAAGAATTTATTTGATACTTCTAGTTTTTTATATAGAAAAAAATTCTTTTTCTTTGTTGTGGCCTTTTGTTGTTTTAAGAATTTTATTTTTAAAACAACAAAAGGCCACAACAAAGGACAAACAAGAAGCAGAACACTTATCTATATAAAAGACCTTTTTATTATAGAATGATAAATATAGAAACTAAATTTTTTATAGAAAAATGATTAATGATACTATAAGTGATATGTTAACTCGTGTACGAAATGCTTCTATAGTTCGTAAAAAAACTGTAGTAATACCTTATACACGTATGAATTTAAAAATTACCGAAATTTTAGAAAAAGAAGGTTATATTCAATCTTTTGAAATTCGAAACAAATTGAATATTAAAAAAACAAAAAAAGTAGAAGTAGATGTAACTAATAGCCTTTCGAATTTTGAACAAAATTCAAGTTATTTAAGCGATACTCTTTTAAAAAAATCCGAATCAACAAATGCAATTAAAGAATTAAAAATTTATTTAAAATATTATAAAAAATATAAAACAAATTTTTATAAACTAACTGGATTAAAAAATAAAAAAGCCTTAAGTGATTTTAAAAATTTAATAAAACTTTTAAAAGGAAAACAAGGAAGTAAAAAAACACCGTGTATTACAAATTTAAAAAGAATTAGCAAACCAGGTTTACGTATTTATGTAAATCAAAAAGAACTTCCTCGTGTTCTTGCTGGAGCTGGGATTTATATCCTTTCGACTTCAAAAGGTATTTTAACAGATCGTGAAGCTCGTTTTCGTGGTGTAGGAGGTGAAGTTTTGTGTACAGTTTGGTAATTTTTCACTGTTTTTGTAGAAGAAAAGCTTTTTTCTTTAGAAAAACAATTTTTTTAGAATGTTTTTTTTGAAAAGTATTTACATATTTGCTAATTTTTGTAAACGGTTTAAGAACAATACCGTTTTTAGTGGGAAAAAGTAAATGTCTTTATTTTTTCAATATTTAAGTTTAGAAATTTAACATACAAATCGTAAATAAAATAGTTACGAAAGTAACAAAGGAGTAAATTATGTCAGGTAAACCAAACGAACGTCCTTTCTCTGATATTCTTACTAGTATTCGTTACTGGGTTATTCACAGTATCACAGTTCCTTCGCTTTTCATTGCTGGTTGGTTATTTGTAAGTACAGGTTTAGCTTATGACATTTTTGGTAGTCCTCGTCCAAATGAATATTTCACTGAAGATCGTCAAGATGCTCCGTTAATCACAGATCGTTTCAATGCATTAGAACAAGTTAAACAATTATCTCAACAATAATTTTATATTAAAAAAATAACTAAAGTTTTTTTCTAAGAAAAAAACTTTAGTTATTTTTTGTATATTTACTATAAAAAAAAGAATTTCTTTTGAAATTGAAAAAAAAAAGAATAGCTTTTGTTTCCTATGAAAAAGTCGAATATTAAGAGAAAAACGATGTCTTTGTCAAAAAAAAATTCGTTTTTTTCTTAGAAAGATTTTTTCTTTGTAGTAAAAACATATTTTTACCATACAAAAGTTATTTATTAAAATAAAGTTTTTCTTAAAAAAGTACAAAGTGATTTTAAAATTGTTTAAATACTTTTTGTTGTTTTTTCAAAAGTTAAATAAACTAGATTAAGGTTTATATTTTTAACAAAAATTAAAATATACTGATTGACCTATAGGGAACACAAACTAATCAAAATTATATATTTTTTTATGATTTTAAATCTTGAAACTATTATGGCAAATTTGTCATTTTGTTTATTATTTTTTACTATGCTTTTTTATTGGGTTTTTACGGGATTTTCGCAAAATAAACAATTCATTATTGTGGGAACTCTAAGTATGCTATTTTCAAATATTTCTTTGTTTATTTTATTAATAATTAGATGGAAAGAATCAGGACATTTTCCATTAAGTAATTTATATGAATCGTTACTTTTCTTATCTTGGAGCTTAACAACTATTCATTTAATATTAGAAAATCTGAATCCTTTTTCCCAACAAAAAAGTTTTACCAATACACAACAGAATCAATCAAATATTGTATTAATTGGTGCTATTACTGCTCCTAGTGCATTATTAACAAATGCTTTTGCAACATTTAGTCTTCCATCAGAAATGCAAAAAGCATCTGCTTTAGTACCTGCTCTTCAATCAAATTGGTTAATAATGCATGTAACTATTATGATATTAAGTTATGCTGCTTTAATTTGTGGCTGTTTATTATCAATTGCTTTTTTAATTATTACACGTGGTCAAGAAGGAGTTTTAAGTGGAAATAGTTTAGGAAATTATTCTGCTTCTAATAGTAAATCTACTCCTATTTCAACTGAAAAAGAAGAAATTTTAAATTCAGAAGGAGTCTCTACACTTTTAGGTTTTTCTGCAATTGTTGATTCTTCACTAAATTATAATACAGTTAATCCAACATCTTTAGATAACTCAATATCTTCTTCAAATAAATTATTAAATAAAAAAAATTTTTTGAATAGAGATTTTATAGCAACTAATTTAGATAATTTAAGTTATCGTATTTTAGGTATTGGGTTTCCTCTATTAACTATAGGTATTTTATCTGGTTCTGTTTGGGCAAATGAAGCTTGGGGTTCATATTGGAGTTGGGATCCTAAAGAAACATGGGCGTTATTAACGTGGTTAGTATTTGCTATTTATTTACATACTCGTTTAACAAAAGGATGGCAAGGTAAAAAACCAGCTATTATAGCTTCTTTTGGTTTTATAATTGTTTGGATTTGTTTTATTGGTGTTAATCTTTTGGGAAAAGGTTTACATAGTTATGGTTGGATACAAAATTTATAATATGCAAAGTTATATAAATAGTAAATTTAATAAAATCTAAAGGCTTTTAAAAAAGGTAGAGATACACTTTTTAAGTGTGTATCTCTACCTGTCGTTTTACCCTAAAAAATTGAAATAAAAATCTTATCTATAAATGTTTTTTTATCTTTTAATAAAATTCTGTTATAAAGTTTGAATTAAAAAAATTTCTTGGAGATAAAGTATTTTAAACCGTTTTAATTTTTATCAAAATGTGTGCTAGTGTTTTTTTTGATGCTTTTTATTTTAAAAAAAATTTTGGGAAAAAACTAAATTTTTAATTGTTTTTTCAAAAATTTATGATATAATTTATTATAGGAAAGATGGCAGAGTGGTTGATTGCATCGGTTTTGAAAACCGACGTGGCTTTATGGTCATCGGGGGTTCGAATCCCTCTCTTTCCGAAAAAAACTTATCTTTTTAGAGTTTTATTCGAATAAAAAATAATATTAGGCAAAAATATTATTATTATATTTTTTTTAATGTTGTTTAAACGTAAACACTCTTATTTTTTAATCATGAGAAATATAAGATTAACAATTAATTAAAGAATAGATATAAAAGAATCTAGTATGTATTCTATTATTTTTAACGACAATAAAGAAAAAAAGTGTATTTCTCTTCATTATTTGAAGTTTAATAAGTAATTAGAGCAGAAAAAGTTTTTCTAATGCTAATTTCCTTAATTTTTGAAATAAAAAAAGATTTACTAAAAAGATATTTGTTTTTTAATTTTCATTTTTTTATTATTAATATATAATTAATATGGTTGTTTTTATTAAAATTGAAAAATAAAAAACAAAGGGAGGTTAAAATCATGAACCCTATTATTGCTGCTGCTTCCGTTATTGCTGCTGGATTAGCTGTTGGTCTTGCTGCTATTGGTCCTGGTATGGGTCAAGGTACTGCTGCTGGTTATGCAGTTGAAGGTATTGCTAGACAACCAGAAGCTGAAGGTAAAATCCGTGGTGCTTTATTACTTTCATTCGCTTTCATGGAATCTTTAACAATTTATGGTCTAGTTGTTGCTTTAGCTTTATTATTCGCTAACCCATTTACTGGTGCTTAATTTATTTTTAATTAAAATAGATGCTTTTCCCCTTGCGGAAAAAGCATCTATTTTTCTATTTATTAAATAATCGAAAATAGTGACTACGTTTAGATCATATTTCTAAAAATCTAAAAAACTCGCCTTTTTCTTTGAGAAAAACATTTACGTAAATGTAAAATTCAATTAAAGATATACAAATATAGTACTATGTTTTAATTTTAATATCAAAAACAAAAAATCTAATAAAGATAAAGAGGTAGATATTTAAAACACTTTTCCCTAAGGGAAAAAACAAATTTTTTTAGATTAGAAAGCTTTTTTTAATCTTTAAAATAATTAAAACGTAAAAGTAATTTTTTATTCAAAGTAGAGAATTCTGTGATTTTTAGATTTTACATTCCTTTGAATAAAAAATTTATAAAACAAACTATAAAAACTAAACTATGCCTACTATTCAACAATTAGTAAAGTCTGCTAGACAACAATTAATAAATAAAACAAAAGCTCCTGCTCTGAAAGCATGTCCACAACGACGTGGAATTTGTTTACGAGTTTATACTGTAACACCAAAAAAACCTAACTCTGCTTTACGTAAAGTTGCTCGTGTTCGTTTAAGTACAGGGTTTGAAGTAACAGCTTATATTCCAGGTATAGGGCATAACCTTCAAGAACACGCTGTTGTATTAGTGCGTGGAGGAAGGGTAAAAGATTTACCTGGTGTTCGCTATCACATTGTTCGTGGTACTTTAGATACTGCAGGAGTTAAAAATCGTGTTCAAGGACGATCTAAATATGGTGTAAAAAAGCAGCAGTTAAAACTGCTGGTAAAACTAAATAAAATTTAGAATTTTCATTCTAAAAAATCCAAAGTAAAAATAACTTAGTTTTACAATTAGTATGATATACTTTTTTTTTATCAACAAAGTTTGACTTAGTTTTGTTAACAAAACTAAGCTTTTGGTTAGATGTAAAATTAGGAAAAGCAGTACTAATTCAATATGTATTGTTATTTATTTTTTGATTTTTTTATCTTGGTAATAAAGTGTCCCCCCTATGAAAAAAACTTTAGTTTTTTTCTTTTAAAAGGATTTTCAATCCTTTTTATTAAATTCATTTGTTTTTTGAATAAATTTTTTTACATTTTTTATTCAATAGTCTTTTTGGTATGAAATATATATTATAAATAATTATTATGGCTCGTAAAGGTGCTCCTAAAAAACGTATATTAATTCCAGATCCAGTGTATAATAAAGTATCAGTACATATGCTTGTTAATCGTGTATTAAAAAGTGGTAAAAAATCAATTGCATATCGAATAGTTTATAGTGTTTTTCGTAAAATAGCTGAAAATATGAATCAAAATCCAGTTGAAGTATGGGAAAAAGCATTAAATAATGTAAAACCTCGAGTTGAAGTTAAACCACGTCGTCGAGCAGGATCGATTCAACAAGTACCAAGAGTTGTTCCTTCTGTTGAACGTGCTCAAGCTGTAGCTATTCGTTGGATAGTTGCTGCTTGTCAAAAACGTGCAGGTAAAGACATGATTTCTAAATTATTTTATGAAATTACTGAAGCTTCAAAAAAAAGTGGAACAGCTTTCCGTAAAAAAGAAGAATTACACAAAATGGCTTTATCAAATCAAATGAATGCTCGTCGACCTGATACAATCATTAAAGCTATTATGGAACAAAACGAGATCAAAGAAGAATAAAAAGTCTGTTTTTATGAAAAATTTTTGAAGAAAAAAATCGTTAATAATACTAATGGTATTACAAACCTTTTTCTCTTGAGGAAATTCAGAGTGTTGTATAACAGTATTTTTTAACTTTTTTGTATACAAAAAAATAGAGTTTAAAAATGAAAGAATTTACAAATGGCATTTTTTTTATATCGAATTAACGTTTGTAAAAAAGAATCTATGTTTAAAAGTACAACTTTTTTTCTTAACAAAATTAGAATATATAATGAAGAAAAAGAGACGAATGTCTCTTTTTCTTCAAGTATCTTTTTCTTCAATCCACAATTTTATTATAATTTAATAATAAAAAATAAACATAGACTCTACCCCTATTTATTAATTTTAAATAGAAGAGATTTGCACTAGTAAAAAAAACGTATTAAAAAACTATTATTTTCTATGACACAAAGATTAAGTAAATTATATATTGAAAATATTATTCCGAAATTAAAAAATCAATTTGCCTATAAAAATATACATGAAGTACCTCGTATTGAAAAAATTGTGATAAATCGTGGTGTTGGAGAAGCGGCACAAAGTAATAAAGTATTAGAATCTTCATTAAAAGAATTAAATTTAATTTCTGGTCAAAAAGGAATTATAACACGTTCGAAAAAAGCGATTGCAGGTTTTAAAATTCGAGAAAAAGTGCCTGTAGGTGTTTCTGTTACTTTACGTGGGGAACGCATGTATAGCTTTTTAGATAGATTAATTAATTTAGCATTGCCTCGTATACGTGATTTCCAAGGTATTAGTACCAAGAGTTTTGATAAATATGGAAATTATAGTTTAGGGTTAGAAGAACAATTAATGTTTCCTGAAATTGAATATGATAAAATTGATCAATTACGAGGTATGGATATTGCCATTGTTACAACTTCAAAAAATGCTGAAGAAAGCTTAGCTTTATTAAAAGAATTTGGATTCCCGTTTAAAGCTTAAATTCATTTTTTAATTGAATTTTTTTTTAGGAATTTAATTGTTTTTAGTTAAAATACCTATTTAATTTTTTAATAGGCTTTTCCATTTGTTGTTTACCTTTTGTTGTTTTATTAGTAAAACAACAAAAAAATAATAAAATTATTAAAACACAAAAACAAAAAAAAACTAAAAAAACTAAAAAAACTAAAGTTTTTTCTTCAGTAATGATTTTTTATTACTAAGTTTTTTATAAATAAGAGTCAGAAAGAGGATTATATTTTAATAAAACTAGTATTAAAAATAAATTCTATTGAATTCTAGTTTTATTAAACAATATTTTATTTTCAACTATAATCCAACTACATTAATATTACGTTAAACTATGGAATAAAACTAACTTTGGTGTAAAAACATCTTTTTTTATTAAAAAGGCTTTTCCGCAATAAAATTTTTTAGTTTTTTTTAGATAGTTTACTGGAAAAATTTAAATAAAAATATTCTTAATAGATTTTTTATTTAAAAAAAATTAAATAATAAACAATAAAAATTTAATATACAAGAAACAAATTTATGAATATTTATACTGAAACAAATAAAAATATTGGTAGTATTATTCAAATTATTGGACCTGTTGTAGACATTGCTTTCTCTGCTGGTAGTGTACCAAACATCTATAATGCTGTTGTTATTAGTGGTAAAAACACTGCTGGTGAAGATATGCGTGTTGTTTGTGAAGTACAACAACTTTTAGGTGATCGTTGTGTTCGTGCAGTTGCTATGAACCCTACAGAGGGTTTAATGCGTGGTATGGAAGTATTAGACACTGGTAAACCTTTAATGGTACCAGTAGGTAAATCAACTTTAGGTCGTATTTTTAACGTATTAGGTGAACCAGTTGATAATTTAGGCCCAGTTGAAAGTGAGCAAAAATTACCAATTCACCGTTCTGCTCCTGCTTTTACAGAATTAGATACTCGTCTTGCTATTTTTGAAACAGGTATTAAAGTTGTTGACTTATTAGCTCCATACCGTCGTGGTGGTAAAATTGGTTTATTCGGTGGTGCTGGTGTAGGTAAAACAGTATTAATTATGGAATTAATTAATAATATTGCAAAAGCACATGGTGGTGTTTCAGTATTTGCTGGTGTAGGTGAACGTACTCGTGAAGGTAATGACTTATACATGGAAATGAAAGAATCAGGTGTAATCGTTGAAAATAACTTAGGTGAATCTAAAGTAGCTTTAGTTTATGGTCAAATGAACGAACCACCAGGAGCTCGTATGCGTGTTGGTTTAACAGCATTAACAATGGCTGAGTTTTTCCGTGATATTAATAAACAAGACGTATTATTATTTATTGATAATATTTTCCGTTTTGTACAAGCTGGTTCAGAAGTTTCTGCTCTTTTAGGTCGTATGCCTTCTGCTGTAGGTTATCAACCTACTTTAGCTACAGAAATGGGTGGTCTTCAAGAAAGAATTACTTCAACAAAAGACGGTTCTATTACATCTATCCAAGCTGTTTATGTACCTGCCGATGACCTTACTGACCCTGCTCCTGCAACAACTTTCGCTCACTTAGATGCAACTACTGTATTATCTCGTGGTTTAGCTGCTAAAGGTATTTATCCTGCTGTAGATCCATTAGATTCAACTTCTACTATGTTACAACCTTGGATTGTAGGTGATGAACATTACAGTTGTGCTCAAAATGTTAAACAAACTTTACAACGTTATAAAGAATTACAAGATATTATTGCTATTTTAGGTTTAGATGAATTATCTGAAGAAGATAGATTAGTAGTAGCTCGTGCTCGTAAGATTGAACGTTTCTTATCACAACCATTCTTTGTTGCTGAAGTATTTACTGGATTAAAAGAAAAGAACGACAAAATTTATAATTTTTAAATTGTATAAAAATAGAGAATTTTTTCGCTTTTTTAAGTCCTAGTGATTGGAAACTTTCACTAAAAAATTGGGTGAATTGTCAAGAAAGCTTATATAGCTAATTTGCAGCGAATCTTAGTATTAATAAAAACTAAGAACGTTCAACGACTCGTTAAAAGTAGGGAATTTGTTAAGTTTTCTAAATCCTTTTAATAAAAAGTACCCGACTACTTTATAAACAAATAGTAGATGACATAGTCTGAACTTAATGTAAACATTAAGAAGTGTTTTTAAATAACATACAACAAAATGCGCCAGGTAAATACTGTAGTTTAGCAGAAACAATTAGAGGTTTTACTCTAATTTTAAAAGGAGAATTTGATGCTCTTCCAGAACAAGCATTCTATTTAGTAGGTAACATTGATGAAGCTATTTCAAAAGCAGCTTCTCTTAATACAAAATAATAATTAATAATCTTTAATTATTCTAAAATTTTTTTTAATAAAAAGAAAAGAAAAATAAGTTTAATTAACTAATAAAGTTATTTTTCTTTTCTTTTTGTTGTACTTTTTAAAATATTTGAAGAAAAGTAAACTTTAGTTTAAAGTAACCTTTTTTTATGAGGAATAAAAAAAAAAGTTCGCCCTTTAGGTCCGCTTTTTATGGAAATGCAAAAAATCAAGCACTACGAATTTTAATAAAAAACAAAGTTAAATAATTTAATACATTAAGTAATTTTTTATTTTGTAATTAAATTAAAATAAATACTTTGTTTATTTATTTAATTGAAATTTAATAAAGTGCACACTTTTATATGAACTCTTTACTAGTTTTTATGTCCCTTTCTTCAGGACATGGTTTTGGATTTAATGCAAATATTTTAGAAACAAATGTAATTAACTTAGCTGTTGTTGTAGGTGTTGTTGTTTTTTTTGTAGGGAATAATTTAACAGCGATTTTAGAAAATCGTCAACAAACTATTTTAAATAATCTTCGTGAAGCAGATCAAAGAGCTGCTGAAGCTCAAGAAAAATTTAATACAGCAAAATCACAATTAGAACTTGCTGAACAAAAAGCAAAACAAATTCGTGAAGAAGGCTTATTAAAAGCAACTATGGAGAAAAATAATTGTTTAAATCAATATGAACAAGATTTAGCTCGTTTAGAAGAATACAAACAAGAAACGTTACAATTTTACCAACAAAAAGTTTTTAGCCAACTATATATCTCATTAGTGGCTAAAGCTTTACAAAAAGTTAAACAAAAATTTGAAAAACGTTTAGATGATCAATTCCATATTACTGTAAATAATTTCTTTATTGCTCGTTTTACAGAATATAATCCTTAATCCTGTTTTATTTTCTTTTTAAATATTGAAGAGAAAGACACGTACGTGTAATTCTCTTAAATAAAGACACTGGAAGAGAAAGACAAATACGTGTCTTTCTCTTCCAGTGTCTTTATTTTTTCAAAATCGTATTATTAAAAAAAATACGATATTTTTTAATGAAGAGTTGTCGTTTTTGATTATTATATTCGTAAACTCTAGCTGTTCATTTTTCAAATTTCAAAATAAAGTCATATTTTGTTTACAAAAACTTTTTTAAGAAAAATTCTGATTTTCCTTCAATACTTTTTTATGTTTTCGAAAAAGTTTAAAAGTTAATTGAATAAAAAATTTATCTATAAAATTAAGATTCTACTTGTTGAAATTTAAATAAAAAACATCTATGCTTTTACCTAAGATAAATTTTTTTGTTACAAAGCAATGTTGTTTTTTTCTTTATGAAAAAATATTATTTATATTATTCTAGACAAATTTTTTTTTGTTAAGTATAGTAGATGTCGTTTATTCTAAAAAATACTCTTTAAATTTAAAGACAAGATCATTAATATACAATAAATATGTTTTCTTTACTCAAAAAAAAAACTTTAGTTTTTTTTTTGACAACTTTTGAATAAAAATTTAAAGTTTTTTCTTGTGGAAAAGTCATATTAAAAATACTTTTTCAATAAACGTTTAATCGCACTCTTTCTCAAAATGGAAATAAAAATTAAAAAAAAACAATTTTATAGTTTTTTTGTATAAATGAAGTTGCTTGTTTGATTTATTTTTTTTTGAAGAACGAATCAAAAAATAAATTTGTTTTTATGCAAGTAAAAAAATAAATCAAGTTTCCCATAGCTATTTTTTAGTTTTACATTAGTGAAAATTTTATTCTAAGTAAACTAAAATATTTTGGTGAGGTTTTTGTTTAATAAAATCTCTTTTAATATGAAATGCTTTTCCCTAAAAAACTAGAAAGAATTTCTTAGTTTTTTAATAGATAAACAAGCTTGAACAAATGGTTTCGGTTGTTTATAAAAAACTATGTAAATAGTAAAATTTTCAAGGGGAAAAGCTTAATTTGACATTTTAGTTTTTACTTTTAAATCTATTAAAATTCATTTCAAAGAAGTTGTTTAATATGCAACTTGCAAACTAAAAAATAGTGGATAATGGTAAAAAAAAATAAATAATAAAAATATTATGTTAAGTCCAAAAAGAACTAAATATCGTAAACATCATCGTGGTAGAATGAAAGGGAAAGCTTTAAGAGGTAGTAAACTTATTTACGGTGGCTTTGCATTACAAGCTACTGAACCTTGTTGGATTACATCTCGACAAATTGAAGCAGGAAGACGTGTATTAACTCGTTTTGTTAGACGTAGTGGTAAATTATGGATTCGTGTTTTTCCAGATAAACCTGTTACTATGCGTGCGGCTGGTTCTCGTATGGGTTCTGGTAAAGGTGCTCTTTCACATTGGGTTGCTGTAGTAAAACCAGGAAGAATTATTTACGAAATGAAAGGAGTTTCAGAAAAAATTGCTACAAGAGCTTTGAAAATTGCTGGTTATAAAATGCCTGTTAAAACAAAAGTATTAAAGCCACTTCCTTAAAATATAAAAATTTTTTAGTCAATTTTAAAAAATTAATGATTGTTTCAGTTAAAAAGAAACTTTTTTTGTTTTAACTATATTAAAAAATAAAAAAACTATATTTTCTTTTTTTAAGGGTGGAAAGCAAAAATATCTTTTGATTTTGTTATTTATAAAAAAAATATTGTATAATTTACAAAAATTCAATTAACCGGCAAGAAAGAAAAAAGAAAAAAAGAGAAAGACAATTTTTTTCCAAGTCTTTTTTTTATCTTGAAATATTAAACTATTTAATAGGAATTTAAAATTAAAAGTGTTTATGAAATACTTAACTTTTTATCCTAAAGATAGCAAAATAACTTTTATAAAAACAGATTTAAATAACTGAGTTTAATAAAAAGTTAAATCTAACTTTTTATTTATTTTAACAAAACTTTTTTTTGTTTTACTTGATTTTTTAAACGTGTTTTTTAATTAAAATTATAGATAGATAAACTATATAAAAATAAAAAAAGAAATCATGATTCGTCCTCAATCTTTTTTAAATGTAGCCGATAACACAGGGGCTCGTAAAGTTATGTGTATTCGTGTATTAGGTGGAATTCAAGGCCAAACAGCTAATATTGGTGATATTATTGTTGCTGTTGTGAAAGATGCTTTACCAAATACTTCTGTTAAAAAATCTGATATTGTACGTGCAGTTGTTGTTAGAACTCGTAAAGGTATTCGTCGAGAAAATGGAATGCTTATCCGTTTTGAAGATAATGCAGCAGTAGTTATTAATAAAGAAGGAAATCCACGTGGTACACGTATTTTTGGTCCGGTTGCTCGTGAATTACGTGATCGTAACTTTACAAAAATTGTGTCATTAGCACCAGAAGTTTTATAAAAAGTATTATATAAATATAAAAAACAGCTGTTGTTCTATAATTAAAAAGAATAAATACAACAGTTGTTTTTTTTACCAGTTTTGAGTGATAACATATTGTTTTAACTAATATTTAATTTTTTAACTTGCAATTTTTAGAAATATAATGTAATATTTAATATTATGAAGAAAAATATATGTACGTGTCTTTCTCTTCGTTTTAGTGAAAAAAGTTAAAAAATTCTTCTTTTCCACAAGATAAAAATAAAGATAACAATTCCAAGAAAAAAAAAAAAGGGAAGTTTTTTCTTGGCGAAAAGCCATTCTATTTTTCTTTTATTTTATGTTTAGAAAAGTTTCGTTTTTTATTGCAAATTTTTTGAAGGAAATAATAAAAAGAACAAAAAATTATGAAAGATTTTACAACTTATTTATCAACTGCTCCTGTAGTTGCTTTTGCTTGGCTAACTTTTACTGCAGGTTTCATTATTGAAATTAATAGATTTTTCCCTGATCCTTTAGTATTTTCATTCTAATTCATAGAGAAATTGTACATAACTAATAAAACATTCTATTTTGTTTTGGTTATGTGCAGTTTCTTATTTATTATTATTAAATTTTTTAATAGGTCCAATAAAGCATTTAATTGGACCTATACACTTACGCTTTTTTTCTTGAAAAAAAAATTTCAAAAAATTAATTTTTATTAATTAAAAAAATATGTTATAATAAAAAAGTCGTTAAAATGTAGACAATTTTAGATTTAAGTTTATACAGAAAAAAAAAGAAAAAAATTTTTTAATAGAGTGTTACTTTTTCAAAAAAAAAACCATAAAAAAATTGTAGTTTTTTTTTGTGAAAAATTGTAAAAAGTAGATAACAAAATATCAATAAAAAAAAGCTGTTATCTATATATACTTTTTAAATAAAAGTTTGTTTTAATATTTATGTATATTAGGTTTTTTTATAATGACGTCGGGTTTTTTTATGAAACAGATAATGGAGATAAACACATGACAATCACCATTGGTCAATATGTAGAACAACGAGGTATTTTTGATAATGCCGATGACTGGTTACGTAAAGAACGTTTTGTTTTTGTAGGTTGGTCAGGATTATTATTATTCCCTTGTGCTTATTTAGCATTAGGTGGCTGGTTAACTGGTACAACATTTGTAACATCTTGGTATACTCACGGATTAGCATCTTCTTATTTAGAAGGTTGTAACTTTTTAACTGCTGCAGTATCAACTCCAGCAAATAGTATGGCTCACTCATTATTATTTTTATGGGGTCCAGAAGCTCAAGGTGATTTAACTCGTTGGTTCCAATTAGGTGGTTTATGGACTTTTGTAGCATTACATGGTGCTTTTTCTTTAATTGGCTTTATGTTACGTCAGTTTGAAATTGCGCAATCATTAAGATTACGTCCATATAACGCAATTGCATTCTCTGCACCAATTTCTGTATTTGTATCTGTATTTTTAATTTATCCATTAGGTCAAGCAGGTTGGTTCTTTGCGCCTAGTTTTGGTGTAGCGGCAATCTTCCGTTTCATTAACGTTAAGGTGACTTCAAAAGGTAACTTTTGCCGAAAAATAGGGTTAATTCATGAAAACCTAAGTTGTCTGATTAACAATGTACTAAATTTTATTATTCATTTTTTTAAACACGTCAACCCAGTTTACTCCAGTAATTACAGTAATGGTATATCTAATGAAATACCTCAAAATTCTGATAAAAAGAAAACAGGTTCTGTTAAAAAACTTGATGATTCAATTGAAAAATCTCAAAATAATTTAAATGAAGTAAACGATTCAAAACAAGGAAATGCTGAAAAACCTCAAAAAGCTCGTAAATATATTACACTCCCCGGCGGTAAAAGAAAATGGATTAGAATTTTACCGCCTAAAGTTCGGGGGAAAGATAAAAAACCTCGAAAGAAAGGGAAAGAGCATGGGAATTGGAAGCATGGACTCGGGAAAACTCGTGAATATGACTCAGAAAAATATGCTGCTTGGAAAGAAGCAGTGTTAAGAAATTGCAATTTTCGCTGTTTAGTTACAGGAAAAACCGATAAATTAAATTGTCACCATTTAAATAGCTGGGATTGGTATGAAGAGGGCCGTTATGACGCGGCAAATGGTGTAGCTATTACGGTAGATATTCATAAAGAATTTCATGCAAAATACGGGTCGGGTCAAAACACTTTTGAAGAATTTGAACATTTTTTATTTGAAAATTACAATATGACATTAAATGACAGACAATATGGCAATCATGAGCCAAGATTTACTACAGAATCTGTTTCACAAGATTTACAAAGAAAACAACAAGAGAAACAAGCAGATTTAATTGAACTAATTAATTCTCGTAATCATGAGTTAGTTTCTGGTATTTATAAGAAATCATCATCAGTTATAGTTATTAGATGTAAAATTCATGATGTTATTCATGAAACAACAGCAACTAATTATAAAAAATCAAAAACTGGGATGTCTTGTTGTGGTCGACAACGACAAAGCCAAGCAACAGCTTATTATAATACTCTTCGTTAATTTTTTTTATTGTTAGTAAATAAGGTGCAGAGACTAGAAGAAAGTGAAATCTTCCATGAATGTCCAACATCTTTTACATAATATTTTTAATTTTTATACTTTTTAAATTCAGAATTTTTTATAAGAAATTTTGTATTTAACATTTTTAAATTTAAAAGTTTTTATAGGTTAAAGATGGTGATATAGTCCGATACTCCTTAGAAATGAGGAGAGTATAGGATAAAGAGCCTATACGTTACAATTTGTTTATTTTTTCAAGGGTTCCATAACTGGACTCTAAACCCATTCCACATGATGGGTGTAGCTGGTGTATTAGGTGCTGCTTTATTATGTGCAATTCACGGTGCAACAGTTGAAAATACATTATTCGAAGATGGTGATGGTGCTAACACTTTCCGTGCTTTTAACCCTACACAAGCAGAAGAAACGTATTCTATGGTAATTTAATTGCCACTTTATAAAGTAATTTATATTGATAAATCTTACCTAAACGGAAAACTACCTATTTTATTTGCTTTTAAAATAGTACAATTCCGTGCTAAAATGATTGACTTCTTTATAAAAAGAAGAAAACCTTGGTTGGTTCTTTAAAATAAAAAATTTGTTTTAAGAAGGAAACATATGAACTTAAATAAAACAAATAAAAATTTTTTTGACAGATCTTTAAAATCGGGAGTTTATGTTATCACGTGTCTACCTCTTGGTAAACACTATATAGGTGTATCTACACACGTAGTTCGAAGGCTCAATGCGCATAAAACAGCTTTAAGAAATTCTTTGCATTCTAATAAAGAACTGCAAAAAGATTTTCTTAAATATGGTGAAAAAAATTTTCTTTTTCAAAAACTTTATATGGGGGCTGGTTTAGAAAAAAAACAGCTTGAAGAGTTTGAAACACAAATTTTGTTGACTTTGCCTTCTGATAAGCGTTACAATATATATACAAATTGGCGAGTTAAAGGGAGCGGAACAAATCCGTTTTATGGAAGAAAACATACACAAGAAGCTCGAAAAGCTATGAGTTTCGCAAATAAAAATAGACCATCAAGCTTTTTAGGTAGAACGCAAAGTAATGCGGTTAAAAAATTGATAAGTCAACAAAACAAAGGAAATACAAATAAGGAACGTAGAAAACCTTTGTATATTGATTCAGTTTTTTATGAATCCATATCTCATGCTTCCCAAATAACTGGTTTATCACGCCGATTAATAAGAGATAGATGCCATAGTGATGAACCCCGTTTTGCTAATTATCAATGGGAAATAAAAGATAGTCCAAATCAACCATCATAAATGCCTAACGACTATCCAACTTAAATACGGTGGAGTAGGGGACAAGGAGTTTTTAACAATGGTCTTCGAAATGGTAAGTATTCTATGTTATTAACAAAAAATAGAATAAAGATATAGTCTGATCTTATAGGTAACTATAAGCTGTGGAGTTTGTTTTCTGCGAACTGATTTATATTAGTAGACATCTTGAACAACTTCCCGGGGAAAGACTTCCGACCTTTCCTGAACAACATGAACTGCGAATCGTTTCTGGTCACAAATTTTTGGTGTAGCTTTCTCTAACAAACGTTGGTTACACTTCTTTATGCTTTTCGTTCCTGTAACTGGTTTATGGATGTCTGCAATTGGTGTAGTAGGTTTAGCTTTAAACTTACGTGCATATGACTTCGTTTCTCAAGAAATTCGTGCTGCTGAAGATCCTGAGTTCGAAACATTCTATACTAAAAATATCCTTCTTAACGAAGGTATTCGTGCTTGGATGGCCGCACAAGACCAACCACATGAAAAATTAGTATTCCCTGAAGAAGTATTACCTCGTGGTAACGCTCTATAATCTTTTATTTACTTATTTTGTTTTTAAAAAACAACTGTAGTCTTTAGTTACTACAGTTGTTTTTTTTTTTCAAGTTAAAATAATTTTTTTATTTTTAAAATTAAAAAAAATAACTTTTTTTTAAAGGAGCAACTTAAACTTTAAGTTTATTTATCTGCCTTTTTTTTTACCCCTATAGAATTGTTTCAATTAGACAAAATAGATTGTTTTTTTTTTAGTTTACAGAAACAAAAATTCTATAGAAAATTATTTTTTATTCAGCAAAATAATTTTTTTTACTATATAACTAAAAAACTAAAAGTTTTTTAGAATTAAATAACTTTTAACATGTTACTGCCTTTATAAGGTTCTCTAATAAATATTTATTGAAATAGAAATGTATTTTTTAATACATACAAATTCCAGGACAGTAAAATTAAATAATGACTTTTTATTATTAACTATCTTTACTTTTATTAAGAAATATAAAATACAATTTTTTTAAACTTCCCATGTTTTAAAATTTTTATTATTGTCAAGTTTTAAGCGTTAAATGTATTTTCTTTACACTAAAAAACAAAAAAATGTTTATTTATAAACGGTTTTTAATTCATTTAGAAAAACTTTGTTTTTTTTTACTAAAAAAACAACCTTTTTTTATTACCCTATTTAAAAATATTAAAAAACATTTTATTTTGATTATAAAAAAATCGAGATTAACATTGTGCTTTTTCAAAATCTTTGTTAAAATAAAACATAACTTTTTTAAAAATGAAAAAATCAAATAGTTTTCCCCAAGAGAAAGAATAAAAAAGATTTAAGTCTCTTTTATCTTCAAGTGTCTTTCTCTATATATAGTATATAAATATATATAAATAATATATTTATATTGAAAATTAATAAAAAAAAGGAGAGATGGCTGAGTGGTCGAAAGCGGCGGATTGCTAATCCGTTGTACAAGTTTTTTTGTACCGAGGGTTCGAATCCCTCTCTCTCCGTAATAGTTTTTTACTGTTTTTCTAAAACTAATTAAAAATTTGAAAAAATTAATAAAATAGTGTAAAATAGTTAAAAATTTTTAACTTTAAATTTGAATTTACAAAAAAGTAGTAATTTTTTTAAATGTAATTTTATTTTTTATAAACATTTAAAAAATTAAAAAAAAACATTCGTTTTCTTGGTGAAAAGTCTTTTGAAGAAAAAACGATTGTTTTCTTTTAAAATTCAATAATAGAATTATCTCAACAAGCTTTTTCCCTAAATAATTTTTTATCTGGCGTACTTAATCTTATTATTTTCAAAATTAATATTAATTAATAAAGTTTAATACAAAAAAAGTTTAGTTTACAAATAAAGAGCAAAACACTTTCAAATTTTATTTGGAAAAAAATACAAATATAAAAACTTATACTCAGAGGACGAAACCTAAGTTTTTTACCTTAAAAGAAGATTTTAAGACTTTTTAATTTGTTTTATTCAAAATAAAAATTAAAGTTACAGTAGCTTTTTTTATTTTAACAGTATTTAACAAAAATAAGATTTTGTCTTTAAAAAAAGAAATCATAAAATAAAGAAAAATACACTTTTTCTTATATAAAGTATAGATGAAAGGTAACAGTAGGCTTTAGATAAAAGCATTTTTATAGTAAGCCTATTTTTTCAATTTTAATAAAAAAAATAAAAAAAAAAGAAGATGTTTTTATGACTTTAGTAACAGCAGTCAAAGACTATGTTGAAGTAGTTCATAAATTAATTGAAACATCACCGAGTTATGTATTGCAAAATGCTAACTACAGTGATTCTTTAACAATTTTAAATTTCGGGCTAAGTACTATTAAACAAATATGTTCTAATATACTTAGTTTTGAATGGTTAAAACAATTATGGTATTTGCCTATAATTGTTCCAGAAATAGCTTCCTCTATGATTTCTGAGATTTCAGTATTAGATGGAACTGTTCATAATATGTTAACTTTTCTAGATCAGCCTATTTCAATGTCAAATCAAGTGTATGGAAATTTAGATTTACCATTAACTTGTTTTGAAAAAATTTTTACTGGTTTAATAAATAGTTTATTCTTGTGGATTCCAACATCAACAGCTACTTTTATTTGTTTTCGTAGATTTATCATGCAAGGTGTAGAAGCTGGTTATGCAGCAGCTTTAGGAACAATGGCCGCCAATATATTTTGGTTAGCAAGTATTCTTTTTGGTTTACGATTTATTGTTGTTCCTTGGATGAGTTTAGATCTATTTCGTTATTTTTTAGGCTTCTTATTATTAATGAAATATTTTTGGGACAATCGCTTTGCTTATAAAGAAGTAAAACATACAGCTGTTTTTGGTAAACAAACGTTACAAAATATATTTAGTTTCCATTTCTTATTAGCCTTAACAGAACAAACAAGTCTTTATCCATTTTTAAGTAATTTTTCTATATCAGCTCAATCAACTTTATTTGAAAGTTTTCCATCTGATAATTTTTTAAATTTTAGTTTAATTCATATCAGTTATTTACTAGGGATTGGTATTGGAAGTTATAGCTTAATTCATTTAATTTGTTGGTTTTGGCAAGATCCTGCTTATAGGTTCTATTTTTGGTTAATGAATAAATTTAAGAAACTTCGTGTAGTAGATATTGTTCGCCCAGTACATTTATTCTTTCAATCAATTACTGTTGCTTTTGCTTTTTCAAGTTTACCTTATTTTGGGATTGAATATGCTGTTACGAACCCACTAGGATTTGTACCGAATGACCAAACTTTCCATCAATTTAAACAAACAAGCTTTTTGACTCATTCTACTTCTCCTGCTTATTATCGTTCACGATTCAATTTTCCTCGACAAAAATTTTTCCGATATGAAGATTGGGCAGAATATTATCATCGAAATATGCCATTAGATACATCTTTGTATGATCAAGGAGCTTATCGGTTATATACCATGGAAGACTTAAGTTATGGTACTGACTATGAATGGATGCGTCGAAGATCGGATAAAATTAAAATACGTAGTCGTCTAAAACGATTACGATGGTTTCCGCGAAATTGGGCAAATAGACTATGGGATTTTACAAAAACTTGGTCACGTCGGAACGTCGCCTGGAGAAATGATATTTTAAATATGTATCAATTTAGTTGGGATTCGAAAGCGCCTATTGTTTGGGGAAAATTAGTTAGAGAAGAATTATTTCCAAAACTACAAACTATAGAAAATATACCAAAAGAGGCATTATCTAGAAAATCCAATGAAACAACAAAAACAGGTTGGGGTTCTTTCTGGGGTCCAGACCCAGACTGGACGAGTAAATTTTTATGGAACCAAAATAGTAGTAATAGTATAGAAAAACAATATTGGTGGAATTGGCAAAGTAGAAGAAATTTATCCGATAATGATAATTGGTGGAAATGGCTATCAGAATCTTCTCAAAAAAATGAAAATTCAAAAGCACTTCAACAAAAAAAATTAAATATAAATGCAGATTTCTGGGAACCACAACAACGTTTAATTTCTAATTATGCTTTACCTCAAGAAAAAAATCAACAAGAAGAATATATATTAGAATTTTCTACATTAAGAAAATTTGTTCGAAAATTAAGTTCTCGTTTAAAATTTTCTCAAATAGAAGAAAATGCAAATAACAAAAAGCCCGTTTATTTAAATACTAATTTATTTAAAAATAAAATTTCTTCAAATTTGGAACATATTCAATATCCTGGATTTCCCTTAAAAACACTGTTACTTTTACCTCATTTTACTGAATGGAATAGTTTCCAAAAAGTGTTAACAAATGTAAATAAAGTATTATGGTGGAGTAGATTAACAACTTTAACAAAGTCACAATCTAATAAAAACTTATTAGTTGATTCATTCGATGAGTATAATGGAAATAATTTACAATTAAATAATCAAAAAAATTTGACAAATTCGACAAAAATGCAAATAAAATCTAGCTCTTTCTTATTTGAAAATCCAAATAACTTAATTACTGATAATAATGCGGACAGTCTGAATCTTTTAGATAATTCTAAAATACGCAAATATTTAAATTGGAATAATAAAATTTCTCTTTTTGATAAAAAATTGATAAAATTTGAAAAAATTCAAAATAAATTATTTGAATTACCTAATACAAATTTATCAACTTTCAGTAATGACTCTATTGAAAATTCTTTTATAAAATCAAAAAAATTAGATATACAAAGTTTAAAACAAAAAATTGACAAAAAAAGAAACAGATCTGTTTCTTTTTTAAAAATCGCACAAGAGCCTCAAAAAATTGTACTAAGTAACAATAAAAATTTCACAAATACGGATTCTAAAGTTTCTGTTTATAAAAATTCTACTTTTTATAACACTGCTTCTTCTTTAAATAAAGAATTAGGTGTTGTTTCATCGTCTAATCTAAGTTTATTACACCCTATCAAATATTATTTACACAAAGAACAAAATTTTAAAAGAAAATTACGTTTTTATGGAGTAAAAGCTTCCGGTACATTAGCAAAAAAAGAGAAATCTTTCGCAGTTAAAAATTTATCAAATGATGCTGTCTTGCAAAATAATTCTTCAATAAAAAATGACTTAATAAAAAATACTTCTACGCAAGAACAAATAAATAATTTACCAATTTTTAATTTTTATATGAAAACGTATTTCCAAAATTATAAACCAACTCGATTATATGTAATGAATACTAAAATGAAACGTCAATTAGGAATGGGTGCAAGTGCAAGAAGAAAAGGTCGAGATTATACTAATAAATTATTAAAGAGATCTAAAATTTTATCAGGTACACCTTGGATTCGCCAATGGGTAAATCAGTCCGGTTTTTTAGCTCGTAGAAAAAGATTAGAAACGTGGATTAGAAGACAACATTATGATCCAAATGAACTTTGGTCTAAAATTATGAAAATGGATGTAGATTTATTTATAAATCGTCAACCATCTTCACATTTTTTAACAAATACAGAAGAAAAATTATTGCACCTTCGTCGATTTTTATTATTTGAACATTATGATAGTTTAAGATGGTATACATATATGAAAAATTATCGAACAATGAAAAATACAATTGGTGGTACTAAAAGTTTCACAAGTCGTTTGTATAATCAACAATTTAAAGGAACATTTCATAAAGTACGTCATTTATTTGCTTTAACTCCAAGTTCTAGTAATGGTTCTTTATTAAAATTTGATCAACCTTTATATAATAATTCAAACATAAATAATAATGTGTCTTTATGGCATGAAGAATTAGACAAAAATGCTTTCTCCCAAAAAATCGAATCTAATCAAAACACACTATTTACACAAAAAGAACTTGATCAACCTTCTTATAAAGAAGCTAACTCCTTTAATTCTAGTTTAAATAAACAATATTTAAACGGCAAATCTAGTTTTAATATGCTTTCCTCCAATAAAAAACGTTGGGGAAAAACATCATTTATGATTTCGTTATTTAAAAAACGTCAAAAAATGTCTACAGACTATAAACGTGCTTCTGAAAAATTATGGAAAAAATGGAAACTAAAAACATTACATAATTCAACAAAAATACAAATCAATAAAATAAAAACAATTTCACCTTTAAGCGAAAATAAAGAAAGAGTAAGTTTAAATAATGGGATTATTTCCAATCTACCTTTTTCAATTACAGAAAATCAAATAACTCCGAGTAACATAGATCAAAAATTATATCAAATACTTAAAATAAAAAAATTAGCAGAACTAAACCAAAAATCACAAATTAGTGAGAATATGCTTTCCCCTAATGTAAGTTTAACAAATACATTCAATAATACTAATTCTGGCTTTTTATCGCAAAAATCTAATTGGAAAATAGCAACTAAAACAGCAATTCGCAAAGCGTTAAAAGAAGCAGTTGATATTCAAAATAACCCAAATGCATATTTATTAAATGATCAAGACTTTGGTTCTTTAAAACAATTATTAGCAACAAGAAGATTAGAATATAAAAATATATTAGTAAATGTAGATAAAAATATTACAAAAAAAGTAATTAAATCTATTTATAATAAATCAAAAGGGATTTCAAATAACACAATTAACCAAGACCCATACGACAATTCAAATAACTCTGTTTTTTCTGTATTGAATAAATTTTGGCAGAACAAAATAACAAAAACGAATAATACTAGTAAAAATTCTTTACTCCAAGCCGTAAATTTCCAAAACTCTACTCAATCTAATACTAATTCAATACCCGTTGAAATAAAAAACGAAGAATACTCTAAAGATGCCTCAAATTTTAATCAACAAGGTAATATAGCTTTATATGAAAAGAATTTCATGTTAAGAGAACGTTCTAATCTTCAAAACTATGTACTAATGAAAAAAATATTACTTAATGATTCAAGTTCTTCTGGAACACGTCATCAAATTAGACCTTTACCAGGATCTAGAACAAAAGCTCTCTATGAAAAACAGTCAATGTCTGACTTAGTTTTAAATTCAAATGCAATTTCAAAAAACGGATTAAATTTAGGTTTAAGAAAAAAACAAATTTCTTTTTCTTCATTAGGTAGTTCAATTAATACACTTGATAATAAAATACGTGCCTATAAAACTCGTAAATGGATTGAATCAAATTCTTTAAATAATTTCGTTTTAACTTCTGAATTTAAAAGAGAAAGTAAATTTAGTTATTTAAACAAAAAAAATAACTCTTCTCTTTTACAAAAATTAAATAAAAATTGGAATTCATTCTTAAATAATTTACAAACAGATTTATCTTTACCAATAGAATCAAATCGTATGGATAAACAATTACAAGATAAACTTTTATTAACTTCAAATTCACCCGAATTTGAAAACCTTTTATCAAAAACCGTTTCAGATAATAAAAACTTAATATCTTCTAATATACTATTAAATGAAAAATTATCTGGAGTTGTACTTAAAGAAAATCTGCTTTTACGTGATATAATGCGTCAAAGATTAACAAAAACGATTCAATCAAAACAAAAAACACAAACTCTTTTAGAAATGCCTAATCGAATTCGACGAACAAAACAACGTCGTAAACGTCAACAAACATTAATTAAACGAAATTTATTAAGACGCCATGTAAGTCGTAAAAACCGCAGAAAATTCATTGTTAAAACTAAAGAAATTAATAATCAAAGAATGGTTCTTGATCGAAAATATGAAATTGAAGAACGATTATTTTTAAATAAAATAGATCAAATAAATTCTTTTTTACCACAACTTAAAACAAAACCGAACAATATAGAATTCCAATCTGATAGTACTTCAAATCTTTCTACAACAATTAAAAATCAACCTTTATTTATAGGAAATAAAATTCCAAGCCAAAACCAAAATTCAAGCAAATTAAAAATGGATTCCATTTTGGATAATTTTTTAATTTGGATGTTAATGCAAAAACAAATAGTTAATTCAAACTCATCTGACAATCTTTTTGTTAAAACTAGTGAAAATTCTACTGTAACACAAAACTTATTAGACACTTTAACATTTAAAAATAATACTCAAAAAACAGATTTCAAAACAAATAATTTTCCATTATGGTGGAATAAAGAAAAATCAAAAAATCCGTTAAATAAAATAGAAACCTCCTTAATTGATAGCAAATATTTTACTTCTGGAAAAAATTTGTCTAATTTTAAAGATAAAAATTCACAAGGTGGAAATTATTATCTATCGTCTGTTATTCGTTCTAGTCGAATAGTTAATAGAATATTAACTGAAGAACAAAATAGTAAATTAAATAAAAATTTAGAGAAAAGTGAAGATTTATTAAAACAATCTTTTTTAAGACAAAAATTAGACTCTTCCTTGACCAATTCAAACGAAATAGAAAATGAAAAAAGTCGTTTACGCAGAAGTCTTCGTAAATTTAGTTCATCTAATCCAATAAGTGTAGAAAAAATAAATTGGATAAAAAAACTATCAAAATCTGAACAAAATAGCTATATAAATAACCTACTAACTGTCGATGGAGTAGTAAGTAAAAACAATGGTTTTTCTCATAAGGAAAAAAACCTTTTTTTAAATAATCTAGCATTAAGTACTTGGCTACAAAGGGTTAAACAAGAAAAACAAAAACAAAGTCTTCCAAATATTTTTAAAAAATCAACAACTATTTCTGGGAAAGTCTTATTAAGTTCAAATGAACAATCTGAACTATTTAAGACTAATACTTTTGTAGAAAAGCCTCAAGAATTTTCTTTGAAAGAAATTTTAAGTAGTATATCAAACAAACAAAATTCTTCTCAAAAAGAAAATTTAATGAATTTAAATAAATATATAATAACAGCAAGGACAACACCAAGTAAAATATCTCGTCAACAAATACGTAAAAAAACCCGTAAACGTCGTATAATACGTACTAAACGATTAGAACGATTAAAAACTTTACAAGATCATCCTTTAAAATTTAGATCTGATCAAATCCAAACTTTTTATAATTTACAAGACTCTTTAAAAAAATGGAAAAATTTTGCTTTTATTTCATCTAAACAGAAGTATATAAATACAGTTGAAAATACACTTTCAGATAAATATTTGTCGAAACAAAAAAATAAGAATTTTGATTTTATTCCATTTAGTAATTTTAAAAACGACAATTCAAGTTATTTTGACCGAGGTTCAAGCTATAAATATACAAATACAAATACTGATCTATTATATAATCTTTATTCGAATATCTTTGGAAATCCAACAACAGTTGAAGAAGAAAAAACGGAAGATTTTATGAAAAATACATCCAATATACAAAAATCACAATTATTAATAAATACAAATCCAATTCCATTTTATGCTGGATGGGATGAAACGGTACGCAAATTTGTAATAACAAATCGTTTATTATCTCGACAAGAAGCTGGTTATGAAATTTCTTCTACAATTTTTAACTCTTTAAATACTAATACTAATGTAGATTTAAATAACCAACAAGTAAATATTGAATTTTCATCTTGGCCTTTAAAAGGGAAAAACGCAGCAACTACGTTATATGCCCAATTTCCTTTTATGATTGCTCCTCAAACAAAACTAAATTATTCAGATAAACAAATTATTCAATTAAAAGGAGGTACAAAATATCAATTAACTGATTTAAATCAAAGTATTTCTTTAAAAACAAGCAACAATGCTAGTAGAATTGAAAATAAATGGATTTCAAAATCAACGGATTTAGTTGATATTGGTGCTAATTTAAAACAATTAAAACTAGAAAAAAGAATTAAAAATCAAATTAAATCTGGTAAAAATGAAGATCATGGTAGTATTAGACAATATGGTCAAGTAATTAGTAATTTAGCTGTTCCTGCTCATCGTAAAGTTCGTAGACGTGCTTTATTTGCACCTCTTCGTTGGCAAAACAAAAAACAAACAACAAAATCAATTTTAAAAACAACAAAAATGGATATCGAGAACAATAGTTTAAATCAAACTAAATTCTTTAAAACAAAAACAACAGGTATTTCTTCAACAAAAAATTCATTAAAGGATAAAAAACTTCTTTCTAAAGTAACCTTATTAAGAACGTTTAGACAAGGAAATAGAGCACAAATGCGAGCTCCACGTATACAACGTTTACAGAAATTTATTCGCCCTAATAGTTCAGCATGGAAATGGCAAGTTTCTTTAGCAAGAAGAAAAAAACAACGTATAAAATCACAAACCAAAGCTATTGCTGAAGGAAATGCATTCTCAGCTGCTTCTAATTCTTTCAATAATTTAGAAAAAACTAGATATATTATACGAAAACGTAAGAAACGTGGAAATAATAAAAATCCACGTTTACGTGGGGATAAAAATATTAGACAAACAAAACGTCAATTAAGACAAAAATTATATTTACGTCCTAAAAACCGACCATTACGTCGACGCAGTCTAGGAGTTAATTTCCAAAATAAATTAAATTATTGGCGACGTCAATCTATCGATTTATACACGGAAACAAACAGTTCAAATCCTAATATAAAAGATACTAATAAATTCTTCTTTTCTACAAATTTAAACAATAATTCTAAATATTCTAATTCTTCTACTGAATGGAAAGAAGGTATTAATATGAAGGATCCTCAAGGTTTCTTATCATTGAAAAAAGAAACTCCTTTAAATCTGGATTCAAGACGTCCTCGAAAATTATATCGTAGTTTATTTAAAAATCCTTCTTTACATATTCCTATCCTATATGAAACTTTACCTGGACATAGTCGTTCTCTGCCTTTAATTAAAAATTTACCAGCGCCTGGTAGCTCAGTGAAAACATTAAATCGTGTTATCAAATGGAGTTCAGCGGATGGCGCTGCACGTTTTCATCGCGTAAATTTAGCTTATGGCTGGGCACTTGAATTATTTTTACGCAATTTACATCAAAAAATTGGAAATCGACTTGAAAACAATATATTATTAAATCAAGAATTAACTGAACGTAATTCTAAACAATTGCCTAATTTCCGCAATGAAAAAACAACTCAAAATTCTCTAAATTCAACAGTTATTTTACAAAAACATCAAGATTATTTGACAAAAGTACTAAATAATAAAGCATCGAATTTTACATTAAATCGTAGTTTTAATCGTCGTGCTATAAAACTTCGCCAATTAAGTTACACAATGTCTCTGAGACTATATGACCGTTGGTTTTTTTATTATTATGCAAACAAAGGAAATCAAGCGAATAATAAATTGTTAGTAGATCAATTAAATTCAGAAAATTTAGATCAAAACCACAATTTAATGAATAATATTCGAAAATTCTTTACATTCCATTTAAATGATACTCAAAGTACTTTTAGAGCTTATTTAAAAAATTTAAGAATACTTGCTAAAAAACGTGCAGAAAAATTAGAGTCTCTTAAAGAGAATACAATTTCTCCTAATTTAAATACTTCAATGAATATTACGACTAAATCAAAAACAGAAAATAATACTTTAACAGAAGGGTTAGAAAGTTTTAAATTAAAAACAAATACTGAAATCCTAGAAGGTAACAAAGGACAATATACAAATCAGTCTACTAATTTAAGCGAATTTGAAAAAAATCAAACAACTAATAAAACTTTACTGAAAAAAGAAAAGAAAATGCAAGAAGATAGATTCTTTTTTGCTCAATTTAATAGACCGCCATTGGTAGATGATTATCGAATTACTCGTGAAGTAAATCGCCATTATCCTTTAAATGGAGGGTTTGTATGGCCAGGTGACTATTTAAGATTAAAAACAATTCAAATACCTAGAAATATTAAATCTATTTACTTAGAAAATAATAAAAATAATAGTTTTACTAATCTTAGCAAAAATTTTTTGGAAAAAGAAAAAATTTTAAATAAAAAAATATATAACTAATTAAGAATCTTTTTTTTATAAAGTAATGGGAGTAAAAAAACTCCCATTACTTTATATTTAATTATACCATTACAATTTTTTTCGTTACTGTTTTGTTTTGTTTTTTTTCCCTAAAATTCAAAAGAAGTTTGTTTTTTTGTATAAACTTTTTTATAATATAAATTTATAATCTTCACAAAAAAAATTAAATATTTTTAATAAAAACAATAGTTTTTTTAGCAAAATTTTGAAGAAAAAAGAATTTTTTTTATTCAAAAAGAAGAAAAAAGAATTTTTTTTATTCAAAAAGCTTTTTTTTTTCAAAAATAGAAAAAATAAAATCTTTATTATCTAAGAGAAAGACACTTTTTTATGATTTTAAAAGGTTTTTTTATTGTACTATTTTTAAATAAAATTTTGACGCATTAGTAAATTATTAGGTTTGACATAATTATAAAAGAAGGATTTTTTATGGCTAGAGCCAAATTTGAACGTAAAAAGCCTCACGTAAATATTGGAACAATTGGTCACGTTGACCACGGTAAAACAACTTTAACAGCAGCTATCACAATGGCATTAGCAGCTCTTGGTGGTGGTAAAGCTAAAAAATATGATGAAATCGACTCAGCACCTGAAGAAAAAGCTCGTGGTATTACTATTAATGCTGCACACGTAGAATATGAAACAGAAACACGTCACTATGCACACGTAGATTGTCCAGGTCACGCAGACTATGTAAAAAACATGATTACAGGTGCAGCGCAAATGGATGGTGCTATTTTAGTTGTATCTGGTGCTGATGGTCCAATGCCTCAAACAACAGAACACGTACTATTAGCTAAGCAAGTAGGTGTACCTGCAATTGTAGTTTTCTTAAATAAAGCAGATCAAGTTGATGATCCAGAACTTTTAGAATTAGTTGAGTTAGAAGTTCGTGATATTTTAGATAAATATGGTTTCCCAAGTGCTGACATTCCTGTTGTTTCAGGTTCAGCATTAAAAGCTTTAAATGCTTTAGTTGCAAATCCTGCGATTGAGCCTGGTAAAGACGAATGGGTTGATAAAATTTTCGAACTAATGAAGGTAGTTGATGAATTTATTCCAACTCCAGAACGTGAAGTTGATAAACCTTTCTTATTAGCAGTTGAAGATGTATATAGTATTACTGGACGTGGTACAGTAGCTACAGGTCGTGTAGAAAGAGGATCTCTTCGAGTTGGTGAAACTGTTGAGGTAGTAGGATTAAAAGAAACAAAATCAACAACAGTAACAGGTCTTGAAATGTTCCAAAAAACATTAGATGAAACAATTGCTGGTGATAACGTAGGTATTTTATTACGTGGTATTCAAAAAAAAGACATTGAACGTGGTATGGTTCTTGCAAAACCAAATACAATTAAACCTGAAACAACATTCTTAGGTCAAGTTTATATTTTAACTCCTGAAGAAGGTGGACGTAAGAGTGGTTTCTTTGTTGGATACCAACCACAATTCTATGTTCGTACTACAGATGTAACAGGAAAAATTATGGGATTTGAATACATTAAACAACGTACTGAATCAAATTTATCAAATCAACACTCAAATCCAATGATTTGCCCAGGTGACTCTGTGAAAATTAAAATTCGATTAATTAATCCAATTGCTATTGAACAAGGGATGCGTTTTGCTATTCGTGAAGGTGGACGTACTGTAGGTGCAGGTATGGTTTTAGAAGTAAATGTGAATCTTGAAGAACAAGAAAAGAAAAAATAAACTAAGATTACATAGTTTTAATATAAATATATTATTTTTGCAATTTATAAAAATATAAAAGTTAAAAACAGAGCTTTTTTAAGAAAAAATAGCTAAAATTTTTTTTCTTAAAAAAGCTCTGTTTTTAATAATAAATAGCTTGTTTGACAAAAAAAATAGATAATATCTATATATTTTTGAAGTAGTAACATAAAAAACAAAATTGACAAAATATGTAATTATTCATATAATTAATTTATATTAAAAAAATAAATATTGCGGGTATAGTTCAGTGGTAGAACACCTCCTTGCCAAGGAGGTTGTCGCGCGTTCGAGTCGCGTTACCCGCTATTAAAAAATAAATATTATATTATTATTATTACTTTGCTTTAATTTCGTGTTATAAACATTTAGTATTATTCTATTTTTTTTTTTAAGACAAAAAAATTTTGCTTCAATAAAAAAGTATTGGAAATAAAACAATCTTTTGGTAATAAAACAATCTTTTAGATTAAAAGTTATTTGAGGAAAAGCAAAAGAGGCGAGACTCATACGTACGTATGATTCTCTTCAAGTCTCTTTCTCTTGGGTAAAAATAATGTCACTAAAACAATAAATAATGTTTAGTTAAGGATTAACTTATATTGTTCACAAAAATAATACAAAAAAGAATTTACAAATTCTAGACTCAACGAATCGCACCCATAAGCGAAATTTAATATTTCTTTTTTAATTTGTTTGAGTAAAATTACTCCATTAGTTTCAAATCATTTGCTAGTTATAAAAATTCAATTTTTTGATTTAAAATTTAAAAATTCTAAAAAAAAAGTTTAATTTTAAGAGAAAAAGGATTTGTAATTCTTTTTGAATGCTCTTTTGAATGCTCTAATGAAAATACAAATCTTTTTCTCTTGGAAGAAAAGCATTGCTTTTATTCCAAGAGAAAATTACTATTAAAAGAAATTAAATAATTTAAAATATGAAAAAGGGAAAACTTTTTAAGAAAAAAACTAAGGTTTTTTTCTTGAAAAGCTTTTTTTATTTTATTTTTTTCTTCTACGAAGGATTAATTTATTACTTTGTTTTTTAGGTTTTCTTGTTGGTTGCCCTAAAGCTGGTTTACCCCAAGGTGTAACTGGTCGACTACGCCCAATTGGAGCACGACCTTCACCACCACCATGTGGGTGATCAACAGGGTTCATTACAGATCCTCGAACAGTTGGACGTTTTCCAAGCCAACGCATACGCCCAGCTTTTCCAACAACAATACTATAAGCTTCGATATTTCCTACTTGACCAATAGTTGCCCAACAGTGACGAGATATTAAACGAATTTCTTTTGATGGTAAACGTACAGTAACAAAATCCCCTTCTTTTGCTAATAATTCAACAAGTGTACCAGCTGAACGTGCTAATTGTCCACCTGAACCAGGTTGAAATTCTACATTATGCACCCCAGTACCTAAAGGAATGTTTCGTAACGGTAACGTATTTCCATTTTGAATAATTGCATCAACATCTGAAATAATAGTATCTCCGATTTTTAGTCCACGTGGTTGTAAAATATATCTCTTTTCGCCATCTTGATAACGAACAAGTGCAATACGAGCATTACGGTTTGGATCATATTCTATAGAAATAACTTGTGCTTGAATTCCTGTCTTATCTCTTTGAAAATCAATATTTCTATATAAACGTTTATGGCCACCGCCACGATGTCTACAAGTAATAATACCACGATTATTTCGACCTTTTGATTGATGGTAAGAAAAAGTTAAACCTTTTTCAGGTTTATTTGTTGTAATTTCATTAAAATCAGAAACCGAACGGTTTCGAGTACCTGGCGTATAAGAACGTAAAAAACGAATTCCCATAATTTAAAATAAAATAAACAATAAAAAACTATTGACATTTGTTTTAAAAAAAATTTATCATTACAAAATACACAATAATGAAAAATAAAAAAGCTATTTTTTTTTTTCTTTTATAATTTTGTTATTATACAACAAAAAGTTAAACAATAAAAGATAATTTTTTTTTAGTTTTTATAATGGAAAAAAAAATGCTTAATCGTTCGTTTATAGAGTTTTTTGCTTTTTACTAACTACCTAAAAAAAATTGTTATGTTTAAATTAAACAATTTAAAATAAAAATACTTGTTTTTATTTTGAGTTAGTTTTAAAACAAAATAAGAAATAAATGACGAATCTTAATATTTTTTAATATTCCCTTATTCAAAAAATTCTTGCTTCATAAAAGACCAAGTAATAATTAATAAAAAAACTCTAGTTTTTTCTATTTGAGTTTTTTATCTAAGAAATAAAAAATAATTGTAATTGTTATTTTAACAGTAAAATAACACACACCCACTATTTTCCTTTTTCTCTTGGGGGAAAAAGCATTGCTTTTTTCCCTTAAAGAAAATTCCAAAAATTAGAAATTTTTATATATTCCTATTTAAGTAAAAAAATGTTAAATATACCATTTAAACTAAAAACTTTTTGCTTTTTTGTTGTTTTAAGTATTTTATTCTGTTTTATTGTTGCCTTTTGTTGTTTTAAGAATAAAATTCTTAAAACAACAAAAAATAATAAAACGCAAATAACAAAGGGCAAACAACAAACCCCAAAGAAATACTTTAATTTTTTCTTGAATAATAGTTTTTTATTCAAAATAAAAAAAACCATAATAACTGGAGAAAAGCAAAAGAGAGATAAATACACGTAAAGTATGTATTTTTACCCTTATAAAAGCGTCTTTTATATTCTATTTTTTAATATGAACTAAAGAAGAATAAACTCCCCCAGCTCATATTAAAAATAAAAACTTAAAAAATGAAAATTTAATTTTCATTAGATTGAGAATTTTGAAATCTTTGAGTTGCTCGATTTAATACACTTGACATTAATGATTTAATATATTTAATTTCTTGATCTTTTGCTAAAGTAATAATGACTCTTTTATAGCGATTTTTATAACCTGGAGAAGTAGGAATATACAATCTTTTTTTGCGTGCTGGACGATGAGTATTAACACTTAAAACTTTTACGTCGAAATATTGTTCAATTAATTTTTTGATTTGTGGTTTAGTTAATCGTACATCAACATTAAACATATATTGATTGTTTTGAACTAAAGCACGATAAGACTTAAAACTAATGATAGGATATTTTATTAAATCAATCATTAAATTATCCATATTTTTAAATAATTTTTATTAATTTTTATAGTTCATACCTTTCTACTAAAAAACAAAAATTAGCACTAGAATTAGACTTTTCCATAAAAAAATAAAGAAGTATTTAATTTTTTTCTTTGATTAGAGAAATAAATATCTTTTACAAAACACTTTACCCCTATTAAAAACAAAAAGTTAAGTATAAAAATTACAAGATTATATCTGTTTTTGGATAAAAAGTTTTTATTAAAAAAAAATTTTCTCTTCAAAAATAACTGCTTTTTTCTTAGGAAAAAAATATCTATAATAAAAAAACATAAATTTGACCAGATTCTATTTAATAAAAAAAGCAAAGGTAACTGACAATACTATGGTGTGTTGTCTTTACTAAAGCATTTGTCTATTAGATTGTTCTTTTTTTAACTAATTTAGTTTTTAATTGATTTTTAAATTTTTTCTTCATAACCGCCAAAGCTCTTCCTGCATTGATTGCTTTTGCAAAGTGATATAAAAGAAATTTAATAGAAGAAGCAGAATCATCATTTGCAGGAATAATTAAGTCTGCTAAACGTGGATCACAATTTGTATCTACAATACTTAAATTCCAAATACCCATTTTTTTACATTCACGTGCTGCACTAATGTCTTTTGTTTGACTTGTTAAAATAACAACTTCTGGGAATCCTTTAATCATTTGAATTCCTTTTAAATATTTTTCTAAACGTTGCTTTTCTTTACGACGAGCAATAACTTCTTTTTTAGGAAGATTTTTCCAAATCTTATTTTTTTGTTCTTTTTGTAAAGTTTTTAATTTTTGTAATAATTTTCGAAGTGTTTTCCAGTTATTTAACATACCTCCTAACCAACGGAAATTAACAAAAAAAGATTTTGTCTTTAAAGCAGTAGTGGCAACATAACGTGCAGATGGTATTGTGGTTCCAACAAATAAAATATTTTTACGTTTATATGCATATTTTGTTAAATACCATAAAGCTTTTCTTAAATAACGACGTGTGCGAAACAAATTAATTAAATGTTTTCCATTAAATTGACCACGTATATATTTTTTCATTCCGGAATCACATTGTATTAGTGGATGTCCGAACTGTAAAGATTTTCTTAACATAAGTTTATAAGTATCTATTGGATTTGAAAAATTATCAAATTGAACAATTTTTTTAATAAGAATATTTCGAACATTTTGAATAATTGTCGACGTCGACGTACTAAAGCTTTTTTACTACCTGATACAAAAACATCTTTAAGTAAAAAATTCGATTTTTTTTCTTGAGACTTTTCCCCAAAATTATCAGTAGTCATTTTTTGTAATTTTGTTTTTTGGGGGAAAGCATTTGAATTTGAAAATGTCATATTTAAAGAGATATAAATTTTTTTCATTCGATGATTTTCTTTGTATAAAAATATTAAAAGTGCTTTTCCCTTATTTATAATTTCATAGGGTAAAAGCATTAATTAAAAAAAAAACAGCTGTAATCATTTTATAAAGAAATGTTACAGCTGTTTTTTATAAAAAAACACTAAACTAATATTTTCCAATTTAATAGGAAATCTTTTAAACTTTAAAAAAGACTTTCTGAACCAGCAGTACTTGGCTCATCTTCGTCTTCTTGTTGTTGGATTTTTTTAGAAATACCTTCAATTTGTTTTGCATCATGAGCAAACCAATCTTTTTCAAATTCATCTAATATACATTCTGAATTATAACGAGTAACAATTTCATCAGCTAAACCATAATCAACTGCTTCTTGTGGTGTCATAAAATTATCGCGATCTAAATCTTTCAAAACTTCACTTAACGCACGTTTAGAACATAAAGAATAAATAGTAGCGACTTGACGACGAATTCGTAAAATTTCATAGGCATCTAATAGTACATCTGAAGCTTGTCCAGTAATTCCTCCTTCTGGTTGGTGAATCATTACATGGGCTCCTTCTGCAACATAACGATGACCTATATTTCCACCGGCTAAAACCATGCTACTAGCTGAAAAAGCCATACCTAAACAAACAGTGACAGCTCCAGTTTTAACGAATTGTAAAGCATCATAAATAGTAATACCACTACTTACGGAACCACCTGTTGAATTAATAAACACAAAAACACGGCTTTGTTCCTTTAATCGTTCTTGCGTTTCCATAAATAATAAATCTTCTGATTCAGATTTTTTTTGTTGTATATTTTTTGAAATATACATATCTTCCATTACTTTTGAATAAGAAGCTAAATCGCGTATTTTTTGATCTTTTAAATCTTGATAATAAGCTTTTTTAATATTTTCTTTAGCAGATTGTCTAATTAATCTATTTACAAATTCATTTTGATTATGAGAACGTTGATATAAATCTAAATAATGTTTTAATGCTTGATAAACATATTGTTTTTGCTCTTCAGCATTTTTAGAATTCCCAGAAAAACTATTTTCTACTAGTTTTGTATAATCATATGGAGATAATACATTTTTTAATGTATCAAATGAAAAATTTGATCCATTTTTATTATTATTCCCCATATATTTGTTTAATACAGGCAATAAAGGAAGCCAAATATTAAAGAAATTAGAATAGTGTTTTAAAGATGGATTTTCCCCAATTAATTCAAAACTATTTTTTAAAGGGTTATTTAATGCTTCTAAAGTAGAAAAAGAATGATCATTAGATTGTGTAAACTTTTTACTATAAGATAATGAATTTTCGTTATAGTCATTGGTCCCAATAGTATCTCCAAAAGTTTCACTATTATATAAATCCATATAATAATCTTTTTCCATACCTGTTTCCAAATCCCAAATATTATCATAATCCATTAAATCTTGATATGTTAATTTATAAGATTTATTTCCTGTGTTTAATCCAGATAAGTCTGAATCTAGACCAGTAGAAAATAAATCTCGCGCTTGACCCCCTTGATTTTCTAATTCATCTCGTTTATCTTCAAAATGAATATAAACCATCATACCAGCAATTTGATTACATAAATCTTGATCTAACTCTGACATTACAAAAACTAATCTTCTACGAAAAATTAAATGATATAAATCTACCCATTGTAATGGTAGTTCATCATCCCAATAATAAAGAACTTTTGGTACACCAATTGGCATAAGTATTTATTAAATTAAAATATTCTGACAAAAAAAGCACTAAATGCTTTTACAAAAAATAATCTTCTCCTTTACAAAAAAAAAGAAACTTAAAGAAAAAAGAGACTTACGTCTCTTTTTATAAGGAGAAAATAAGACTTGGAGAGACTCACATAAACGTGTGATTCTCTCCAAAAAAAAGGAGACTTACATCTCTTTTTCTTCAAGTGTTATTCTCTTAAAAATCTTTTTTATAGTGTATTTTTCTTCATTTGAGTAAAGCAAACATTACTAACTATAAATTGAATTTTTAATTTATAGAAAAATTTTTGAAATTAATAGATAATTGTTAATTGTTAGAAAAAAATTTTCATTACATTTGTGAATACATAAAAACGTTTATAATTAACGTTTTAAAAAAACAATGAAATTTGCCATAATAAAAATCTTCTAAAGATAAAAAACTAAAGTTTTTTCTTTAGGTAAAAGCCGTGTTAAAATTATAACTAAAAATAAAAAATAAATCAAAATAATAATTGAAATATTAAAAAGGCTTTTGGGGAAAAGCCTTTTGTTGTTTTAATCATTAATTATTTTTTTGTTGTTTTAATAATTTTATTATGTTTTGTTGTTTATATAATAAAAGACAAACAACAAAGGGCAAACAACAAAAACGAGAAAAAGACACTTTCACAATAAAAAAACAGCTATTAAAAAGAAACTTTAAATAAAAAAGTTTTTTCTTCTTTAATAGCTGTTTTTTATAAAACTTGAACAAATTTTTCTATAAATAAAATAGATCAAATTTAAAAACTTAAATTTAATAAATTACCAAGTAGCTTGATCTCCGCGACGATATTGTAAATAAGCAGTAACAAATAGACCAGCAATAGTAACAGGTACTAATCCTAAAACAATCCCAGATAATAAAGGTTCTACCATATAATGTTTATATTTATTGATTTTTTAATTTTTGTATTAACTATATTTGAACTGAGACAATTCATTTTTTTTTTTTCTTAAAAAAACTTTCTCCAAAGAAATTCTAATTTTTAACAAAAACAAAATTTTCTATTTCTAAAGGAAAAAAACTTTTACGAAAAAAAAGACTTGAAGAAAAGAGACATGAAGATAATCACACGAACATGTAATTATTTTCAAGTCTCTTTTCTTCGGATTCTTTTTTGTTGTTTTAAGATTAAAACAACAAAGGAAAAAAGCACACATAAGAGTAATACTCTCTATTCCCTTACTTTTTATATTTTTTGTTGAGAAAAATAAATTTTTTTCAACTATCTTTTTTTACGTTTTCTCACTTCCATTGTATTAAAAAATATATAAATTCAAATACTAACTAAACTGTTTTTTACAGATTTTTTATTTGTAGAGCTTTCTAAATCAAAAAAAACATCTATAGTATTTATTCATTACTATAAATAAATACTATAGATGTTTTTTTCTTAACTACAAATTTTTTTGTATTTTTAAAAGCTAAAAAAAGAAATTAATGATGATCTTCAACAGACTCACCAATATAAGCACCTGCTAATGTTGCAAAAACTAAAGCCTGGATGGCACTTGTAAATACACCTAATAACATAACAGGAATTGGAACAATTAAAGGAACTAATGCTACTAATACTCCAACAACTAGTTCATCGGCAAGAATGTTTCCAAAAAGACGGAAACTTAACGATAATGGTTTACTAAAATCTTCTAAAACATTAATCGGTAATAAAAAAGGAGCTGGCTCAACATAACGACGGAAATAGCGTAAACCTTTTTTTCTAATTCCCGCATAGAAATATGAAATAGATGTTAATAAAGCTAAAGCAACAGTTGTATTAATATCATTTGTAGGAGCAGCTAATTCACCATTTGGTAATTCAATTAAACGCCATGGTAATAAAGCACCAGACCAGTTAGATACTAAAACAAAAATGAAAATTGTACCAATAAAAGGAACCCATTTTAAGTATTCTTCTTCACCAACTTGTGTTTTAGCTAAATCACGAATAAATTCAGTCACTAATTCTGTAAAATTTTGAAGTCCTTCTGGAAGAGGTTTTAAATCTTTATTAGCAATTAATCCAAAGATCATAACAGTCCCTAAAACAAACCAAGAAGTTAATAAAACTTGTCCATGAATTTCATATCCCGCAATTTCCCAATATAAATGTTGTCCTACTGAAACTTCGGAAATATCAAATAATGGGTTAATTAAAACATTTTCCAAATTATACATCTGAATTATTATATTTATTTTTTTTATTTTAAACTTATTAAATACAAGTGAATTTTTTAATAATTTTTCACTCAACAAAGGGAAAAATTTTAAAACAACTAAACTTTTTCTTAGAGAAAAAGCATAAAAATTGAAATCCTACTTTGTTATAATCAGTTTTTTTAACCAACTTTTAGTCTAATTTTTTAGCAAAGAATCAAAAAACTAACTAAAAACAAGGGCAGTTTTATAAATTACTTATTTATTAATTAATAAATCATTTTGTTTTTAGTTAGTTATATATTATACATAGATTTTGTTATAGTTGTGAAACTTAATAACTATAGCTCTGTTTTATTTTTTAGCACCAAATTCATCTAAATATTCTTCTAAAGCTTGTTTTAATACTGTTTCTGCTTCAGGAGTAAATGTATTTGTTGATTGAATGATTTCACCGTATTTAGCGTATTTAGTTTTAACAAATTGTCTAAATCCAATTAAGAAGCTACGTACTTGAGCAACTTCTAAGCGATCTAAGTAACCAACTGTACCAGCATAAATGCTAGAAACTTGGTCTTCTAAAGCTAATGGTGAAGATTGTGCTTGTTTTAAAATTTCAACTAAACGAGCGCCTCGAGCTAATTGGTTTTGTGTTGCTTGGTCAAGATCTGAAGCGAATTGTGAGAATGCACGTAAGTCTTCATATTGTGCAAGCTCTAACTTCAGTTTGCCCGCCACCTTTTTCATAGCCTTAGGTTGAGCCGCTGAACCTACACGAGATACTGAAATACCCACATTAATAGCAGGACGAACACCAGCATTAAAAATATCCGCAGATAAGAAAATCTGACCATCTGTAATAGAAATTACATTTGTTGGAATATAAGCTGAAACATCACCCTCTTGAGTTTCTACAATAGGTAAAGCAGTCATACTACCTGAACCTAAAGCATCATTTAACTTAGCAGCTCTTTCAAGTAAACGAGAGTGTAAATAGAAAACGTCACCTGGATAAGCTTCACGTCCTGGAGGACGACGTAATAATAAAGACATTTCACGATAAGCTTGAGCTTGTTTAGATAAATCATCATAAATAACTAATGTATGACGACCTGTGTACATGAAATATTCTGCAATAGAAGCTCCTGTATAAGGAGCTAAATACTGTAAAGTTGCTGCTGAATCTGCGTTAGCTGCTACAATAACAGTATAATCAAGAGCACCACGTTCTCTTAATACATTTACAACTTGAGCAACTGAAGATGCTTTTTGTCCAATAGCTACATAAACACAAACTACATTTTTTCCTTTTTGGTTTAAAATAGTATCTACAGCAATTGCTGTTTTTCCTGTTTGACGGTCACCAATAATTAATTCACGTTGCGTCATTTGGTCTTAACCACTATTAGTCATTCACCACTCACAGCGAATCAAGACCAAATGAGGACTCTCTCTTTAACAAAAAACTAATCAATAACTATACTTATACCATAACGTACAAAATTTTGTTTAAATTTTGTTTAAATTTTGTTTAAATTTTATTATTTTATTATTTTATTATTTGTTAGGAAACATAGAGTCTCTGAGGATTCAATGAATGCATTTTAATTCATTAATTTCCTGCTGATTACAGATGAAATCATATAATGATTTCAATACAGTTTCCAGCATATAGTTTCCTTCGATAAATTAGTTCGTTTAATTTTAAATTTTTTTGAACAAACTAATTTAAAGGGCCAAATTGACCACGGCCAATAGGAATCATAGCATCAACAGCTACTAAACCTGTTTGTAATGGTTCATGTACTGAACGGCGAGAAATGATACCAGGAGCTGGAGATTCAATTAAACGAGTTTCTTTTGTTTCAATTTCTCCTTTACCATCAATTGGACGAGCTAAAGAGTCTACAACACGACCTAAATAACCGTCACCTACACCGATTTGTGCTACTTTTCCTGTAGCTCTAACTTTGCTACCTTCTTTAATATTTAAACCATCACCCATTAATACAGCACCAACGTTTTTAGCTTCTAAATTTAAAGCAATACCAATAGTACCATCTTCAAATTCTAATAACTCACCAGCCATTACTTTTTCTAAACCATAAATACGAGCAATACCATCACCAACTTGGAATACGTTTCCAAAATTTACAACCTGTACTTCTTGGTTGTATTGTTCGATTTGTTTCATAATAATACTACTAATTTCTTCAGGACGCATTTTCATAAAAAACTATCTGTATTTTTTACGAGGAAAAAGAATCGAGAGTCGGATTCGACTTCAAATTTTTTACTATATGCTAAAAAAGTTTACTACCTTTAGCAAAAAAAAACTAAAGAGAAATAAATTTGAAGAAAAAGTGACATTATTCTCTTCAAGTGTCTTTCTCTTCATTCATTTCGTACTTTTTCCTCTAAAAAAAAAAGGTGTTTTAACACGCCTTTTTTTCAAAAAAATTTCTTTTTGTGAAAAAATCACAAATTTACTGAGATGCTAATTTAAAGATTTTTTTGGTTAAAACGAAAAAAATTAAAAATTCCTTTTTTTTAAATTTTTTAAAAGCAAAAAAATCGTTTTTTTTTCTTATTAAGTTAAGGTAAAACTTTCTGTTCATAGTTTAAAATCAAAAAATAAATTTCAACGAAAAGTACGACTACATGAAAAAACAGCTGTTTTTTTTTTTAACAGCCGTTTTTTCATAGTTTTTTTTAATGTTGTTCTATAATTAAAGTTCTATAATTTTTCAATAAAAATTAGAAAGACAAATGATTAAAAATCCATTACAAAATGATTTTTACCACTAAAAAATTGATAGTATTATAATCCTCCATTATTCCTTTGCTTTTTTAACAAAAAAGAGCTTTGAAGAAAAAACCGTAGTTTTTATTTCAAAAAACTCTCTAAATTGTTTTACCAACATACTATTATTAAAAGCTTTTTCTTTTAGCTATAAAACTTTTTTGTTTCCAAAAAAGCTCTTGCAGAATGGGAACAGTTTTTTTTAATGGAAATTTTTTTTTCTTTAATATCATGCTTTTAACGAACCGCACTTAATCTATAATCTTTTACACCTGCTTTGAAGCCAGCACCTGCTTTGGTTTCAGTTTGTGGAACCATTTAAAAATATTTTAAAGAGCACGTTGACAATATTTAATGTTTCTATTATAAAGTTTTTCAGATTTATCAAAAACTACCAAAATAAAAGTAGTTTAAAACAAAAATCTTCCTAAAAACCACTACCTCTCAAAATGTAAATAGTTGATCTATTAAACTGCTTACATTTTTTGAAATAATAAACTATTATGGATTTATTCCATTAAAGAAACCTTAGTTTAAAGAGAACTCTAAACAATGTTTAATTTTTATAGTTTATTAAAATCAATAAATTGTGAAAGAAACTTTTCAAAATTAAATTTTATTTATTCATCTATCCGTAAATTTTTTTACTGGGGCGGAAGGACTCGAACCTACGAATGGCGGAACCAAAACCCGCAGCCTTACCACTTGGCGACGCCCCATATAAAAATAAAATAACTGAGTTAATTTAGTTATATAATAATAACTAAATAGTATTTTTTTGTCAAATTGAAAGATACATTTACCTCAATAAAATTACTGTGTAAAAATTGTATTATTTTTTATTGTTTTTATAATGTATTATTTTTTGTTGTTTTTATAATAAAATGATTCAAAATAAGATAAAAAAGGTTTGTAATTCCATTAAAATTCTCTAATAAAATGACAAAGGACTGTTTGTTTTTCTTTATTAACTTTTTATTAAAGTGTGTAATTGATTATGAAAAAAAAATTTAAAAAAAAACTATAGTTTTTTTTAAAGTGATTTTTTAATAGGAATATAAAAAGTTTATACATTTTAATTACAATATTTTCAAAAGTAAAAACAACAACAACTGTATGCCCTAAATAGTAACTGCTAAAAATATTTTAATAATATCTATATAAAAAAGTTTTTTATAAAAACTTAGAAAAAAAAGTATACAAAGAGTAACAATAAGAAGAAAAAGTAAAAACAATAACAAAAAAGAATTTTTACTCAAAAAAACTTGTCTCTTTAAGCTATTATTTTTTTTTCTTTGTTGTTTGCTCTTTGTTGTTTTAATAATTAATTGTTAAAACAACAAAGGGCAAACAAAAAAAGAAAGACATAAAATTTCATTTAAAATAAAAAAGAAAACCTTCTAGATTAAAAAACTTTAAATCTATTATTAATATTTTTACTTTTTTTCTTTTTTGTTACTCTAAAACATATTTAAACTTAAAATAAACCTAAAGTTAAAGATTGGTCAATAGGGAATGTTGAACCAATACCTAAATAAACAGCTACTACAGTTCCTAATAAGAAAACTGTTGTTGCAATAGGACGACGGAATGGATTTTGGAATTTATTGATATTTTCAATAAACGGAACTGTAAGAAGGCCTACAGGTACCGCAGCCATTAAAAGAACACCTAATAACTTATTAGGAATAACTCTTAATAATTGGAAAACTGGATAGAAATACCACTCAGGTAAAATTTCAAGTGGCGTTGCAAAAGGATTTGCAGGTTCACCAATAGCAGCTGGTTCCATAACAGATAAACCAATTACAATTGCAAATGTACCAAAAATACAAACTGGGAAAATGTATAATAAATCATTAGGCCAAGCAGGCTCACCATAATAATTGTGGCCCATACCTTTAGCTAATTTCATTTTTAAAACAGGATCACTTAAATCTGGTTTTTTAATTACTGGTTAAAGTCAAAAAGAAACTAACTTTTTTTATATTGCAAAAAAATGGAAAAAGTTTTTTCCCAATTTTATTGTTTTAATAATTAATTATTAAAACAATAAAAGACAAAAACTAAATTTTTTTATTAAAAAATTTTCCTTGGGGACAAACATAACTCTTTTTAATAATTAGATGTTTTTTTACAAACGGATAGGTTAGAAGCCCTTTAGTAAAATCCCATTTTTGTGCTACTAATACGAATAATCAATCTTTCTTTTTGCTTTTACAAAACTGCACATGAAAATAACTTTTCATGCAGCTTCTTTATAATAATACGATAAAATTAGCTATTTTCCTTCAAGAGAAAAAGCATAAAGTAAATATTATAAAATAGAAAACAAAATAGCTTTTAGAAAAAATAGATGCTTTTGCTTCTTCTCAAAGAAAAACTTTAGTTTTCCCTTTTATAGATATATATCTTTTTTTTTAAGTATCTTTTTGAAGAAAAACCATAGTTTTTTTCTTCAAAGCTAATTTTTAAAAATGCTTTCTATTATCCTTTAATTTCATTATTACAATGAAATTACTATGTTCGTTCCTTTTAACTTATTTTTTTTCATAGTTAAGAACAGGGTTTTTTAAAATTATTTCTCAATTTCAAATATGCCATTGAAAAAACAAATTCGAAAAAAAAATACAATGTAAATATAACTACTATTACTTTGGCAATTTTTAGTATGTTAATTTTTATAATTTGTATTCAAAATTAAAAACGGGGGAAAGCCTTTTATTTTATTTGTTCTCATTTTAAATATTATTTAAGTTTCTCATATGAAAATATAAAATTTAATAACATTAAAAGTAATCAAAATATATATTAAACTTCTAACAATGCTTCAAAATTGTTTAAAATGCTATCTTTTGCCTTTTATTGGGAAAAACTTATTTTTATTTCTCTGTTTTGTAAATTAAAACAAAAAATAGCTATAAAAACATACGCAAAAAAAGATATTTTTTGTATTAAAAAATATCTATGTTGTTCTTTCAATACAAAAAAAGGACTTTGTTGAAATTATAGATGTTTTATATATACTAGTTATATTTTTTCAAAACTAGTATTTGATATAAAATCTTGATTACTTAAATATATTATACTAATAATATACATAAATTTTTGTAAAGCTACTGAATATTTATATATTTAATAAGTAGAGTTTTATAAAAAATTTCTACAAATTTAAAGTTAAAAAGTTATTTGTTATTTGAACAAACGAGTCTATATCAATTTATTAAAGAATATATAAAAATTCTGAAAAAAAAAAGCTGGTTAATGTAAACAAACTCGTTTTTTTTCAGAATTTTTAAGAGAACTATTTATCTAAATGTAAATCCTTCTCTTTTTTATTCTGATAAATACTAAATACTAATCATACTTAAACAAAAACTATTAAAAAATATGCTTTTATAAATAAAAATGATGGAAGAAAAAAACCTTCATTTTTTTCTTAAAAAGTTTTTCCTTAAAATTGTTTTTATATAAAAACAATGAAGAGAAATACACTTGAAGAGCATGACACGTAAATGTGATTCTCTCCTAAGAAAAAGAGACGAATGTCTCTTTTTCTTCAAGTGTCTTTCTCTTATATAAGAAAAATAAAAAAACGAATAGGAAGTTAAGTTCCCTTTAGAAAAGATATAGTTTTTGAAAAATACGTTTAAAAACTATAGCTTTTTCTTTTATTTATGTAAAGAAAACCGTTATATAGAATATAGTAAGAATTTAACGGGGTTTATATAATCAAGAAAAAGACTTTTTTTATTCGAGTTTATTTGAAGAAAAAAAGTGTATTTTTCTTAAATAAGAGAAAGACATGTGTCTTTCTCTTCATTTTATCTTGAGAAAAAAAATTAAATCCTTATATTTAAAATTATTGAAATCTCTTAAAAAAAAACTAAAGATTTTTTTCTTGGGAGATTTCAATATAAAAAAATTAATTACGAGAATAATATTCAACAATTAATCGCTCTAAAATAGGTAAACCAACACTTCTACGAGGTGCTAAATCACGTACAATACCTACAGGTAAAACTAAATATTTTTGGTTTCCTCGACGTTTAAAATCTACTTTAGAAGTTTTAATTTTCCAACGTTTTAATTCTAAATGTGGTGGGATAGGTAAACCTGGACCAAATCGTTTTTCAATAAAGGTTTGTAAATACACACCAAATTTTTTCGTTAAAACTGGATCAAAAGCTAATTTTTGATTTAATTGTCTAATAATACTATTAATACGAGGACCACGTCTATTGCGTCCTTCTGATTTATATCTTGAATCTAAAGCATTAACAAGTTGTTGGAAATATCCTGAGAATTGCTCTTTCTTAGATGCTTTCCCCCAAGATGTTTTTGCGGAAGATCCTTGTAAAGAATTTCTTAAACGTTTTCTTGATTGAAGAATTGTTTGTTTTCTATTTAAACGAGCTTTTTTGTTTCGGCGACTATCATTTGATTGTTTAGCTGAATGAATTCTAGAAACTTTTTGTTTAATAATATTCTTCTCAACTTGTTTATATTCAAATCGTAAATATGTTTGAACAATTTTTTGTTGTAATTGTATATATTGTTCACTAAAAATCTTAGAATTTAAACTATTTGATGAAGCTGAGCTAATGTTTGTTGTTAATTCATTTGTACCCATATATAGATTTTGAGTTGCAAATACTTGATCTAACTTCGTTAAACGAGTTAAAGCTGTCTTTAATAAAGCTTTTAATCTTATATATTGTTTTTGAGTAATCAAACCTCGTTTTTTCAAGCTAGTTAAACGAGTTAGACGTAAATTTCCAAAAATAACAGATTGTCCTATTTGTGAATCAGACATTGTAGTGATTCTATTCTCTAGACTCTGCCATACAGTAAGTAAAGATGATTTATAATTATTAAATAAATTAAATTTATTCTTTAATTCAGTTTTTTTATAAATATCAAAGTACTTAACTTTAATTGTTTCAAATTTTTGACCAAAATTACGAATAGCTGGAATATTCGATGTATTAGATTTATTATTATTTACACGAACATCTCGTTTTTGGTTAGTATTTCGAACAGTAGATTTACATAAATCTGAAATCCATTTAGTATTATAAATAACTGTAAAAGCTTTAAAACCTCCATTTTCTAATAATAATAAAATATTAGATAAAATAGAATCTAATTTTTGATTATATTCACCTTTACGTAAAGCACGTTTTGTTTGTAATTTCTGTAATTTTAATTGTTGTTTATGATAAATATTTAAAAGATTTTTTAATTTTATTTTAGATGTTGTACTTGATCCTAAAGAAATATTAGATTTTTCTGTACTACTAAAACTTGCATAAGTTGAATAATTATTAACTAAACGATGAGTACCAGTACTTACATTTACTGATTCTAAATTCATAAAATTATTTAATAATTTCTGACTTATTAATTCTTTTTTACGTAATTGTTTTAATAATACAAGTTTCCAAGGACCTTTTAATGATGTTAATATATTATTAAGAATATTAGATAGTTGTTGTTCATTTGTAAATTGCGTCATACCCGAAGCAGTTTGATTATTAATGAATTTACGGAAACGTGTTAAAGAGTTAACTAAACGACGTAATTTGTTAAGTTTTAATTCTGTTTGTACATTTAATCGTTTTAAAAGTTCTTTTTGTTGTTTAGTCGTTATTAATTTTTGTTTTGCTAATTGTTTTAAAGTAACTTGAGCCCAACGTCCTTTTGATTTCAAATGAGTAAGAAGTACACCAATTTGATTTCGTTTAGATTTTTGAATTGATTTCCCTTTTTTATTCGAAGTCATTTCAGTTTTAGCTGTTAATAAAGAAGCTGTTTTCAAGTATGCTTTAAATTTAGCTATTGTTTTAGCTTTTTTAATTTTTTGTTTTAAATTTTGTAAAATTTGTTGTTTAAATTCAGTGGCTTGATTTTCTGAAATTAAACCATTTTGTTTAAATAGGTTTAATTTGATATTTAAAGCTGAAAACAATTTTACTCTATTTAATTTTTGTTTCATAGCTAAATATTTACGTTCAGAAATAATGTTTGATTGTTTTAATTCATACAATTGAGAAAAAATCGATATAAAAACAATTTGTTGTAATACTTCTGAAATGTTAGTATTATTTAATAATCTTAACGTTGATTTAATTTTCTGAAGTTTTTGATTTTGATTTTGTGTAGCCATTTTTATTGAGAATTGAGAAGCCGTTTTTGAAGAAATAATTCCATATTTAACTAAAACGTCAATATGTTCCCAAATATTAACTAATGAGTAAGTAACTTGTAATTTAGTATTCATGTATGGAATAGTAATAAAACTATTTAATAAATTTTTTACTACTTGAGCTTTCATTTGATTAAACATTTTAGTAGATGTTTTTTCCCATACAAAATGAATAGACTGTAATTTCGATATTTGTTTTAATGCATTATTTAATTTTTGTGCTAACTTAGCATTAATTAAATTTTGTAACATTAAATCACATTCCAGTTTTGCTGTAGCTAATGACGAAGCATTATCAGCACATACAATAGATTGTAATTTATTATATTGTTCTACATTTAATAAATTATTATTACATAATGAAGCTAAACGGGATTCTTTTTGTTCTAAGTTACTAAACTGAGCAGTTAACTTATTAATGTATTGTTGTTGTAATTTATAATAAAGAACTGCAAAATTGTCAGATAAATGTTTATAGTCAGACATAGTATTAGATACAATTGAAAAATTAGTATCTAATAAACCTGCTGATTCTGTAATATTTGTAGCTGTTTTTTGGATTTGAGGATTTCCTTTAATTGTTTGAAGAGTATTAACAAAACTAGAAAGAATAACTTTTCTTAATTGTTGTTTTTGATTTTCTTTTGAAGACCAAGGACCAGCCTTAATTTGTTTTTCCAATGATATTAAACGTTTCAGTGTTAATTTAAAAAGTTGTTGAATATTTGTATTACTTACAATTCCATTTAAAATGGCATTTTTGCTAACATTAAATTTAGAACTATTTTCAAAATTTTCAACTAAAATATTCGTTTTCTCAATAAAACGATGAATTACTGGTGTTGTTTCATTAGTTTGAACTAATTGTTCTAACGCTTGTTGAATAAAACGAGTTAATTGTGAAGTTAATTCAATATTAGAATTCATTTGCTGATTGCCAGCTTTTTGACGCTTAATTTCAGCATAACGTTGAATAATATTGATTTGATTATTTAATAAATTTTGGTTTTCAGAACGGAATTTTCTTAAAACAGTTGTTTTTGATGAACTTTCTTTTAAGTTATTCACAATTTCATTTTTAGTTAATGAATTTAAAATATTTGCATTTAATTTTTCTAAAATCTTTTGAGATAAAAATTGGTATGTACGGTAATTAATAAATTTCCATTTTCTACGTGTATTTAAAGTATTAATGCGAGCTTTTGCTTTCATAACATTTTGGAAAATATTTTCATAATTTTGGTTAAATTGTGTATACTGATCTTCAGTAATTAAACCACGATCTTTTATACTATTTAATTTAGAAGTATAAATTAATTGTTTTAAATTTTTGTTAAAATTATTTAAAGAAGAACGTTTTAATGTTTTTAAATGTTCTTTGATTTCATAAATTGAACTCTCCGAATTTTTGTTTTTCTCTAATAAAATAGTATTTTCTATATACGTAAATGAATCCAATGTTTGAGTTAATAAAGTTTTAGCTTGTAATTGTTCCGTTTGTTCAATCCATGTTCTTGTTATTAAATCTTTTAATTTACTTTGGTTATATTTTTGTTTTAACTCTGTTAAAACGTTAAACCAATCAGCTTTTCTATATGAATTATATGGAGATAAGATTGCAACTCTATTATAATATAATGGAATATTATTTCCAGAATAATTTGAAATAATTTGTGCCATTAAGTTTTTATTCTTTTCAAAATCACTTCTATTATTTTTCAATAAAGAAATCCATTGTGAAGCAAATTCTACAGAAACAGAATTATGTGCTAAATATTTTACAGTATTATTGAATTTAGCTACTTCTTTTGTTGTTAATAAATCAGTTTTAGATATTCTTGAGATTTTATAAGAAAATTTAGCTTGTAATTCTTTTGTTAAATATGAAAGAAGTTTATGTTTATTTTCTAATAATGTTTGAATATTCTTTAATTGTTTATTTTGTACAATATTATTTAAAGAGTTTTTTAAAGATTGATATTGACGTTTAGAAATTAACATAGATGTTTGTTTTCTCAACATCAAAATACGTGCTAACTGACTGTTAGCAAAAGTTGTTTGATTTATAAATTTAAAACGTAATAAGTAAACTTTTATTGTTTTTAAAATTGTTTTCTGAATAGTAGATACATTATTTGTATTAATTAATGCTTTTGCTAATAAGAATGTATATGCTTTTTGTATATAAGTAGTTATTATTTGTACTGCTTCTGCAAAAATTGTTACATCTGTAGATTCTAGACGATTAATATCGTAACACATTGAATTATTTAATTTTTGAATTTTTAAAACAATTGACATTTTTTGATTTTTTAATTCACGTATATATAATTGTTTATTTGATTGAGTTAATAATTCTACTTTTGAAAGTTTTTTAATACCCCATAAATTCTTATTAAATAATGCAACATTTTCAAGAACAATTGTATTTAAAGTTTCAGCTAATAAACTTAAGATATTCTTAACAATTCGTAATTTTTGAACAATGTTATATAAACTACCTTTTGACATTTGAGAAACTTTGTTTAATTTTTCAATTTCTATATTTAAAGCTATTTCATTTTTTGGTGAAATATTCCCCCAAACATTTTGAGTTTTTAATTGTTTTATTCCATTTTTAATATTTAATGGCGTTAATTTAACTAATAAATGTTTCCATACATTTTGCTTATTCGCATCTAGAACAAAATCAGATGTTTTATTTTTGTTTTCAAAAGTTTCAACCACATTTGCCACAAATGGATCTAATAAAAGAATAGAACGGTTTACCTTAGTCGAATCTAAATTAGATGTTTTTAAAGATTGTAAAAATTTAGTTAAAACAAGATTTGTTTGCATTAATTTTTTAGTAGAAAGTACTTTTCTTACATCTGAGAACATATGTACAAATGATTGATCATCAATAATAGAACTCGCTTTTAATGTTTTTAAAATAGAAATGCTATTAATTTGACTAAGATTTTGAGCCAAAACTCCATTAGAAAAATTAAAATAATTTTTAATAAAATTCGCTAATTCATTAAATTGTAAAAGATTTTCAAATATTTTAGTAATAGAATTTGTTTTAAAACTACGAATATTGTTAACAATAATTTGTTTAAAATTATCGAATTCACTTACATATTGTTTTTGTAATTTTATTACTTTCCATACAGGAACACAAGAAATTAATAATTGATTCATTTGTTGTGAAACTTTTTTAATAATACTGTTTACAGTTAACATTTTATCACTTAATAATGCTTTGCCCCAAATTGTTTTGTTCGCTTCAGAAACATATTGAAGACTTACTAATTTTTCTAAAACACTAAATCTAGCTTGTAACATAGATTCGAATTTTTGACTATCAGTATTTTTAATTAAATTACATTGTTTAAATAAATTTAAATTATTCATTAAGCTCTTTCTTTGCTTTAATAATTGTTTTGAAATTTTTTGTCTTACTAAAATATCAACTAGTTTTAAACAATATTGCTTATTTTCTTCTAGTTTAATTAATGTTGTATTTTTTGCATTTGTTAATTGCTGTTCTAACAATGAATATAACTTAATTTTTCTTTCTAATTGTTGTTCAATTAAATTCTGTAAAACTTTAATAGAACTAGATTGTAATAAGTTTTTATCAAATCCCAACTGATTTACTTTTTTATTTAAAAACTCAATTTTAGTTTGAGTTAATAATGAATCATTAATAATTAGTTGATTTATTTTATGACTTTGTAAATTTAAATGAATTAATTGAGATAAATTATTGTTACGATTTACATTAGCAAAATTATATTTTGTTAAAAAATCTGTTGTTTTTAACATTTGAAGTTTTTGTTGATCAACAAAATTTGAACTTAGAGTATTTAAAACAGTTGATTTTTGTTGATAATAATCTAAATCAGTTAATTTATTATTTTTATATAACGTATCTAAGTTAAATACAGAAGAATCATATTGTGAAATATAAACAGATTTTGGTAAACTTACCATAAATAAATTAATTACATTATTATAAATATTTATATTCTCTTGTCTTTGTTCTAAAGTCTTTAAAGTATTTGAATACCATAAATTCTTTTCTTTTATAGAAGGAATAGCATTTACTACTTCAGAAAAATCAAAAGCTATTTGACTATTTAAATTCAATAATTTAGTAATTGTTATTAAATTTTTTAAATTTAAAATCAAATGTTCCGACATTTGACTAATAAGTTTATCTACTTTTACAAGAACAGAATCAACCATCATGCTATCAAAACCAAATAAATCATCTGCTAAAGTTACATAACTTTGTAATTTTGTTTTTAATTTATCTAATAATAATAAAACTGAAATATTCTTTTTAATTGGTGAAAAGCCTTGATTAAAAATTTCTAAATTTTGACTAGAATTTTTTGTTAATAAAGCGTTTGTAATTGTTTGTAATTTTAAAATGAAAAATAAAATTTCTTCACTATATTTAGAAGAATTAATGTGAATATTTTTATTACTATTTTGTGAAAAAGACAAAATACTAGTCTGTTTTAAATTTCCTTTTTCAGTATCAAAAAGAATTCCATTAGAAAGCTTATCAAACAAAACAAAAAAGAAATTTTCACGTTCTTTTTGAGATATAAATTGATTTTTTGATTCAATTAATAAATTTGTTAAAAGTTTTGTTTTTAAAGAACTATAATCTTTTTCTAATACAGTTTGAGATTGACGATAAAAATTCTTTTTAGTACTTTTTTGTTGTTTTAAACCAGCAACTTGTGAAATCATTTTTGAATAAGAATTAAATAATTCTGATACATTTAATAAAAAATCATTTTTAAATACAGGCTTTTCAACAAGAGGAGTTGATTTTTGTGATTTTACAGATTTATTTAAAGTAGGTAACGATGGCTGAAGATTTGCTTGACGTGTAAATGGCACGAATTGATTAATTTGACTCATTTGATCTTTTTGTGAATTTTCTACTTGGGCAAAAACATTCATTATTGGAGAAGTATTTAATACTTTTTCAACTGTTAAATTCGAACTAGTTGTTTTAGCTACATTAACTCTACGATTATTCGTAGAATTTGTTGTAGACATATTTTGTTTTCTAGTATTAAATTGACCAGCTGGTTGATCTTTTAAAACTTGAGCATAAAATAAAGTTCCAATTTTACGTAAAACTCTACTTGTTTGTGTATAAACAAATTTTTCACGATAAGCAACTGGATCTTTAACTAAACTAGGAGTAGTTGAAGAATTTATTTCTTTTGTTTTCCTATTTAAAGGAGAAAAACATTTTGTTGCTACAATGCGTACAAAAACACTAGGTGGTAAAGGATTTTCAGTTGTTGTAGTTGTTTTAGTTGAAATACGTTGACGACGTTTTAAATTCTCTTTTTGCATAAGCTTTGCAACATTCATTAAAATAAGTGCTGATAAAGCTTTTTTCTTTTTAGATATTTTTTTTGCAAATTTTCCAGTACTTGAATAACGACTAGTAGTTAAACCAAAAACGCGAGCAATATCTAATGAATTTAATTGTCGAATATTTTCTAATCGTAAATAAAAAGGATTTGCTGGATAAGCATATAAAATTCTATTATTTTTTGATTTTTTATAAATAATAACACGAATAGTTTTATTAATTGATTGTTTTCCAACAAATAACGGATGAATTACAATCATTTTACCAAACGCATAACTAATTGCTTCAGCTTCATTACGACCTTGTTGTTTTACAGCTAAATTTAAAATTGTTCCAATTTTTAAAGATTGGATTTTTGTACCTTTTCTTGTACGATCTAAACGACTAAATTTAGATTCTTTTTTTGTTAATTTTTGTGTCGTAGAATATAAATTTGTTGTTGGCATTGTAATTCCTTTTTTACCAAATTGTAAAATTTGCAAAATACGTTGATAACGTGCTTTTTCTTTGTCAAATTCAGTTAAAAAACGACTTACTAATTCCATAGAACGAATTTTAGGAGCAACAGTAATGACATCTTTTGGTTCACATTGATAACTCGGAATATTTACTTTTTTCTTATTTACCAAAATATGACCATGACTAATTAACTGACGTGCTGCTTTTATAGTTGGAGCCATATGTAATCTAAACACAATATTATCTAATCGCATTTCTAACAAACTTAGTAATACTCGACCTGTTGAACCTTTAGTTTTCTTAGCTTGTTGCACATAACGTATTAATTGACGTTCTGTTAAGCCATAATGAAAACGTAATCTTTGTTTTAATTTTAAACGAATTAAATAATCATATTCACATGATTCATAAGGTTTCTTTTTAAAACCCTTATTTCTACCGTGTTGGCCAGGTGGAATAATTTTTCTTGGACCAAAAGGATTTGCTGGATTTACTGGTTTAAACGATGGTTTTTTTCTTGTTAATCCACTTAAATGTCCTAAACGACGTGTTATTCTTAAACGAGGTCCTATATATCTTGCCATATTTTTATATTTAAATATTTTTATTAAACAAAGAGTTAATAAGCTAACTTTATTTTATTTGAGAAAAGCATAAAGTTTCTTAAAAAGAAACTTTTTCTTTCTGATTTATAAAAACTATTTGAAGAAAACATTTTAGCTTTTTCTTCAAAGAAACTTTTTGTTTTTTAAAGAATTTTTGACTTATTTTACTCAAATGTTTCAAAACCTGTATCTTTTTATAGCTGCTTACGTCATAAAATAAAAAAAAAAGACTTCCTCTCCCCCTACTTTTGTTATTTTAAAATTTTATTATGTTTTGTTGTTTTAATAAAATGACTAAAACAACAAAGGACAAATAACAAAAAACACTATTTTTTGAAAAAAGCTTTATTCTTTAAGAAAAAGAAAATTTTTATAAAAAACTTATTCCAAAAAAGTATTCAGATGAAAGGCTAAACCCCTTTTTTTGCGTTTTCTAATTTATTTTTCCTACTATTTTAACATTTTAGTATATTTTTGTAAACTTTATTTTAAAAAATGAAAAAAGAAATACAAAGAAAAAAGAATTGGAAATATTAGTTAAAAATTTAATAATTAAACTAGTCAAACTAACAAAAGCTATAATAGTTTTTCACTTTAGAAGCGAAAAACTATTATAGCTTTTTTATAAGTTAACTTATCCTTGACGTTGTTTATGTTTAGGATTACTACAAATTACTAAAATTTTTCTTTTTCGGCGAATTAAACGACAATTAGCACAAATTTTTTTAACAGAAGCACGAACTTTCATAATTATTAAAACAATTTAATTTTTCGCATAAAGCATAACTTTTGACTTGAACTATTCAAATACCCTTTCTAGGAAAAAAAAATTGGAATTCTTCTTGTTTTAGTTTAAAAATAATTTTCTAAACAAAACTTTGCAAAGAAAAGGTTTTTTTTCGTAGTTTTTTTTTAATAAGGGTTTTTAAAGAAACAAAATTTTCTTTTTAAATGAATAGAAATCCACATTTGACACACTTTTATATATATATATAACATTAATTTTGGTTATATATCTATATTTCTTTAACGTTTTGATTTTTTATCATTTTTTATATGACCTTTATAAGTACGAGTTGGAGAAAACTCACCAAGTTTATGACCTACCATTTTATCTGTAATAAAAACTGGAATATGTTCACGTCCATTATGAACAGCTATTGTATGACCTATCATAATCGGAACAATAGTAGAAGATCGTGACCAAGTTACAATTACTTTTTGAACACCTTTTGAATTTAGTTTTTCAATTTTTTTTAATAAATGAACGGCAACAAAAGGCCCTTTTTTTAATGATCTTGACATATAAACATCCTTCTTTTGATTCTATTCGAAAATTATAATCCTTTTTTTATTTAAAAAAGAATTTGAAAATGGGAGTTTTCTTCTTAAAACTGACTAAAAAAAAAAAAAACTGATTCCACATAAAAAGATCTAAAAAAGTTACCTAAACCTGAACCTCTATTTCAATTAGAAAGTTTTTACCCGAACCTTGCTTTGCTTAAAAAAAAAGCAATTTTTCTTTTGTTGTTTTAATAATTTATAATTAAAACAACAAAAGAAAGAAAAGCTTCAACTTAAAAAAATATTTTCTACAAGTAAATTAACTTTTTTTTTCTGATATTAAAATTCAAAATATAAAATAATGAATAAATTAGATGCTTTTACCTTTGTTGTATGCCTTTTGTTGTTTTAATAATTTTATTATTAAAACAACAAAAGGCATACAATAAAAACGAGAAAAAGACATTTGACGAAGAAAGAGACTTCTTATAAAAAATAAAATAAGATTACAGAAGAAATGATTTTTTAAATGCAAACAACGCAAAGAAAGACACTTGAAGAAAAAGAGACGAAATTCTCTTTTTCTTCAAGTGTCTTTCTCTTTAGTGTTTGCTTCTTTAAAAGTCATTTCTTCTATAATATAAAAATGTATAAATGTGTGAACTCTTCAAATAAAAAAATCTGCAAACCATTAAAAGACGAAAACACCAAAAATTGTATCTAAAAAAAAGAATTTTTTTTTTCGAAGATACTTTTTCAGTATACAGGACTAGTCAATTGGTCTCATTGATAATACTGGTTCATCTAAACGGTCAATACCTTTTTCAAAACCAGCAGCTGCAGCACGTGCACGTCCAGCATGCCATAAGTGTCCAACAAAGAAGAAGAAACCTAAACAGAAATGAGAAGTAGCTAACCAACTACGTGGTGATACAAAGTTCACTGAGTTGATTTCAGTAGCTACACCACCTACTGAGTTTAAACTTCCTAATGGAGCATGTGTCATATACTCAGCAGCACGACGTTCTTGCCATGGTTGAATATCATTTTTTAATTTGTTTAAATCTAAACCATTTGGACCACGTAATGGTTCTAACCAAGGACCTCTGAAATCCCAGAAACGCATTGTTTCACCACCAAAAATGATTTCACCTGTTGGTGATCTCATTAAATATTTACCTAACCCTGTAGGACCTTGTGCAGAAGCTACGTTAGCACCTAAACGTTGGTCACGTACTAAGAAAGTAAATGCTTGAGATTGAGACGCTTCAGGACCTGTTGGACCGTAAAACTCGCTAGGGTAAGCAGTATTATTAAACCAACCCATACAACAAGCGATAAAGCCCATTAAAGAAATAGCACCTAAACTATAAGATAAGTAAGCTTCACCAGACCAAACAAAAGCACGACGTGTCCAAGCCCAAGGTTGTGTGAAAATGTGCCAAATACCACCTAAGATACAAAGAGTACCAATCCAAATGTGACCTCCAATAATATCTTCCATGTTATCAACACTTACAATCCAACCATCACCACCAAAAGGTGATTTTAATATATAACCAAAAATTACAGATGGATTTGTTGTTGGATTAGTAATAATACGAACATCACCCATTAATGTTCAAACGAATTGTAAATCCGCTCCAGTTCTTTCTTTTGTTGTTTGACCTTTGTTGTTGCCTTTTGTTATTTTAAGAATAAAACAACAAAAAATAATAAAATATAAAAACAACAAAACACAATAAAATATAAAAACAACAAATACAAAGCTGCTTTACATCACTGTAAAGATCAGACTATATCTTAATCCTTTTTCAAAACAAACAAAGTTTACTACTTTTCTTTTGCTGTAAAAACATGAAGAAAACAATAAAGTTTTATTACAAGGACCTCTGCCATTTCGGAGCGACGTTGCTCCTACTCCCTTTTGGGATAGTCGTTCGATCTCTTATTGTTTTGTTATTTTTTAACTTCATTTAAAGTTTAAATGAACCTTTTAAAACCAAACATGTGAAACAATAAGTTGATACGGAGTTGTCTTAGCTTTTATAAGCTATAAAAAAGAGCTAAGCTGAGATGTCCTCCGTTTAGGCAGACTTTTGTGAGAAACTAGCTTTCACTAGTTAGAGGCAATGTGACGTTATTTCACCTCCTGGTGCCCATGTATCGTAAACACCACCAAAATACAAAGCTTTCCATACAAGAAGCCAAGCACCAAAACCTAAAATAATTAAGTGGAAACCAAGAATGTTCGTCATTTTATTTTTATCTTTCCAAGTATAACCAAAGAATGGGAATGTTTCTTCTAAAGTTTCTGGACCAATTAAAGAATGGTAAACACCACCAAAACCTAAAACAGCAGAAGAAATTAAGTGTAATACACCTGAAACAAAATATGGGAAAGTATCAATAATTTCACCACCTGGACCAACACCATAACCTAATGTTGCTAAGTGTGGTAAAAGGATAAGACCTTGTTCATACATAGGTTTTTCAGGTACAAAGTGCGCTACTTCAAAAAGATTCATAGCACCTGCCCAGAATACAATTAAACCTGCGTGTGCTACGTGAGCACCTAAAAGGCGACCTGAAAGGTTAATTAATCGAGCATTCCCAGCCCACCAAGCAAAACCAGTGGATTCTTGGTCTCGACCACCGATAGACAGTGTACCGTTGTATAGAGTTTCCATGAAAAATCTCCTTTAGACTTATTAATTGAAAGCTATTAATATAACTTTCACCATAAAAAAATTCCTTCAATATAATTGTATTTATAATACTCTTCAAAGTTACTGACAAAACTTTCCACCAAAAATATTTAGTTAGCTTTGTAAGGTAACAAACTAAATGACTTTAAAAATCATCTTATTTTTTTTAGAAGTTTTTGCAGCTAGCAAAGCTATCTTTTAGAAAAAAAAAGTTTTTTAATGATTTATTAAATTAGAATAAAACATCAATGCTTTTTTCCTTATAAAAGATATCAGGCAATTTTTTTTTGGATTTTATACGAAAAATTTTAATTTAAAACCTTTTCACTTAAAAACAATCTAAACTAAAAAATTTAAAAAAATATAAATTCTTGTAATAGTCGATCAATCCTTAAACTAAATAATTTATTAGGGGAAAAGCATACTTTGGAAAAAGTATGCTTTTCCCTTAATAAAAAAAAAACGCACTGATTATTATTGTAAAAAGAAGTTTTTTACATAATAATTAAAATTAATTAGAATCAAATTTTTTCTAAAAAAAAAGAAAAAATAAATTTTGACAAGAAAGTTAAAAAAAAGACATGCTTTTAAAAAGTGTTTTTTGTTGCCTTGTGTTGTTTTAAGAATAAAATTATTAAAACAACACACACCTTTTGTTTTTCCCTTCAGCAAACACTTAAAATAAAAAAACAAAAATGGTTTCACACATTTTCTGTTTAATGCCTTTATTAGAAAAGTCTCTTTAAGTAAAAACTAAAGTTTTTTACTCGGCAAAAAAAGAGGGGAAAATTTGGGAAAATTTTTTTGGGGGAAAACTTTATTATTATTAATGTACTTTTTTATAAACATACGAAGTCAATTTTGTTGGTTTCATTAAAATAATATATTTTAAAAGAAAAACCGTCGTTTTTTCTTTCAAAAAAAGATAATTTTTAATCTTTTTGCAAATAAAACTAATATATACCTAGAATTTCCTTTAAACCCATTTCCATGGTTACAATTAAATTAGAGCTTCCCGTTCTATATTTTAATTAAATTAATAGGATCTTGCAATCCTTAAAGGAGTTTAGCATGAATAATTAAAATCAAATAACAGTAAAAGAACAAAGACTTTAGTGTCCTTAAAAGATTTTGTTTTTCTAAAGTGCTATAACGATTTTCTTTAATTAAAGAAAAAGTTTTTTCTTTTGTGTTTTTCTTAAAAAATTCAGCTTTTTTTATTTTTTTCAGTTTCTTTTTAGGCGGTTTAGTTTTAATTTAAAAAATTTTTTTAATATTCTATTTTTTAATAAAATAATCTTTTAAAAACGGCATGCTATTGTCCTTGTATTTATTTCTTTTACAAGTTAGCCATTGTTTCTATTTTAATACTTAACCAACTCGCACGAAAGCAGCAAGAATATCTGTATCTTTAACGATATAATCTGGTGTATAGTAAGGTTAGGTAGGGTAGAAAAAATCTTTCCTCCTAAAGATCCGTACGTGCCACATTAATGGCATACGGCTCAAGTATATTTTATTTAAAATTATTCAATTGTTTTTGCTTTTCTTTAAAAAACCGTAGTTTTTACTTAAAAAAGTTTTTTATCAGTGAATAATACTAATATACTAACTCACGTTAGCTTTTTTCCTAAAATCCACTCTCTTTACGTACTAAAAATTGAAGAGAAGAAGAGAAAATGTTTTTTCTTCATTGTGCAAAAAAGAAAGCCTAAGTCACTTAAAAGTTAAAGAAAAATTTTTCTCAAATCAGCTTCGATACTTTTAAAGTAAAAAAAATCTATTCTATTTTGTTACTCGAACAAAAGTTATTCAAAATAACTTTTGCTCATAAAAACTTTTAAGGAAAAGCCTCAATAAATTTTTAGTTAACGTTTGATTCTATAAAAGTGGTTAATTACTTAGCGAGTTTCCTTGCCCATAATATTCTTATTAGTTTCTTTTTATTATGGATATATTCGTTAGCATAATATTTAACGATGGAGGAATGCAATTCTGTTTTTTAATTGCTCTTTGAATAGTTTTAGCAAAATACGATTAAAATATTTTGCTTTAGTACTTTTTGAAAAAAAAAAGACTATAATATTTATATACTTTAAAGTCTATAAGAATTAAGCTATTTCTGTGTGTTTTTATTTTCACTGATGTTTTTAACTTTGTAAAAGATTAATAAAATTAAAATCTTTTTTATACAATTTTAAAAATTAAAAAAGCTTTGCCTTAGCAATGATTTTTTATTATAAAAGTATCTGTTATTTATTAATAATAAAATAATAGTTGTTTGACTAAAAAAATTTTATCAAAGTCTTGTAAAAAGTTTTTATATTTAAAAACTTTTAATTTATAAACTCTTTTAGGTGGTTTTTTTCACATTACCTAAAAGATTTTATTTTATAAATAACTTTACTAAATAATTAAAAACAAAGTTTTTGGCAAGCCTATTGGTTTTGTATTATTTTTTATTTTACAAAAAAAAATTAAAAAGTCAACAAAATTGAATTTTTTTATTAAAAAAAAAAGTTTAAATCTTTTATACAAAATTTTTTGTATAGGTTGAGCAAGGAGGGATTCGAACCCCCGACTCCGTGGTTCGTAGCCACGTGCTCTAGTCCACTGAGCTACATGCCCAAAAATAACTAACGTATTTTTGTTTTCTTAAATTATAAAGAATCTGTTCTATAAAAACAACTGAAAAAAAAATATACTAAGAAAAAATTTTAATTACAAAAAACTTTTTTTTTTCAAAAGGATTAAATAGTTGTTTTTTCTTTGTTCGTTTTTGTTTAAAGAAAGTTATAAATTCTGTAATACAAAAATACGTGTATTTTTTCAAATACATACATTATTTTATAGTCAATTAATTTAAACTACAGTAATTTTGTATTCTTTTGTTAGTTTTTATGTTTTATCTCCCCAGGTAGGACTTGAACCTACGACCAATCGGTTAACAGCCGATCGCTCTACCGCTGAGCTACTGAGGAAGTTTAAAATTAATTAAAAAAAACTAGTATATAATTATATACTTTTATAGATAAAAAAACAAATAAAATAAAAATATGTATTAAATGTTTAATAATATTTAATAAAAAAAAACGAAAGACTTTTATAAATTTTTTTTATAAAAAAACGTTTGCTTTACCTTTACTAGTTTTTTAATTAAACACTTTAATTATATATGAATCACTCCAAATTAGCGGATGACGCGATTCGAACGCGCGACATTGGACTTGGAAGGACCACGCTCTACCAACTGAGCTACATCCGCTTATTAAATAATAATAATTATTTATTATAATAGATAATCTTTACATTTTCAATTTTGTTAAAAAGCATTTAAAAAACTACAATTTTTTAGAGGAAAAGAAAAAAAAAGTTGTTATGTTTAAAATAAACTCGTATACTCTAAACATAACAACTTTTTTTTTTCTGTAACTAAAATCCTTTTTCTGTTAAATTCTAATATTCAATAAAGAGAAAAACACTAGAAGAGAATCACACGTAAGTGTGATTCTCTTCTAAGAAAAAAGAGGCTTACGTCTATTTTTTCTTCAAATGTATTTTTCTTTAAAACTAATTTTCTTTTTATGCACGACCTGTCATTTTTAACCAATTTTGTGCTTCAATATAATTTGTAGGAGCTAAACGAATAGCTTCTTTCCAATAATCGGCAGCTTTATCAAAAAGTAAACTTGATATTTCAGCTTGACCTTTTTCAATAGCTTGTTCTCCACGATAGTGATAAATAACAGCAATGTTATTTAACGCACTAGGTAAAGAAGGATTTCTTTCTAAAGCTTGATAATAATATTCCAAGGCTCGAGCATGTTCACCATTACTTGTATGTATCAAACCAATATTATATAATATATAACTTCTATCATAAGCATCCACTTCTAATCGCATTGCTTCATAATAATTTTGAAGCGCTTCTGCATATTCTCCTTCAGATTGAGCTGACATACCATCTCGATAATAAGCAAAAGCTTGTTTTTCTCTTTGTGAAGTTGGTAAAACTTTTAACAAAATATCAGCAACAACAGTAAATGTTTTATCAATAAAATTATCATTACGTTGAGATCTTGGCATATAATGTTTCTTCATTATTTATATCACTATTAAAATAAAAATTAAATATAGAAAAATATTTAGAATTAATAATTAAACTTTTTTTCTATATTTAAAAACCTTAACCACTAAACCTATAAAAATTTTTTGAGGAAAAGCAAAAGTATATAAACACACATAAAGTCTGCTTCTATACTTTTAAAAGTATTTTCCTTATAAAAACCAGTTTTTTTCCAAAGCATACTTTTTTGTTGTTTTAATAATTTATTATTTTTAATACTAAAAAATATAACACAAATTTTATATATTATACCAAAATACAAAAAAAGACACAAGTTAAAGAACTTTTAGGTTTTTACTACCTAAAAGTTCTTTAACTTTTTGAAATTAATTAATTTTTTTCAAATAATTAAAAAAAAACGAAAGTTTTTTTTTGTTTTTGTTGTTTTAATAATTTTAATGTTAAAACAAGAAAGGCAAAAGCTTTTCTTCCATAATTTTTTAATGGCAACAAAACAACTAAAGTATTTATTTAAATGCAATATAAAAAAACTGCATTTATAAAAAAGGATAAAAAATTGCTTATTTAATATTTAATAGAGAATAAAATAATACACGTCCTGGAGTAGTTTGAATATATTGAATTATTTTCTTTCCTTTAGAATCAAAACGTCTAGAAAATTGACTAAAAATATGTGTATAATTCCCATTTATATTTAATTGAATTTCTATAAGTTTTTCAGAAGAAACATCTATTTCAAATGAACTATTCCATTTTAACCAAATATTGGAATGAAGCTGGATTTTTCCAGATTCATAAGCCTGTAATACTTGATCTATATTACTAAAAAAAGAAGTTTGATGGATATTATGTAAACGATCAGAAAATCTAATAAAATTTGTAAAACTCTTAGAATTTTCTGGTTGAGTAAAAGCATCTACATTTGCAGTTAAATAATACGTTCCTAATACCATATCTTGACTTGGTACTAACATTGCTTCACCTGTAGCAGAAGAAAGTAAATGATTTGTTGCTAACATAATTTTCCAAGCTTCAACTTTAGCTTCAATAGTTATTGGGACATGAACAGCCATTTGATCTCCATCAAAATCAGCATTAAAAGCTGGACATACAAGTGGATGTAATAAAATAGCTCGTCCTTCTACTAATTTAGGTTGAAATGCTTGAAATCCTAATCTATGTAATGTCGGTGCGCGATTTAATAAAATAGGGTTTTCACGCATAACCATTGTTAAATAATCCCATGTTCGATTAGGATCATTTTGAAGAATTTTTTTTGCTGCTAAAATTGTACTAGCTTTTCCACTTTTAAATATTTTTTGAATTAAAAATGGCATAAACAATTCTAAAGCCATCTCTTTTGGTAATCCACATTCATGTAAGCGAAGACGTGGTCCTACAACAATAACAGATCTACCAGAATAATCAACACGTTTTCCTAGTAAATTTTGACGAAAACGTCCTCTTTTTCCTTTTAATAATTCAGATAGCGATTTCAAAGGTCTTCCACGATTATCTGTTTCAGCATTTCCTTTCCCTTTTCCATTATCAATTAAATTATCAACAGCTTCTTGTAATAAACGATATGCAAATTTCATTTGTGGTGAATTCGAGCTTGCGGAATCTTTTAAAAAACGTTTTAACCTTTCATTTCTATAGATTACTTTTTGATATAAACGATTTAAATCAGAAGCAGCAACTTGATTTTGAATTTGAATAATCGGTCTTAAATCTGGAGGTAATACAGGAAGAACAGATAATACCATCCATTCTGGACGCGATTCTTTTAATATAGATCTTAAATTATTGGGTAAAAGCATTTTTAAATTTTTATTTAAATTAGTTGTAGAATTTGATTGAGAAAAAGAAGAAGATCGAAGCATTTTTTGAGAAAAAGCATTAGGCTCTGCTAAAATATTTCGAGTCTTTGAAAGTTTTTTAGGGGATTTTTTGTCATTTGTGTTTTGACCATTATGTGAAAAATTTTTAGATTTTCCATCCTCATATTTTTCATATTGATATAAATAATCTTCTGAAAATTTATAACTAACACTGTGGATATATTTCAATCTACGTAATAAAAAAGTTCGTTTTTGTCGATATTTTCTGGATTCTGTATGACTTATACTTCTAATTAATAAATTATTTACTTTTCGAATTTGTTTAAGAATCTGTTGTATAATTTTTTTAGATTCAGAAGGATTAAATTCTGATAATAATTTTTGAACTAAACCCCCTGCTATTACAGGTGGAGGTTGTCGAAGATTTAGTAACTCAATTAGTCGATGTTTATATATTTTAATAGATACGTCTTTAACATGAATAGGTACACTCATATAATTTAAAAAAGTTTGAAGTTCTAAATCTTGTCCCCAAGAAAAACGATGAGACAAACAATAAAGATTATTATATAATATATTTGACTTTTTAAAATTTTTGACAATTCTTGTTTTTGTTTTCAAAAAAAAGATATTGCTAAGTTTTGAAGTTTTAGCATCTAACCATTTTTCATTTGCATTATAATTAACATCAGTTAATTTAGATGTAATATTCCAAATAGAATAAAATTCACTTTTTAGATTAATATTTTTATTTAATAAAGTATTTCGAGAAAAAATTTGAAATTTTTTATTAAAATTTCGAGGAACATATAATAGTTGATTTAACATAAAGTTTTTACCTAATTTTATGTAACTATTTTTTTGTAATTTACAAACTATTAATAAACGAGCGTTATTTTGTAAATTGCTTCTAGATAAAGCTTCTAACGGATAAACACTAGAGCTTTTTTGCATTGGAGAAAGACCTAAAGTTTTTACAAAATCAATTCTTTTATTTAAACTGAATAATCTTTGTTTAAAGAAATTATGGATACAATTTAACTTTATATTGTTAGTACTTAAAAAATTTTTTTGTAAGTTAGATAAATTTATTGTTTTAACAAAAGTTTTCCATTTAGTTCGATTTAATCTTAATGCTTTTTTCCAATGTAAAAATTTTAAAGAAAAAAAGTAAAAAGTAAAAATAGATCCAGTCCCTGTCCTTATTAATGAAGGGGTACACTTTAATTTTTTGCTTAAAGATGCTTTTTCCCAAAAAGGAGGAAACTTTTTAAAATAATTAGAAAAATATTTAAAAATAAGCGCTTTTGACGATAGAGTATTTTTAACTAACAATACAGGCGTTTTTATTTGGGGAAAAGCAGTTTGCTGTATTTTTTTTGTCTTTTGAAATAAATTTGGACTTAGAATAAAAATTCTATTTGTAATTGTTTGATCTTTTAACATATTTGTTAAAAAAACTTCTTTTAATATTATATTATTTAAATCTTGAAAAATACTAGAAAAAGCTTTAAATTTATTTTCTAGAATAGAATTTCGAGTAAGAAAACGGAATGGATCATTATCGCCTGCTTTTTGAAAAAAATTTTCTTTTGTGAAATTTCTAATATCAATAGTTTGACAACTTTGCTCAATAAAAAAAGTAAATTTAGCAGCTATTTGTGAAGATTGTTTAATATTATGGAAATTCGATATATATTTATATTGTTCTTTCTCACTAGACCGATTATTAGTGGTGTTATTAGTGGGGAAAATCAAATATTTTTCCGAAATACTAGGTTTTATTGTAGAGACAAAATACGGTGATTTTTGGTATAAAATAGTTTGAAAACTAGGAATATTTTTACTAAAAGAATAAAATTTTTGAATAATTTTAAAAAGATTATTATATAATAATTCTCTTTGATATATACAATTTTTTAAATATTTTCTTTTAATTTTTAATAATGGTGACAAAACTTCTTTTTGATAAATTTTTCTTTTCTGTAAAATGTATGGAGAAAAATTTTTAAATGTTTTTTCTACAATCAAACTATTTTGTGAAGAAGAAAACTCTACTTTTTTTCTTATAAATAAATTGTTATTTTTCTGATGTGAAACTTTTAAAAAAAAATTTATTAGTAAAATTAACTTTTCAGTTTTAAATCCAAAAATTAATTTGGATGGATTTAAATTTTTTTGTAAAAATAATTCTTCTTTATACCAATAATTAATATATTTATATATTTTAGAAAAAAACTTTTTATTAGAAATATAACTAAAATCAGAATTGATTGATTGAGCGAAAAACATCTCTAAAGAAAAAACTTCTGTTTTTTCGTTCAATATCTTATTTTTTACGTTTGAAAATATATTTAAAGAATTGTAAACTGATTGTAAAGATAAAGATTCTAATATTTTCCCATTTTGAACTAATTCTTGTACTAATTTCCAGCAAGTTAACTCATTTCTTAATTTTTGTATTAAAGCAAATGTTTTTTCCCAAAGCATTTTTTTGTTAAACATTATAGTTTTGCTAGACACAGTAGCAGATTTTTGTGAAAAAAAAGTAAAGGTTAGACATTTTTTAAACAAATATCTACAAATATATATAAATAATTTAAAACTAACACGATTAAAACAGAATTTATCAAAAAGTCTTTTTCCCGCAAAATTTGATTGAGGCTTTTCCCCAAAAGCATTTGAATTTAATAAAATATCATTAATTTTAACATTCTGTTGATTTTCCAAAGAGTAGCGAGCGACTTTTGGAAAATCCATTTTGTTTTCTCTAGTTTTTTCTTGCGTTTCGGATAGAATTTGAAAACGATCAAAACAATATTTTAAATTCATAGAAATACTGTCATTATCTATCGGAACATTATAAGATAAACATTGACGAAAAACTTTTGGATAATTTGTACTTTGGCCAAAGCTTTTCCCTTTTATTATAAAAAAGTCAGGAGTAATTGGATGGGAATTTTTATTTGGAATTTGTAAAAAATATTTTTTAGATCTCAATTTAGATAACAAAAAAATAAGCTTTTTTGTCTTTTTTATAGATTCACTTTTTGCTAATTTATAAGAAAAATTCCAAAAAACTTCCCAAGAAATAATTGACGAAAAAACAGTATTTATATCTTTATCTTTATAATGCTTTTCCCCAAAATTATTTGCTTTTACCCAACTATATGGGTATGGACAAATCTTATAAGAATAAAAAAAAGAATTCAACAATTTCATTTTACTCTTTAAAGTATTCGAATAATCATAATTTAATTTTTGTTTAAATAATAATGTTGTGTTAGTTAAATTGTTTGCTTTTTTCAAAATAAGTGAAAACGGCTTATGGAAAAAAGCATTTTTAAAAAAAAACTTAGTTGACATTAAATAATCATTAGACATAGGTATAATACCTTTAGATTTTTGACCATATTGAAAAAATTTACGTATTGTATTATTTGTTTTAAAAAAACGCCACCATACATTGTAAAAAGATAAAATTGAACCTATTTTTATTGGTTTTAATTTTTTTTGGAGAGAAATATTTTTGGAATTTTTAACAGTTTTAACTAGTTTTTCTTTGTTACCAAAAAAGAATGGATTCTTTTTTCCAGGTTGCCACGCAACATCAATTGTTAAGATTTCTGAACAATAAATAAGTGATTCCAAATCTTTTCGTTTCATATCTAACATTACAGCAATAAAGCTAGGACTAGATTTTAAATACCATAAATGGGTTACTGGTAATACTAATTTTATATAACCTAATTGATATCGACGTTTCATAGACCATGTATACTCTACATTACATTTACTACAGAATTGTCGATTCATACTTGTAACAATGCGATTAACTGGCTTTTCTTTTTGAATCCCACATGCACATTGAAAATCTTTTGTTGGACCAAAAATACGTTCACAAAACAAACCTCCTTTCAAAGGCTTTAAAGTTTTATGATGGAGTGTATTTGCATTATATACTTGACCTAATTTAGTTTCATTTGGTAAAATTGTTTCAGCCCATTGACGAATACGGTCAGGAGATGCTAAACCTATTGTAATTAATTTTATTTCATCAAATCTAGATGGATTTTGAAATGTCAGAGGATTTATATTTGAACTCGCTTTTTGAATTAGAAAAAAACTTTTCTTTCCTGGAAAAAAAAATTTCTTATTGAATCTTTTGCTAAAATTTGTATTACTGTTTTGTAACAACTTTTCTGCTCTTAAAATTTTATAATGCTTTTCCCTTCTAAAAGAAGGGCTAATGACCCTTGTGTATTTAGGAAAAAGCATTTTTTTTTTTCGATATAAAAAAATAGAATTTAAATACATATTTTTTTTTATATTGTTTATGACTAAAAACTTATTTACAAAAACATTTGTAATTATTTTTTATTAATAAAAATGCTATTTAACCATAGAAAAAAAAAACATTGTTTGCTTTTTATTTTAAAAATAACTTGTTTTTGTACGAAGATTCTTTTAAAGAAAAAAACCATGCTTTTTCCTATTAAAAAACTAAATTTATTAAAAAAAACTAGATGTATTTTCTTCAATACAAAGAAAAAAAAAAAAAAAAGATTTTGTTCAGATGAACTTTATTTCATCTAAAAAATCAAACCATCTATAATAAAGCTATTTTTTTCTTTGTTAATGAACAATAAAATTTCAATTAAAACCTTCTTCGAAAATGATTTTAAAATATTCTAAAACTAACCTTAGTTTTAAGGTTCATTAAGAAATACAAAATCTAATTATACTTCTTATCAGATAAATCAAATTTATAAAATTCCTATTTAGTCTTCTAATTATCTGATGATTTTTAATTCCCTTTGTAACGCGTAATAAATCATACTTTGAAACTTTTTCCTTTTTTCCTCCACGATAAAAAATACTGTTTATCTATTTTAAAACTTATAGATATTTAAAAAGGCGAACGACGGGGTTCGAACCCGCGAATAGTGGAGCCACAACCCACTGCCTTACCACTTGGCTACGCCCGCCATAACAAATTAAAAATAAATAATAGTTAATATATAATAACATATTATATAAATTTTTGTCTATCCTTTTTCCTAAAAAAAAAGCCACAAATCTGTTTTTTCTCAATCTTATAAAAGATCCATGGTTTTTGGATAAAACCATAATGTTTTACCTTCATTTTGTTATTAGATTTTAATATTGCCTTCGGTCGGATTCGAACCGACACGCCTTTCAGCACTGGTTCCTAAAACCAGGATGTCTACCAGTTCCATCACGAAGGCAAGTAGTATATTATTAAGATCATATGTATGATATATCATATCATATATATGATATAATACAAGTAAAAATATAGACAAATGTCTATTCACTTACCTTTGTTGCTCACTGAGGGAAACTTCAGCACTTCTGACGAGTTAAGCTTGTAATTTATTCTTACCAGCTCTTCCGTTGGTCCGGCGTTAAGTAGAAGAGTCCTCTCCGCTGCGATAAAGGGCTCTTGTAAAGTTGTCTTTTCTCCTAGAGGGAAACTTACGTATTCCCTACTCTACAAAAGGACCTTCTCGTCTTCGTCAAGAAGGTCCTTCTTCGCGTTAAACGATGGTTCTATTTAACTTTGTGTTAACTTTATCACTTGTCCGGGTTTTATTTCGCCTTCTATAGAGACTGTTTTTGACAAAGCACTAACCTGCTTTCACTCGTCTCCTACCAATGATGAGTTTTCATCAACCTTTTGCACTGGAGCCTCAAGTTCCTGCTGAGTTTCTTTAGCCTTTGAAGCTCGCTCCGGGTCTAAAGCTTTTACCTTATCACGAGAAGCTAGATACTCAGCCTTACGTTGCTGGAACTCAGCGTCAGACTCACTCTTACGCTTCCTAGGAGCTCTGTCCTTAGCCTCTTTCAACCCATCGGCACTCTTCTCATTTTTTTGAGCATTACTTAAATCAACCGGATTCTCAGAAATTTGAAAATCATTTAAACCAGTCTTTTGATCCTTTTGATCGTTATCTTCAGCCATGTTAAATCCTTCTTTAAAATTTATAGTTTTCGGATTCCGTCCCTTAAACGACATAAAAGTTATTTTTAGAATTAAGTTCTACCACCTATCTTGTTATTTAAATAAATTAATTCAATTAAATTTCTTGAAACCCACGATTTGTTTAGAATTAAATTAACTGAGATTAATTAATTTAATCGAATAATATGAGCAAAAATAAATAAATGAATTGAATTTAGTTTCAAGAATTTATCTCTAATTGACTTTAATTTATTTTATTTTAATAGAAGCCTAGGTGGGAACTTGGACTCAACTTATACGACTGCAAACTCTCTACAGCTGCATAATTCCTTGACAAGCATTGACTTTAATATAGGAATAAAGCTTCCTACAACGCTTGCTTAGGTGCCTTCACAAAGATGGAGGTTGCACCCTTGAACGCCCGAAATAAAGATACTAAAATTTATAGCTTTTATGATTTTTAACCTCCTTTTTATATTTTAAAATAAAATATTTTGGGTGTCAAATTCAATTCAAAAAAGTGTTAGTTTGGAAATAAAAATGATTAAATTAATTAATTAATTTTATATTTGATTAAATGCTTTTTTTCCTATGACAAATGTGTGCCTTTCTCTTAATAAGTGTTTTTTTCTAAACAAAAAACCACTTAGTGGTTAATAATAATAATAATTTTAATTCTATTGTTTATAGTTGTTTAAAGGATATATAAACAATATAATATATTTATTATGTTTATGGCTGGGGCAGGATTTGAACCTGCGACCTTAGGGTTATGAGCCCCACAAGCTACCAGACTGCTCTACCCAGCGACAAAAATGAAAAAAGAAAAACAATTAAATTAATTGTACATATTCTTTTCTCTGAAGAGAATGGTTTCTTTTCCCCAAAGAAAAGAGTAATAGTGGTTTTTTTCTTTTTATAGCCTGCTATCGGAGTCGAACCGATAACTTTCGGTTTACAAAACCGATACTCTACCGATTGAGTTAAGCAGGCTTTTTTTTTAATAACTCAATATTAAAATTATATTAAAGTTTTCAAAAAAAAGCAATCATTTTTTAAAAACAGTAAAGCTACTTTTTAGATGCTTATTTTTTTAGTTTGTTTTTTTGTTGTAAATACTTAATTTTAAACATAAAAAAATAAAATGCTTCAATAAAAAAAACCACTAAGGCTTTTCTCCCAAAAAAGAATTTACTATTTTGGAGAAAAACACAAAAGTACTAAGTTAAAATAACTTATATCTTTTTACGAAGCTTTTCCCCATAATTATTAAATAAAATTTAATAATTATGGGGAAAAGCTTTTTTTAATTTTGGATACATTTGCCAGAAAGACTTTATTTAAAAGGAAAGTTTGCGTCTAGGGCGTGTCCGAGAAGAGTTGTTCACAATCCTTTTAGCTAAGGTGCTTAGGTTCTACTGTGCCTAATGACGTCTAGACATCTGAAGGGAGACAAACGGCTGGCATACGGCAGACACGAGTCCTTATGCTGAGCCTTAGACACCTACTAGACATATATTTACTTGTATGATATTAAGTTGTTTTTTTCGACGACTTATGTTAAACTTGTTTTTACCTACCCGACCTAAAAAAGCCTTGACAAAAAAAATTAATTAAAAAAAAAAAAAAGGCTAGCTAAACTAAACCCATATTTAGAATCGAATAAATTTATAATTTTATTAGAAGGATTTACGATGGCATCAATAAAAATCAAAACATTTGATTTTTTTAATTTGTTACTGATAATATGGGGGCTAAAATCAATACCCATTACTTTTGTAACAAAAATAGTAGAAAAAAGGAATATTTATATCAGTAAAAGTAGTTTTTTCGTTCAAATTAAAAAATTTCGAAAAGAACAAAAAAAAAGAAAAAAAGGGATTCTGTTGTCCCATAGGAACAATTCAAGTAAGGTGCAAAATGCAAAAAAAAGCACCGACTCAAGTAGTATTGAAAATGATAATTTCAATAAATTAAGGGAATGGGTCTTATTTTGCAATAAGATGTTTTTTTTAGAAAACACATCTTATTTAGAAAGAGCTTATAAAAAAAATATAATATTATTTTCTATTAACAAAAAAATTTTTGTTGATGTCTATCTATCTTTGACATCGGTTCAAAAATTACACTTTTTTTTAGTATTATCGTATTTTGTTAAAGAAACTTACCTAGACCAATACTTTCTTGAGAGTTTTGATGAACATGACGTTTACCAGAACACTCGCTGTTTTTTAGCGGAAATTTTCTCCGATCTATTAGAAAACGGCACACTCGACACCGCCTTTTCTTCTCTTGAGGCAGAAAATAATTATCAAATTCTTAATGTCTATAACAAAAGCGAAATGGACACATACATACCTTCGTTAAAAAATATAGTAATTCCTGCAATTCTGGATCTTACTTTTTTCTTTTCGAATGGATCAACCGAACGAACAAAATTTTTAAACTTTTTGATATTACAAGCGATCAAAAATTTTGATATCTTTTTCATCTTGAACGCTTATTTTAGACGTTTTTTAAAAAATGAAAAAGATACGCTAAAAAAAACAATTTTTAACGAAAGTTCTTATGCACTAGATTTGCATAAAGAACTAATCTTATTCACGAAAAACGTATATAAAGAATTTTATGCATCTAAACTGGACAATTTCTTTATAGACGTTTGGTTGTTTAAAATGTCTACAAAAAAAGAGCAATCTAAACAACTTTTAAATTTACTCAGTATAACTACTCCAAAAGACATGATTAGTCGTCACAATAAATTGCTATTATTTTTCGATATCGTTATTTTATTATTTATAGCATCCATTCCATTTTTAATAAATTTTTTTTTAGTTTTAAAAAACGATGGTATGGCGGCCGCGTCTATGTTTATGAATAACCCTGAATTAAATAATTCAGGTATTTTTTTGGAAAATAGCTTTTTATTTTCTTCAAGTTTTCTTTTTTTGAGAAGAAAAAAGAAAACTTTCCAATTAAAATTAAATGCAAAAAGAAAACAAAATGACGTAGACGCTTACAATGAAAATCGACATTTATTTTCATTGGAGCCAGCCGAATCAGTATATTCGAAAACTTTATACGAAAAATTAACTAAAGGTATCCAACAGGATAGATCCGAGAACCCGCCAGCATACCTTAAAATTTTAGAGGATTGCTTGGCGCAAGTCAAATTAAATAAAATAGCTTTCCCAGTTTATATACCAATTGGGGAAACGGTTCAGGGGAAGTCTGAACCCTACATGAAAAAACCTGCTGTGAAAGCATCCACAGCAGAACAAGAATCGACTGTGAAGGCGCCTATAGCAACAAAAAAATCTTCCACTGGGAAGGCGCCTATAGCAGCAGAACAAGAATCGACTGAGAAGGCGCCTATAGCAGCAGAACAAGAATCGATTGCTTTCGACAAAGCCATATCCGTAGTAAACGAGAAGCTGGTATCTAAAGCAAAAACATCCTTTATTTTCGATAAAAATACTGCAAAGGAACTAAACGATAATCGTTTTTCTTTCTCTATTGTAGATTTTACAAAAAGTGACGTCCTAACAGCAGAAGAAGCCTTGATTCTAGATGGTATAATGGAGGGCGCTAAAACTGCCGAAGATTATGCCAACTTTATAGAAAAAAAAGACCAGTTATATTCATTGACCTTTTTCCCCTTAGAAAAAGGTGACAAAAGCTGTTCAGCTATTGAACATTTCAAACTTGGCAAAATAACTCCACTTGAAATATTTGCTATCGAAATGCGGTCTTTGTTGATAGATTGCTTGGAATCCGAAAACAATTTTTTAGAATCCGAAAACAATTTTTCTAAAGAATTGTGGCAATTAATTGAAGTTGAGCTTAATAAGAGCTCAACTCGAAAAGCTTTTGCAAATTACAATAAAAGCGAAGCGAAATTGCAACAGATCCTACCTCTAAGGAGATTGTTGTTTTTAAATCTACTAAAAACAATGGTACCAACAAAAACAGGTAAACTTACAATTATCGGTTCAATCTATCGTTACGAAACCCGATCTGACGTTTTTCTTTTTTATAACGTATTCCGCAACATCTTTAAATTTACAGAGGTTGACGGAAAGCCTTGCCTTCCTGAAATACTAGATAAGCTTTATAAAGTATGTTTATATCGTTTATCATATAAGTATTCAACCTATCAGGAATTCAAAAAATTCCCTAAAGTAAATGATTTAGCGTTGATGCTGCCTTTTGAGCAGGCAAACAAGCTTAGTTGGACGAACGACTCCGTATTTGAGTATCAACCAGTTTGTAACTTAGAGGCATGCCATCCAACGCCAAATGTTCAAAGGACGGCATTGGGCCATATAACCGATAATCGATGTAAATGTATTTTATTGCCGAAACTGCTGAACCAACCCGTTGATAAAGCAGTTTACGAGTTTCCATCGTTCCTTACACAACAGTCTTTGACGCCTGGAAAAAATATTTTTATTTATGAAAATGAAACGACATCTAATACCCCTTGGAACAATTTATTTAACTACATTAAATTCAATATACTTAAACAAATTGATTTAGTTAATACTTTATGGTCTATTCGACAGACCTGGTTCCAGTTAAAAAAAGAAAGGACAAATAAAAAAAACAAACAAAAATTAACTTTAACAGAGTTGAAGGAGTTAGAAAAATATTTAGAAAACTCTTATAAACAAAATTTAGATGAAACCGAGTTTGAGACCCTAAACAACCTAAGGGAAAAAGAGACTCTAATTAGTGAGTCTTTCTCCCATTGTTTGACGCAATACGTGCTTATAAAGTACGAAATGCTTGTTAAAAACTTCTTTAGTATCGAACAAGACGAGCGCGGTAGTCTTGTATCTCGCCAATGGAAAGAATTAAATAGGGTTTCTCGGGAAATAGATATTCTGCCTTATAGTTTACCCGTTTCTCTTTTACATTTCGTTTTATATAAACGATATTTCCACGCATTAACAGTGGATTTTAACGAAAAGGACGGGTTGGATGCATTAGTTAGTAATCAACTATACTTCCATTTTACGCAGTTTATGGAAAAAGTATTGTTTAAGTATAATCTTTTTAAGGCGGAGGATGACCCGATTTTCGCCACATGGTCCACATATAAAAAAACGGCGAATATAGAATATAGTAAAACCCAACGAATCGAATTTTTAGAAAGATACGTAGATAAAAATCTCCTAACCGCTTTAGGTTTAAGATTTAATTATTTACACTCGACATATATTATGTTTTTTTGGTATGTGTTTTGCCAAGAATTAAAACAAAAAAATATAGAAAAATTGCCATCTAATAAAAATGAAATTGAACAGTACTTAATTTCTTATACGCAATTTTTTAATAATAAACAAAAACCGACAGCAAAATCACAGCTTCTGGACAGATGTAAGTCCGAAGTTTTATTAGTACAGTACGAAACACTTATTTCGTACTTTTTAGGTAAAGTAGGTACTCTACCCGATACCTTAGAAACTCAAATCAACGCCTATTTATCCTACGATCAAAAAAAAGTCGCTTTCTACATTAACTACCTGCACGAACTAGCGGGTGTTTTTAGTAAGGCGTACCTTGATGAACTGAACAATTCTTTATCTTTTGAATTGGAGCATATTATAGAAATAATTATACGTTATCAACAAATGCAAGAAAATTTTGTTGCAGCTCCACCTTCTGCTACATTAAAGAAGCGTTCTTACAAAAAAGTTCTCGATTTTTTAGATCTTGACTTAAAAAATGAACTAAATAACTACCAGAGAATTTTTGAAGAACTGGAGTTAGATCTCCATGAAATTGTTTTGGAACACAAAGCTGATTCATTATTAGATCCTTTTGTTATGTTTCAGATACATCCCCTTATCTTCAATTTTTATGAAGATAATTCTTTATTGACTTTTACAAAAGGTCAGATAAGAGGCTACATAGCCGACTCCACGACAAATTTATTTGCCGAACAAGAATTAGCTAAGATGGAAAGTCAAGAAATCCAGCTAAATTAAGTTTGCAATAAAAACAAAAAATTCTGCTTTTTCTATAATATAATTAATATATTAATTATATTATTTTTTTTTTAAAGTTTATATATGTAAATATTTTAACTTTTTATTTTTTTTTTAAAGTTTATATATTTACATATATAAACTTTAAAAAAAAAGGAGAGATGGCTGAGTGGTCGAAAGCGGCGGATTGCTAATCCGTTGTACAAGTTTCTTTCTATCGAGGGTTCAAATCCCTCTCTCTCCGTAAAAACTTTTTTTTTAAATATTTTAGCTATTCAATCTAATTCTATTCAAGAAAAATAGGAATTTTTCTTTGGGGAAAAGCTTTTATAAGCAAAAACGAAAGTTTTTGGAGAAAAGCAGTGTTTGTTTATAGATAACAATTAAAAAAACTACGGAAAAACTAAAGTTTAGTTTTTTATTTGGAAAAAGTTATTTACTAAGCTTTTGCTCAGAGTTTTTGAGTTAAAAAATAATGTTTTATAGTAGTATACTTTTTTGAAGAAAAACCACGAACGGGAAAAGCCTGGTTTCTCTTTTATTCTTAATAAAAGAGAAAAACTTATTTGTGTCTTTTTTTTTTCCTCGTATAAAAAATTTTTTGATTATAAAAAAATCAGGGTATAGCGTTCAGAAAATCCAGAAAAAACAATTTTTACTTTTTTATTTTTTTTTTATTGGTATAATAGTTTTTAACAAGTTTTATTTTCTTAGCTATAAATAAAAAAATAAGCTAAGCTATTTTTGATGATATAGTATATAACTAATGAAGGTTATAAATAAAAAAAACTATAAATCTTCGAAACTATATCGGGAGAAAGACATGTAATTGGTCTTTCTCTTAATATCATAAAAAACCACCAAGGCTTCTCCACAAAAACCACATACGTGGCTTTTTCTTAAAAGGTTCGTGCTTTTTTCGTGGGAGAAAGAGCTGGTATTTTATTTGAATATTTATAAAAATATAAGAAACATCAAAAGACTTATTGTGATTTTAAAAGCTTGCCGGAGAAATATTAAACAAAATTAAAGAAGGATTTAATTATGACAGCTATTTTAGAAAAGTCAGAAGTAAAAAGCTTATGGGCTCGTTTTTGTGAATGGGTAGTTTCTACAGAAAACCGTTTATATATTGGTTGGTTTGGTTGCTTAATGATCCGTGCGGGTTTCTAGTGGTACTCTCTGCTAATGTGCCTGGGAAAAAGTAAATCTCAGAATTCGACTGATTTACCGGATTTATAACAGAAAAAGTATTTAAGAAATGACTTTAATTCTTTTTTAAATACTCAGCGTTGGCGAAAGCCTAAAGGGAAAATAGCATATCAGTAAAATCTAATATCCTAAAAATAATCAATGATATTAGAAGAAAATGTCCATATTAAGATTAATAATTAGTAGTTAAGTGCATATTCTTATTCTAACTACGTGACATTATATATAGTCACGGATAAAAATCAATTTAAGAGAGTTCTTAGTTCAGCTGCCGGATTTTTGGGATCAGGTTTCGGCGTACTTTAACTGAATGAGGCTTTATGAAAAGAATATGACATCTTTTGGATATTGAGAATACTACAAAGAAACATAGTCAACTTATTTGCTTATTAACATTAAGAAAAATGTTGAAAGAGTTAAAAAAAAACAGCATAAATATTAATATAACTGTTAATTTTTTGTTTTTATCTATCTATTATATTATATAAGATAGAATTACACTTTTGTAAAAAAACAAACACTATTTAAACTATACCCGAACAAGATACAATAGAATAGAACAGAACTGCAAACCTTATAAAAAATTATTTTTAAACTATATATATGAATACAACAAATAAAAATTTCAATTCTTTGAATGATGAAAATTTAGCCAAAAATTCTTTTGAATATTTTGAATCTAAATATAGCGATATTCCTCCAGAGGAGCAAAGGATACCTCCAAAACCAGGGTATTTGCCCGATTCCTTATGTGAGCTAATAGTCGAGCAGGTGAATAAGTTTTATGGCATAGAATCACAAAAAAAATCTATGATTCTAATAGCCGAACTTTGTCAAAAGGGCGGAACAAATTCAACGGCAGGAGAAAATATAGTAGCTTCATATTTTTCCAGACCTACCCCTACCTCTACACCCCAAAGACCATATCGAGTCTTAACCGCATCTGTATTTAAAGAAATATGTACTGAAGTAGGAGTGAGAAACAAGATGCAAATAACCCCTAGGCAATTCGCAAGGACTAAAGCTTCGGAAATAGCCTATATTTCTCAAAAATACTTACGAAGAGAGGGGGATTTGGCATATAAAATGCGTGCAGAAGTAGGTGAGTTAAGTACAAAAGATGCCTTTTGGTGTTCTAATTTTCAGAGTGCCAACCCTGACTGTCCGCCTAATGTTAGAAAGTGGTTAATGGACGATTTAACTAAAAGAAGGGCTAATAAAAAAGATTCTCTTCAAATGAAACAATAAAATAACAGAAAATTTATTTTACAAAATTGTTATTGCATCGTTTTATGCACAGAGCCGTCTGCAGGGGAACCTGCACGTGCGGTTCGGGAACAGAATCTTATTTGAAAAAAATAGCGTTCGAGTTTCATCTACATTATTAACTGCAACTTCAGTTTTCATCATTGCGTTTATCGCAGCTCCTCCGGTTGATATCGATGGTATCCGTGAGCCAGTTTCAGGTTCATTATTATACGGTAACAACATTATCTCAGGTGCTGTTGTTCCTACTTCTAACGCTATTGGTCTGCATTAAAAAGAAGTGCCTAATCAAATAAATACTATTAAATTTTTTGATTAGAAAATTGGGTAAAAAGCAGGAAAATTTGAAAAAATAGAAAAAAATAGAAATAGACGTAATACCACTCTTTAGTTTTATCTCATTTTTAATGTAGAAGAGACAAAATTAAACAATCTAGTAAATAATAAAAATATATTTTCAAAATTTTTGAAAACAAAGAAAAACTAAATAATTTATGATTGATGAAATTGAAAACATAAGGATTAAAAAAACGGTTCAGTACATTTTAAAACGTGTAGATAAGGGTTATCGATTAAAATCTGGAACTTATGATAAATATATTAATTATTTACGTAACAAACCCACTATCGGTAACCTTGAAAAACACCATATTGTTCCAAGACATTCAGGTGGTTTAGATATAACAACAAATTTAATTCAAATAATGCCCAGAGATCATATTTTGGCGCATTTATTAAGGTTTCTCGAAATTGGTGAAAAAGGGGATAAATTAGCTTATATTTTTCGTCGTCACACTTATAATTTTGATTTATCATCGCACGGAAAAAAAATAGCTGCAATTCATAAAATTAACGGTACAGGTTTTTTTAACTCTGAGCTTCAAAGAAAACTAGGACGTAAAGGTGGAAAGATTGGTGGTTCAAAAAATACACAAATAAAATGGGATGCGCGAAGTAAAGTAGGAAAACAATATGGGGTTCAGGTGGGAAAAAGCAATCAATCTGAACTTTTAAAAGACATTTTAGCATGTACCCTTGTGTTTCATCATAGAGATGCACCGGATATTCCTTTTATAATACCACCTAGTGATTCAGCAGCAGAGGTTAAAAGAAAACTTATAGCGCTTTGTGAGGAATTGGGTTATCCAGAATTTGCAGCAAAACTAATTACTAGTCCAAATGAGGGTTTATTTCATAATTTCTTAAAAGGTAAAAAACCAACAGCGTATGGTTGGGTGGTAACAAAAATTTCGGCTGAGTCTACTTTTTTAGATGAATTTTATTTAGATTAAGTTTATATGCGATTTTAAAATGTCAAAACTGAATTAGTTAGGGTTACTTGTTTATTCTATATTAATATGACTGTTTATCTAAAGATAGTCATATTTAGTTATTTTTTTAAATAATCTGCTGCGAAGTCAAATAATATTTAATTTTTATGTTAAAATCTTTTGACACGTTCAGAGACTAAAAACTAAAGTCCATTTTTTTGCTTTAGTTTAACTCCCGACAATCCAAATTGTTAATTTTCTTAAATGGAGTAACCTTTTGGATTGATGAAATAGTCCAAATTTTGATTCCTAAAAAATCAAAATTGCGTTCTACCCAATTTGGGAGGCTGCTACGCTTGATGAGTGGTTATACAATGGTGGCCCTTACCAATTAATTGTATGTCACTTCTTCTTAGGTATCTGCTGCTACATGGGTCGTGAATGGGAATTATCATACCGTTTAGGTATGCGTCCTTGGATTGCTGTTGCATACTCAGCACCAGTAGCTGCTGCTACTGCTGTTTTCATCATCTATCCAATTGGTCAAGGTTCATTCTCAGATGGTATGCCTCTGGGTGAAAAACGCCCCTTTTGGCTGTAAAGCTAAACGAAAAACTCGTCTAAAAGGAAAAACTCCTCGACATATTACATATTCGCACTTAAACAACGCCAGGCACAAACCCTGGTCCAAATCATGATGTCGATAATAGTAATAATAATAGTGAGGACAATTCCTTACTAACACCGGCGAATAAAATTAAAAGTGAGCAAGTTATCGAACTGGTAACAGCTTTTGATAATAGAACTCTACTTAACCTTCCAGCTGTGTACGCCATTCGCTGTAAGCATAATAATATTCACTATATCGGCGAAAGCCAAAATCTCAAAAATCGGATTGCAAAACATCGAGAGCAGCTTGAACATAGAAAAACAAATAAATGTTTTTTTGAAGATTTTTATAAATATGGTCCCGAAGGCTTTGAATTAATAATTGTAACAAGTGGTAGCTCTATGATTGAATTCAAAGTTCGTCTAGAATTGCAAAGTAAACTTCAAAGTATATTAAATCCTTTAGGATTTTGTTATAATACGGGGTGTTTCACGTAAAACAATTCGTGCACGTATTAAAAATGGTCTTTATTCATTTGCTTCAGAAGAACAAGTTTTTAGTGAAACTGAACGAAGAGCAAATGAAAACTTAGGACCAATTTCTAAAAAGTCCACAAAAACAAAGTCTGGTCAAAAAAGAGCGGTCGTCATTTATGGTATTAGATATGAAAGTATTTCTGCCGCAGGCAGGGCTCTCAAAATGAGTACAACGGGTGTTCAAAAAGCGTTAGATAATCCACAACGTCAAGATTTTTGTTACGTCGATAATGAATAGTGAATAATATGTTTTTTCTAAGCTGGCTATTCGCTTTGGTAATGTTTAACGACCATCCCGTTCGGGAGTAGACGCAAGTGCGTCGAAATGGCGAGTATACCTGCTTTAACAGGTATAATGATATGGTCTGCTCTTTATAGAAATATAAAGCAGTTTCGTTGACAATTTTTTCAACGAAACGGGGGCAATGTTACGAACTGCCCTGAACATCTGGATTTCTGGTACTTTCAACTTCATGATTCTCGTGACTACGAGGAGAAATTCTCGTTGCAAAACCGGGTGAAATGATGAAAATTCTTTAAGCTCTAACTTCAATAACAAATTTAAAAAAAGAAATTCAGATAGATTTCCACAAAAAATATGGGTATGGAAATAATACCGAAGAACAATTCTTGGAATATTGTCTATATATATCACAATATTGAATGGGAAGCTAAAAAAAAAGAATTAAATTTATAATTTTTTTTAGAATTTTACACGTTTAAAATTTTTGTTAATTTAATTGAAAAGGACTAAGAATAATCGTCAGCCTATTCTATTCATCGACAATGAGATGATAGAAAGGTTCAGAGACTAGTAGTGCCCGGAAATTAAACTGTTAACAAAACAGTTTAATTTATGAAATAGTACATTTCTTATAGAATTGAATTTATTTTCAATTCAGAAGAAAATTGGATTGTATTCCAAGCTGAGCATATTAAAGATATTGTGCTCGTTAAATCAGGTGAATTGCTGGAAAGCTCTGGTAATTTCGTTAAAATTCTCTTTATGTGCGACTTCGCGGTTTTATTGCTAAAAATCCATCGTTATTTCCCCGTTGAGAAGGGTTCAAATGTGTTTTAAAAATTCCGAACAAAAAATTAATAAATGGCACCAAGAAATGATCGATTTGGTTAAAATACGTGATCATCAACTGATTTCGGGCAAAATGACAGCACACCAACGCGAAGAATGTTACACTATAAAATCGTAAGAAACGAAATTATCGTGCCAATCAGCAGCCAAACCGAATCGAAAGGTTCGGGAGGTTTAGAGACTAGAGTTATCGATCCTGAAAGGATTAGAATGCTCCACGAGCGCCTGAGTGACGTTAAAAACATATTAGACACAATTTTATCAGCTGAGGAGTAAATAAAATCGTGTCTAATAGAACAAAAAAACAAAAAAAAAATAATATGTTTTTAACTCAAATGATATAGTCCGACACTTATACGAAAGTATAAGAGTATAAGATAAAGAACTTATACGTAACAATTTGAATATCTTAATGCACCCTTTCCACATGTTAGGTGTAGCTGGTGTTTTTGGTGGTTCTTTATTCTCAGCAATGCATGGTTCATTAGTAACTTCTTCATTAATCCGTGAAACAACTGAAGCTGTGTCTACAAACGCAGGTTACCGTTTCGGTCAAGAAGAAGAAACTTACAACATCGTAGCTGCTCACGGTTACTTTGGACGTTTAATCTTCCAATATGCATCTTTCAACAACTCTCGTTCATTACACTTCTTCTTAGCTGCTTGGCCAGTTGTAGGTATTTGGTTCACAGCTTTAGGTTTATCAACTATGGCTTTCAACTTAAATGGTTTTAACTTCAACCAATCTTTATTAGATTCTCAAGGTCGTGTAATCAACACTTGGGCTGATATTATCAACCGTGCTAACTTAGGTATGGAAGTAATGCACGAGCGTAACGCTCACAACTTCCCTCTAGATTTAGCTGCTGTTGAAGCTCCTTCAGTAGAAGCTTAATTCTTTTTTTTTTAACTATTGCTACCTTTTATTAGGTAGTAATAGTTATTTTTATTTTTTTTAACTCATTTTAACAAAAATAGAGAAAAAAAGGTTGTTACCTTTGAAAAACTTTAGTTTTTTACGTTTTTTTCTTAGCGCAATAATTTAAACTTAAATATATAAAATTTAGTAAATCTTTTTTTATACTTTTAAAAAGCAAAACTTGCTTTTTAACTTGAATCGTTTTATAATTTTCTTTTAGTTAACTAAAAGTTAACTTTTCATTTTTAAACCGGGATAGTGTCCGAGTGGTTAAGGAGGTGGTTTGTAAAACCATTAGCGTTGCTATCACAGGTTCGACCCCTGTCTATCCCAACATTTTTTTTTATTAAACTCCTTTTTTTATTACAACTTAGTTGTACTTTCTTAATGAATTTAAAGAAATAACTCCTTTTTTAACGAAAAACCTTAGTTTTTTTGTTTAAAAAGCTTGCCCTCAAGAAAAAACAAAAACTTCTTTTCTCTTTAAAACTTTATTCCAAAAATAACGAGCTATTATATAATAGCTCGGAGTGTAAAAAATATATTCCTATTTTTAGTAAAAAAATATATGTAAAAAACCAAAAAAAAAAAAAATAGTATAAAAGAAATCTATCTTTTATTATATTTGAATATATTAAATATATATTCCTTTAAAAATTAGGCGGCATCCAGATTCGAACTGGAGAATAGAGGATTTGCAATCCACGGCCTTACCACTTGGCTATACCGCCTTTGTAAAAAAAAAGGGTTATAAACATAACAATATATAATGTTAACAGATTTTTTTATCTTAATCTATATATATAATTGATATTTAGAAAAGTAAAAACTTAACTGTTTTAGTCAAACGTTTGAAAATAGTTAAACTAACTTCCTTAGTTTCTTTTTCTTAAACGAATCAAAACACTATTTGGAAAAAACGCTGAAAAAAGAAGAACAAAGATCTTGCTCTAAAAAGAAAGAAACATGTATGTCTTTATCGTATATAAACAATTTTTTCTTCAAATAGACTGGAAGAAGAAGAAAAAGTCTATTTTCTTCAATGCTATCTTTAGATATTTATATATTCTTCATAACTATGAAAAATATGAAGCTAATTAAAAAAATAAAAAAGAATACATTCTTTTACTATTGTATTGTTTTTATCTTTTATTTTTTTACACGCCCTATAGGACTTGAACCCATGACATCAGGTTTTGGAAACCTGCGTTCTACCAACTGAACTAAGAGCGTTTTTATACTTTAATATAAATAAAGTATAACTAATTTTTTCTAAATTTTTAATAAATTTAGAAACATATTTTTTCTATAAAAAAACTGCACCTTGTAGGAGTTGAACCTACCTTAAATCGATTATGAGTCGATTGCCTCAACCGCTCGGCCAAAAGTGCTTTATTTAAAATACTCTTTTATAAAATTTTATTTCTTAAAATAAAAACTTTCAAAAAAAAGTTATAAGTATATTAGTGTCTTAAATAAGACAAAGTATTATTTTAATAATATAAACAGAAAAATTAATTAAGTAATAAAAAAAAAATACTTTGTTAGTATAACTCATTAACTAACAAAAAAAAAATTCATTATTGTTTTTAATAACACTTAATATTATATTATGATTTTATTATAAATTGATTATTTATTATTTTTTATTCCATTTTTTTGTAATAATAGGCCCAACCGGACTCGAACCGATGACCTATTGCTTGTAAGGCAATCACTCTACCAACTGAGTTATGGACCTGTTTAAATATATACTTCATTATTATAATATAATTTCTATTTTTTTGCAAGAAAATATAAATATATCTTTTTTATATTAGAAGAACTTGAATAATTTCTTTTTGGGTAAAAGCAAATGTCTTTTTCTTCAAATATTAAATTTACAAATATCTTTTTTTTGCTACTAAATTGAAAAAAGATATTTTTACATAAAACTAAATTTTAGTCATTTAGTAAAAATGAAAGTATTTCTTTTTACTTTGTATAAAAACAATGAAAATAGTAGCATCTTTTACCTTTTATTTAGATAAAAAAAGGTAAAAGTTTATTTTTATATTTATATAAAACTAACTAAATTCATAATTTATTTTTATTTTCATTCTGCTTTTATTACAATTTTACTCTGTACAAATTTCAATACTAGTGAAATTTATTTTTTAATCAAAACTAAGTTTTAATTTTTACTAGCTTATACTCTTTTGTATATCAAGTTTTTTTTTATTGTTCTAGCTTATTCAATATGATGAAAATTTTGAGTTGTATATTGCTTTTTGTTTTATTTTAGGTTCTTTTGTAAAATTTTTTAACGGTTGTGGTTTGAATCTAGAAACGACTTTACTAGACTTTTTTATAAAAAAAAAGTTAAATTGGGATATAAAAAAAATATTTTTATAGGGAATTAAAGGAATTAATTATTATATTACTTTGTTCTTTGTAACGTCCTAGGAGGGATTCGAACCCCCGACTTATCGCTTAGAAGGCGATTGTTCTAGTCCACTGAACTACTAAGACTAACACATTAAATCTGTAACAGAATTTACATGTATAATATATACAGTATATTTTTTTTACTGTCTACTTTTCAATAAAAGTAGACATGACTATTAAATGGGTTACCTGGGATTCGAACCCAGAGCTTATCGGTTAAAAGCCGAGTACTCTACCATTGAGTTAGTAACCCAATATTAAATATATCCTTATTTTTTAAATAGTTTTTCTAAAAAAAAAAAGAAAAAAGTATATATATATATTACTATATTGTACTTTTTAAAACAATATACAGAATATATATATATACTTTGTATAAAGATTTTGGACAAAATATAAAAATAAATTAAATTTATCCTTTTTTATTACCCCCAGGGGAATTCGAATCCCCGTTTCCTCCGTGAAAGGGAGATGTCCTAGGCCTCTAGACGATGGGGGCCTTTTTTGATTCTGTTAAAAATTTTACCGATTTTTTTATTTATTAATAAGCTATCTTATAATACTATATATAATAAAAAAAAACTTATGAAGTGTCAATAATTTAAAAAAATTTTAGCGAACATTGAACAATAAAAACAGTAATAACAAAAAGTAGCTTTTAAGAAAAACAGTTATCTAAATCCAATTAAAAACGTACTTGGACCTAGACAACTATTTTTAATTCATATTCAATTTTATTTTAAAAATAAATAAAAAAAAATAGTTATTTTTTTTTTACATATATCCTTAATACTATATTATAGTAAAATAATATTATTAATAAATAAACTTGTATAAAACTAAAAATATAAAAAAACCTTTTCCCCCATAAAAAAAAGACTTGTAGAAAAAGATATTTAAGTCTCTTTTTCTTCGGAGATAATCACACGTACGTGTGATTATCTTCAACTGTCTTTCTCTTCAATATTTTTTCTTCTTTTTTAACTGTTTTTTTTATTATTCACTTTTAAGTTGCTAAAAATAAATAATTACAACAACTTCTTTTCTATTCAAAAGCCTTCTATCGGATTTGAACCGACGACTTTTTACTTACCATGCAAATACTCTACCTACTGAGTTAAGAAGGCTATTTTTTAGATGTTAATTATTATTTAATAATTAGCTAATAATATTTTATTTTCTAGAGAATAAAAAGAAGCGTATACTAATCTTAGCAATTATAAAAAAAGTAAAAACCCTTAAAGGTATTATTCAATACAACAATTTTTTTATCAAAGCTTTGAAACAAAAACTGGCAGTCTATTCAAACTATCAAATGAAAAAAAGAAACAAAAAAAAAGGTTGTTATGTTTTGACTCCATTTGTTTAATCAAAACATAACAACCTTTTTTTTTATGTATTTATAAAATTAAAGATTCCCTTTACGGCTTGCAACTAAATGAAACTAAAGATACTGAATAAAAAAAAACAAAGTAAAAAAACAAAATTCTCTTTTAATCTAACGAAATACCTTTTGAAAAAAAAAACTAATAGTTTTTTCCTCTAACTGGTAACAAAATAACTTTTAGAAACTCCTGATTTTTTTTATTAAAATTTTTTCAGTTCCTTTGTTCTCGAACATAGCATGATAGTTTCCCATCACTACGCTCTTCAATAGTAAGAGGAAAAATACTAATTTCTACAAACAATAAAATAATTTAAAACAAATAAAGAAAAAACCCCATTTTTTCTTAAAACTGTTGAATAATCACGTTATTTAATTTATAAATAAATTGGTTTATTATCACCCCTACTATTTAATGATCCATTGTTACTTTTGTTACTACTAAAGGAATTAAAATATGTAACAATTTAACACATCTCCAGACATAAAAAACGTATTAAAACATACCATCAACTAAAATTTTTTTTGTTGAAACAAAAACGTATATAAAGATATTGATGGATTAGTCTGTTCTAAATTCTTTCTACAGATGAACTATAATAAGTTAGGAATCGATTATGTAAAAAAATATTATGTCATATAATTTTACTTAATAAAAAGAGCTTATCTTTTAAAGATAAAGATGGTTAAAAAAAACATTAGAAAAAAATATCTAAATACTTTTTCTCAACAATTTGAATTATTTATGTTAATTTAGAAGTATACTATACTTAAAATTAACAAATCCGTTGTTTTAGTTAAAAATAAGTTTTTTTAAGAAAAAACTAATGAGTCTGCTCATTAAAACTCATTTTCCATCTCCTCATAATCAACTTTTAAATAAGCTGTTTTAAAGTTCTACATTAAAATCTCTTAAATACATTGTTTTTATATTTAAGCTAGACACTTTATCTATTTATATATAACATTTAAAAAACTTCGTTTTTATCGATTGGATAAATAATCCTTATTCCTTCTTATAAACCCTTGCCATTTATATTCTTTTCAGCTATCTAAAATGGCTTTTATAACATGCTATATTCCTCCTATAACTTTCGTTCATAAAACAATATTTTTAAAATCAAAAAGAGTTAGTTATACAGGCTTCTTCCGATTAAAAGAAGAGATGACTTTTTAATTCACCATTCAAAATCATGAAAAAATTCTAGATTTTATTAAATTCACTTTAATTCTTGAATTTATCTGTAAAATAATTCTCGCACAACAACAACAGCTGGACCAGCTGCTAGCACAAAAAATAATGAAATAAGTTGAAAAAGTACTTCTAAATTATTCATATTCTAAATATTTTTTTAATTATTTGAAAAATAAAAATGCCATAAATATATTTAAAAACAAATTGAAAAGAAATACACTTGCTTTTCCCTAAAAAAAAGAGACTTAAAACTTAAAAAAAAAAAGATGTAAGTCTCTTTTTTCTTCAGGAAGAATCACACGTACGTGTGATACTCTTCAAGTGAATTTTTCTTCAATGATTAATTTATCGATTTTTATAATTAGCCTCTACTTTCTAAAATCAAAACAAGTTTGATTCTATTCAAAAATGCTTTTAAAAAAAGAGAGAAACACACCTAAAGGGTGTTTCTCTCCCCTTTTACTGTTCCCTTTTTTTTTAATAACAACTTCACAAACAAATAAAGTGAAGCTACTTTTATAATAAGAATTTTTTTTTCTAAAATTCTTATTTTTTGTTGAGTAGGTTTAACTTAAATTAAAAAATTACTAAACAAAAAAGTTAATAAACTAAACTAAGAAAAAATCGAATTTTTCTTTAGATTCTACAGAAACTTGAGAATCAATATTAAGATAAAAATCAGATAATAAAGTAAAAAGTTCGCGATCACCTAATTCTCGAGGAACAACACCCTCAGGTTCAGTCAATAATTGATCTGCAATATTTAAATAAAAATCACAAACATAATTTAATGAAACTTCAGATTCTGCCATTTCAAAAAGAGTTTTTCCTTTAACACGTGAAACTCGAATATCTTCCAATAAAGGTAAAACTTCTAAAACAGGAATAGGACACGCTTGTACATACTTATCAATTAAATCTCTTTTAGTTGTACGATTTGCAATTAAACCTGCTAATCGTAAAGGATGTGTGCGTGCTTTTTCACGAACTGAAGCAGCGATTCGATTTGCTGCAAAAAGAGCATCAAAGCCATTATCTGTTACAATTAAACAATAATCAGCATAATTTAAAGGAGCAGCAAAACCACCACATACCACATCACCTAAAACATCAAATAAAATAACATCATATTCATAAAAAGCATTTAATTCTTTTAATAATTTAACTGTTTCACCTACAACATAACCACCACAACCTGCTCCAGCTGGGGGTCCCCCAGCTTCCACACAATCTACTCCACCATAACCTTGATAAATAACATCTTCTGGCCATACATTCTCATAATGATAATCTTTTGCCTGTAATGTATCAATAATAGTTGGAATTAAAAAACCAGTCAATGTAAATGTACTATCGTGTTTTGGATCACAGCCAATTTGTAATACTTTTTTCCCACGACGAGCCAAAGCAATAGATATATTGCAACTAGTTGTAGATTTTCCTATTCCACCCTTTCCATAAACGGCTAATTTCATATAAAATCCTTCTATAACTATTAAAATATCTAACAAAAAAAATAGCTACAAAAACTCTATTTTAGATTTTTTTATCTAAAATAAATTTTGTTATATATTTAAACTAAAAAAATTTGTTGCTTTCTAAATTTAAAAAGATTTATAAGGAAAAAACTAATAGTTTTTTTCTTATAAATCTTTTTTCTTAAAAATGAAGTTTTTCTAGTTAATACAAAAAACTATTTTTAGTTTATTCGGAAAAAAAAAATTTCCATAAATTTCTTAAAAAATATAAGGCGGCCAACAATGAAAAAATGCTTTTGGGGAAAAGCCTTTGTTGTTTTAATAATTTTATTATTAAAACAACAAAAACAAGAGAAAAAACTTGAAGAGAATCTTCATTTCTTTTCAAAAATCAACATATTAAATAAATCAAAAAAACCAAAACGAAGAGAAAAACATTTCGTTTTAAACACCCGTTTTTTATATAAAGCTGCTTTTTTTTCATAATACAAATAGAAATTCTTTTAGCATTTATAATTAACTAATTTAAAGAAAGAAAAGAAAAAAACTAAAAGTTTTCCAAAGGGTAGCTAAACTAACCTTTGGAAAAAAAAAGCTTTAGTTTTTATAATCCTTTAATTTTTTTAAATTAAACTACAAAAGAATTTAGAATACCAACAACGAAAACTAAAAGCATCCAAAGACCAAGACCTGATAAAACGATACGTTTGTTTTCTGTCCAACCATTAGGTAAAGCAAAAACTACAGGAACACCCACTACTAAAACAAATGAAAAAAGAACTAACGCAAATAGTGTTAATTGGAAAATAGAAGTCATAGATTTTAAAAATTTTTAATAGCATATTTAAATCTAAAAAAACTGGAAAAAATGTTTTAAACAAAAGAGAAAAACAGTGCTAGTTTTTGAACAAAAAAGCCTAAGTACAAACTTAAAAACAAAATTTTTCCAAAAAACTAGGTAAAAAATTGAAAAACTAAATACTAAAGGCGATAATTTAAAGATATATTTGATTACACTAGACTTATTTCCATTATTTAATATAAAATAAATAAAAAACAAAACGTAAAAAATCGTTACCTTACAAACTACAAATAGTCTTTTCGCGATTTTAGTAAATTCTTTTTTTATTTTTCAATTGTTTATTCAATTCCATGGTTTAATGTTAAAATGCAATTTTTAATTAGCATTTCCTTAATTATTTGGAACCTAAAAAAGGTTATTTAATTTTTTATTCCACATAAAGATTTGTTTTTCTTATATCTTATATAAGAGAAATTTTTTTTTTAATTTTCTTAATTTATTTAAATTAAATTTCTACAAATTTTCGTTTTCTTTTCTAATAAAACATTATTTTTTCTCAAGAAAAAGGGTCTGTAATACCATTAAAGGATTCTAATGGTATTACAAACTCTTTTTCTCTTTGTTTATATTAAACAAAATTTTTTCTAAAAAATTAACGTTGGATAAATTGCATTGCTGTAATTGAACCTAAGAAAAAGATAGTTGGAATAGCTAAAGCATGAACTGCAAGCCATCTAACTGTAAAAATTGGATAAGTTTTTTCTTCAGAGTTAGCTGTAGTCATATATAAATATTAAAAATTTTAATAATGAAGGATTCGATCAAAAATTGGTAAGGTAAAAAGATTTTTTTCTAACAATAGAAAGCTTAATATAGAAAAATTTTACATTGTCAAAATTTTTTTAATTTGTTATAAAAAAATATATATATTTTTTATAACAAATTAATAGTCATATTCATAAAAAATTTTATGACAAAAAACTAAAGTTTTTATTTTTCTTCCTAACAATTATAATTGTTTTTTAGGGAAATTTGATCTTCCTTTAAAATTGTATAGAATTTCTTCTATTTCCGTTAATTAACGGACCTACATAGGCAATTTTATTTTACTTAAAGTAAAAAAAGTTCTTTTTAGTAGAAAAAAAAATTCATTATAAAATCAAACTTTTTTATTGGGGAAAAACTTTTTTAAGAAAAAAAAAACAATGGAAAAAAACTAAAGTTTTTTTTTATTAAATAAATTTTCCCTTAAAAAACTTTTCTAAAAATCAAAAAGTTGCCAAAAAACTTTTAAAAGCCTGTTTTTCTTGGTGAAAAGTAAGTGTTTTTTTCTTGGGGAAAAGCAAGTATTTTTTGTTTTATTATATTAATAATATAATATTTCATTTTTATTGTCAATTTAATGGACATTTCAATACTTTGTAAACTTTGTAAAAAAAAATAGATATGAAAAACAGATATGCTTTTCCCCAAGAAAAATACATATTATTTTTTTAATGGATTACTTTAATTTAAAATTAAAAAAAGACGTTGCTTTTCCCCAAGAAAAATACACTTGAAGAAAAAGAGATATTCGTCTCTTTTTCTTCGGAGAGAATCCCACGTTTGTGTGATTCTCTTCAAGCGTATTTTTCTTCATGCTTAACTTATTTACGCTTTTTTCAATCACAATTTAGTGATTGAGTTTTCCGGATAAAACTCTTGTTTTACTAATTTTAGTAAAAACTAAAGAAAAAAAATTTCCCTTAAATGGAATTTTATTACTTGTTACGTAACTTTAAAGCTTTCAACCATTAGTTTTTATATTTTTTTCTTTTTACACATAGTCTAAAAGTTTTTAAGCAATTTTTCAAATCACTCTTACAGTGAAAAAGTGATGTGTGATCCTACCCATGTTAAAAGCTATTATCAAAGATTTTATAACAGTAACAAACTTTGAAAGCCTTATAAATAAACTATTTGTAATTCTTTCAAAAATAATAATCTAAATAAACACCATATTTACTAGCTTTATAAAAATTTAACGTTAATGCAATAATGACGGTCACACGTGACAATCCCCTTTGTTAAGCATAGACCCTAGAACCACAAAAGTGTACTTTGTGATAAGTCATTTTTTTATCAAATACCAAAAATACAAATAAAAATTAAAAAATTAGCAAATACTATAATTAAATTAAACTTATTTACACTTTTTTTTTTGGGGAATAGGTTTTTTAAGAAAAAACTATTTTTTTAATAAATAAAAAAATTAAAAACTTACACAATTGTTAGAAACACATGTTATAAGTTTTATAAACTTAGTACTTTTTTAATTCACAATATAAAAAATAAAACGACAATTTTTTTTACTAAGAAAAAAGTAAGATTCTTTTTAACTAACTCTAAAAAAACAAAAATATTTTTTATTTATAATTTGTAAATGGGCCCATGCACTTTGCCTTAATTAACTATTTCTTTATGCTGCTTTCAAAACCTGACATGATTAAAAATAGTGATTAAACAAAGACATGAGCTTACTTTTAATTATAAAATATTTTAATTTAAAATGCAAATTTTTTTCAATTTATCTAATTATCTAAAAACCGGTTTTTTTTATATAAATTGAAAATCTATTCTTTGTTACTTTTAGTTTTACTTATTAAAAATAAAAAACTTTTCCCCTTAAAAAAAAGGATTTATACTTCTATATAGAATGCTCTCATGGAATTACAAACCCTTTTTCTCTTAATTGATTTTGAATATTTTTTTTTAAGGGGAAAAACTTTTCTTAGTTATTAATTATCTTGAGGAAAAGGAAAAGCAAAATATTGACTTCTTTATTTATTAATGTTTACTTCTAAATTAATTAATTTTTTTATTAAATAGGAACTAATTTTTTTAAGGAAAAATGACCGAGTGGTTTAAGGTGCGGACCTGGAACGTCCGTGTAGTAATTGCTACCGAGGGTTCGAATCCCTCTTTTTCCG